TAAATACCTGTACCTTAAACTGACACAAGTAGGTAGGTAGAGTATACTGAGGGGCGCGAGATAACTCTCTCTAAGGAACTCGGCAAAATAGCTCCGTAACTTCGGGAGAAGGAGTACCCTTGTAGGGTTGCAATAACCAGGCCCAAGCGACTGTTTAGCAAAAACACAGGTCTCCGCAAAGTCGTAAGACAACGTATGGGGGCTGACGCCTGCCCAGTGCCGGAAGGTTAAAGAAATTGGTTAGTTGTAAAATGAAGCTAGTGACTGAAGCCCCGGTGAACGGCGGCCGTAACTATAACGGTCCTAAGGTAGCGAAATTCCTTGTCGGGTAAGTTCCGACCCGCACGAAAGGCGTAACGATTTGGGCACTGTCTCAGAGAGAGACTCGGCGAAATAGAATTGTCTGTGAAGATGCGGACTACCTGCACCTGGACAGAAAGACCCTATGAAGCTTTACTGTAGCTTGGAATTGAATTTGAGTTTAATTTGCGCAGTATAGGTGGGAGGCAAAGAATATATGTTTGTGGATATATATGAGCCATCAGTGAGATACCACTCTGATTAAACTAGAATTCTAATATTGATTGCCATAAGCTGGCCAATAAACAGTTTCAGGTGGGCAGTTTGACTGGGGCGGTCGCCTCCTAAAAGGTAACGGAGGCGTGCAAAGGTTTCCTCAGGCTGGTCGGAAATCAGTCGTAGAGTATAAAGGTATAAGGAAGCTTGACTGCGAGACCTACAAGTCGAGCAGAGACGAAAGTCGGCCTTAGTGATCCGACAGTACTGAGTGGAAAGGCTGTCGCTCAACGGATAAAAGTTACTCTAGGGATAACAGGCTAATCTCCCCCAAGAGTTCACATCGACGGGGAGGTTTGGCACCTCGATGTCGGCTCATCGCATCCTGGGGCGGTAGTATGTCCCAAGGGTTGGGCTGTTCGCCCATGAAAGCGGTACGCGAGCTGGGTTCAGAACGTCGTGAGACAGTTCGGTCCATATCCGGTGTAGGCGTTAGAGTATTGAGAGGATTTCTCCTTAGTACGAGAGGACCGGGAGAAACATACCTCTGGTGTGCCAGTTATTGTGCCAACAGTAAATGCTGGGTAGCTAAGTATGGACAAGATAACCGCTGAAAGCATCTAAGCGGGAAGCTAACCTCAAGATGAGTACTCTTTCCAGTAAAATGGATAAGATCACGGTAAGACTAACCGTTTGATAGGCGTTAAGTGTAAGTATAGCAATATATTCAGCTGAGACGTACTAATAGATCGAATGTTTTATATATTAAAATTTAATTTAATAGTGCAATTTATGTCTTGATTCTTATAGCGCAGTGGAACCACTCCAATCCATTCCGAACTTGGTTGTTAAACGCTGCAGCGGCAATAATACTGAAAGGGAAGCTTTTTGGGAAGGTAGCTCAGGATCAAGACAATATAAAGAAATTAAAAAATATAAGTTGTTTTAATTTGAAGATTAAATCAGTCTTTTTTTTGTATTTGTATTTTTCTTAACATCTAATTTCTAATTGTTATTAAAAATATCTTGAATTCTTTATTTTGTCGATGATATTTTATAAGCTTTGATAGGATAAATTTGGGGTATATATTAGTATATTCATAGTATTTTTATTATATTATAAAATAATATAATAGTTTCTGATCTGCAAGAAAGTTTAATGAATTAACTTTGCATATAATTTGCTAGATCAGTATGATCTAGTTTTATTTAAATTTGTTATTATTGATTAAATATTATAATATTGATGTAAAGTATTAAAATTTTGTAAATGTTTGTATGTATGTTATAAGTTCATAGGCTGAGCTATAAAATATAAAATAGCTTATACTTTTATATGGCTTGTACTGCAATTCTTAATTGTCATATATCTTATAATTTCTACTCTTAGGCACATGGCTTTTTCCAATATTTTAACTAAATTGCTACTTGCTGTATAATTTATTTGAACATAAATACCATCATAATGAGATTTTATATTATAATTCAGATGTCTTCTACCTTTATGTTGAATTGATATGTTTTTTCCACTATACTTTTTCATTAATAATTTGTATTGATTTACTAAAGCTAGATTTTCTGCTTCTGTGATATTGGGTTGTAATATATAGATTGTTTCATAATGGTTAAAATTCATAAATTATACCTTATAATTGATTATCAATTTGTATTCTTACAGCTTGAGAAATTACTGGTATTTTAGCATATTTTCCTTCAACAGATTTTATTATAGAGTAAACTATAGTTGATAAAACAAACCAAAATAGTGTATTGCATAGCATAAGTCCATACAAACTCATTCTAAACTCTATAGGTAAAGCTCTAAATGTAGCTCCTAGTAAGGAATTGATTAGAAATAATAATATTGACTGTAATACATTAAATCTAATAAATGGACGGTCTGGTATAGGGCTCTTATTACGTACAAATAAGTAATATAATATAAAAAATATAATAACAGCTAATGTGGGGTGTGTAACATAAAAAATTACTAAAGGCATTAGAGTCTTTTTATAAATTTGCATAATATTGAAAGGATAATCTGGTAAAATTTGTTGCCCGAAGTTTTGCAAGCCTTCTAACAATGGTAGCCAATAAGGTAATATAGAACTGAAGCGATCTAATAATGTAACATTATAATTTTTATAGGATGTTGCTATATATAAATATAAGTAGCGTATTATAAAGCTGATTAATATAGTACTCAAAATCGTTAGTATTATAATAATCAATAAAGGTGATTGATTATGCATAGTAATTTTATATAGTGGTTGCAGCAAGTTATATTTAAATATAAATTTTATTAATGTTTTTTCTTTGACTAATGATTACATTAAATATTAATGTAATTTTCAGTATAAAATATATTGAGTATATATTGATTTTACACTAAAATAATAAAACATTTCAAATATTTTTATTTATTTAATTGAAATAAAACAATGTCACGCAATTTATTGTCTTCATATTTGAATTTAACTCAGCCTTTACAAATTAATAAAAAGTCTTTTCCATCTCGCTTAATGTTGGGTACAGGCAAGTATAGAAATTTAAAAGAGGCTAGTATGAGTATAACTAATAGCAATGCTTCTATTGTAACAGTAGCTATTCGTCGTACATATATTAAGAAGCTAAACGGTAAAAGTAATTTACTTGATGGATTAAATTGGAAAAAATTATGGCTTTTACCTAATACAGCTGGTTGTGAGACAGTAGAAGAAGCTGTAAGAGTTGCTGTTTTAGGTCGAGAAATGGCAAAAAAATTAGGGCAGTTAGATAATAATTTTGTTAAGCTAGAAGTTATTTCTGATTCGAAATATTTATTTCCAGATCCTTATGGAACTTTAAAGGCTGCAGAATATTTAGTTAATAAAAATTTTACAGTTTTACCTTATATTAGTCCAGATCCTATTCTAGCTAAACAGTTAGAAGAGATCGGTTGTTCTGCAATTATGCCCTTAGGCTCGCCTATTGGGTCCGGTCAAGGTCTACAAAATCTTCTAAATTTACAAATCATTATAAATAATGCAAAAGTCCCTATTATAATAGATGCAGGTATCGGCACAGCTAGTGAAGCAAGTAAGGCTATGGAAATGGGTGCATCTGCAGTATTATTGAATACAGCTATTGCTAAAGCTGCTAATCCTAGATATATGGCAGAAGCCATGAAATTAGGTGTTATATCTGGTCGTGTTGCTTATTTGTCTGGTAGGATTTTAAGACAGGATAAAGCTGTAGCAAGTTCACCTTCAGAAGGTATATTTATAAAGTAATTTAACATGCAAGTATATTTTATTATAAACTATGATTTTAGTTATTGATAATTATGATAGTTTCACGCAAAATTTAGTCCAGTCTTTAGGTGAATTAGGTTTATCTATTTGTACTGTCAGGAATGATGAAATATCTTTGTCTTATATTGATCAATATAATCCAAGTCATATTGTTTTATCTCCTGGTCCAGGTAATCCTGAAAATTCAGGTATATCTTTGCAATTAATTAGTTCTTATGCTAAGACTATCCCTATTCTAGGAGTGTGTTTAGGTCATCAAGCTATAGGCTATGTATATGGTGCAAAAATTACTAAGCTAGAATATCCTATGCATGGTAAATTAAGTCAAATTTTACATAATTCTCAAGATTTATTTACTGGTTTACCTAATCCTTTTTCTGCAGTACGTTATCACAGTTTGGTTATCAACCATCAAGGCTTGCCTGATAATTTAGAAATTACAGCTTGGACCGATGAGGGAATTATTATGGCCTGTCGTCATAAAAAATATAAATTATTGAGAGGCATTCAATTTCATCCAGAAAGTTTATGGACAACTGAAGGTCAAGCAATAATTAGAAATTTTATTGCATTTTAATATTTAGCGACTTATTTTTTTTATAGATAGACTTTGAAATAAACTAAAAAGATCCAGTAGGTGGAATTTATGGGATCTTTCTAATTAGATTATATTGAATTTGTGTGTTGTTGAATAGAATAATAGAAACTTTGAAGTTCTTTGTAAATATATTATTTATTTGTTCTCATATAAGTTATAATTGTTGTGGTTTACATTTTGGTTTTATTCTAATGATACATTATTCAACAAAATAAAATGTATTAATTATTATGTATATTTGTTATATATTATGAAAAAACAAATTAAATATTTTTTAGAATATTTACAATTATTCAATAAATTCAATATGTAATAAATGCATAATAAATTATAGATTAATGATTACTTTAATTTGTATCAGTTTTTTATTTTTTCAATACGTTATAGTATCTTATTATCTTATTTAGATTATTTAGTTTTTTTCTAAAACTAGAGAAGAGAATCTTTTATGCAAGAATTTTATATTTATTATTATTTTTTATTCATTATTATTAATCATGTTACTATGTTATATTTATATCCATGTATATTTAGTGTACATTTCTTCAATATTGATTAAATCTTCCTCGAAACTTAATGTAGCTCTATTGGTAAAACCAGCTATTTCAATATGTTGTATTATGCTGTTTACCCACACTTGAGAATAAGATATATAACTTATAATTATGCTAATCATTAATGTTAAAAAACCTGTATAAGTAATGATAATACCAGGATCTGTTTTAATTTGTAGGCCTGTATTAGTCATTATTTCAAGGATTTCTATAGCTGTATTATTAATCACTACTTTTTCATTTGATGTCATCTGTATGAGTAAATTATTAGATGTATCATATATAGAAATTTGGTTATTTAATTTAGTTACAATAAATATAATATGTGTTGTCCTATTAATAGGAACTTTACATGACCATAAGATTTGATTATTGATTTTATGCTTTGTAATTGGTTGTTGGATAACTTGACTATTTCCTATTTTCAGTCTTATACTGTTTATGCTCCAGTCAGTTTGGTAAAATGTAATACCATTAAATATTAATGGTGAATTAACAAAAATATATTTTTGATTTATATTTTGGCCTTGATTATTATATAATATAATGTTAGATAAAAACTGTTTTATAGAGTTGTCTTTATTATATGTGATATCAAAATTTTTAATTTTTCCTATTAGATTATCTGGTAATGTGCTATTAAATCCAGATTGAATTGTATTTTTAATATGAAATATTTCTCCTTCTGGTATTATTTCTTGTGCTGTAAAGCCACCTAATAAACTAATTAAAGATCCTGCAAGAGTCAAAATTATACTGAAATGCACAACAATAGGAGCAATTCGGCCAGCTAAGCCTTTATAAGCGTATAATCTATTTTCTTTATGAAATATGTAATAGTGATTATTGTATAAACTATAGATCATATTACATATAGATATTTGCTCTAGTTTTGCAAAATGAGATTTATTATTTCTTTTTTGAGTTTGTTGTAAAAATTTCCATTTACGAGCATTTCTTAAGCTAGGTAATTGGTTAGAAAAAGTGCATGCTAGTAAACTGCAAAAGAATAAAATCAAGATGATTATAAAACATGGATTTGAATATATATGATCTAATCCTAAATTGAGAATTATCTTCCAATTAATTATAATATTCAATAATTGATTCTTTATAGGATAAGTTGTTTGATAATATGAAATGCTTTGATTTTGCTCAATGATAGTTCCAATCATACTGATAATAGCTATTATCAGTAGTAAGCTGATAGAAAAACGTAAATTACGAAGTCTTTTAAATGTGTGCCATACAATATTCTTAATATTAAGTAGCTGCATAGATTATAATAGAAATTTATGTGATTATATAGAAGATAATTTGTTGTTTGTTGAAAAAACGTTATATAAATATTATATAAAGTAAAGAAAAAATACTATATCCTAACATGGTACAGCCACTTACAAAAGTAATCTGATTCCATATAAGAGGCCATTTATTTATTAGATTATAATTAAAGCTCTTATTAATAATCAGATAAACAGGTAACATATAACTCAATAAGTATATTGTAGTATATATAATTTCTAATAACCAAGATTTACAAGAAAATATCCAAAATAATATGATTAATAGTATCGGAGCTGTACAAGATGAAGAACTAATACCTATAATTAACCCTATTGTATAGTTGTATAATAAAGGTGTAAACAATAATTTATCATATAAATTATTTTTGTAACTAAAGCTATTATTAAATTCTATTATTTGTAGTAAGTTGAGGCTAATTATAATTGTAATGGTATATGATAATACAGGAAAAGCATGCAATAAATATTCATATTGCTTATGAAATGCTTGGAATATAATAATATTGAAAATAGTACTACTTAGTATACCAAATATAAACATTTTTTGGCTGTTATTCGTGAGTTTTTTTGCATACATATATGACAAGCTAGTAGGTATTATAGAGATTAAGCATGGATTTAAGCTTGTTAATAAACCACTTGTTACAAGTAATATGAAAATAATAGGATGAGCATTATTTATTTGTGATGTTAATATATTATATAAGTTTTGTTCAATGATATAAATGTTATAGTTAATTGTATTAAGAAAATGAAGTGTAATCATTGTATATCGATATATTTAAGTGGTTTGTAGTATTATTGTAAATTATTTATATTTCAATTTATTAACTCCCCAGGAAGGATTTGAACCTACGACCAATCGGTTAACAGCCGATCGCTCTACCGCTGAGCTACTGAGGACAAAGATAAGAATATATAGCTAAATATATCAAAATAATAACAAGATAGCAAGTTTTACACATACTTATAATTATAAAACATATTGTATAATATGTGAGTGCATATTACTTGTTTTTAGTTAAATTTTTTGATACACTTTATTAAGATTAGAACTTTACATATAGTCTATTTATGTTTTATAGCGGACATGGTGGAATTGGTAGACACGCTAGATTTAGGATCTAGTGAGCTTGTCTCGTGAGAGTTCAAGTCTCTCTGTCCGCATATGATTAGTTAATATAATTTTTTTATACTTTAGTTCCATCTTTGAACTATTAATTTGATAGATCCATCTTGTAATTTTTCTTTATTTATGGTTTTAAATCCTTCAGTATGGCTTACTTTTATAATTGAGTTAATAGCATATTGCTGCAATATTTTTTCTATAATGTTTTCTTGGCATATCTCATGATTATGTTTCCATAAGTCAAAGTCTGATACAAATGTATATTGCTTTCCATTCCATAAAAACCCTATTACATTTTTATTGTTCTTTCTTACAACCATATCCATATATTCCAAATTTCCATTACTATCTTGCAAATGCGAATTTTCCGTACTATACTCAAAATTTAGATCTGTTAAGCTTTGTTGTAGTATTTTTAGGTCAGTTATATTTGTTGTTATACGACTAAAATGTGACATAATATTGTATTAATTTTTTTATTATTTAAATTAGTTGGAAATAAATTTGATAGTTCCCTTATATTATAATTCTATATATTCATATTAAAAAATCAACTATTAAGTTTTTTATCATTTTTTATTTCTTGATGATATTTTCTATGATTTTTTACAATAAGTCTTAATCTTACTGAACTTTGATTAATTATTTTAATTTAATCTTTACAATTTCTTTATATTTTAGTAATAATATACATAACAAGTTGAGAATGTCTTGGGAAGTATCCTTAATTATCCTAATCAATATATAATATTATGACTGCTACTTTAGAAAGACGCGAAAGCGCAAGCCTGTGGGAACGTTTTTGTACTTGGATTACAAGCACTGAAAACCGCCTTTATATCGGTTGGTTTGGTGTTCTAATGATTCCAACATTATTAACAGCTACATCTGTATTCATCATTGCATTCGTTGCTGCACCTCCAGTTGATATAGATGGTATACGTGAGCCAGTTGCTGGTTCTTTACTGTATGGAAATAACATCATTTCTGGCGCGATTATACCTAGTTCTGCAGCAATTGGTATTCATTTTTATCCAATTTGGGAAGCTGCATCACTAGATGAGTGGTTATACAATGGTGGACCTTATCAACTAATTGTTTTACACTTTTTATTAGGTGTATGCTGCTACATTGGTCGTGAGTGGGAATTAAGCTATCGTTTAGGTATGCGCCCTTGGATCTCTGTTGCTTTTACAGCTCCTGTAGCAGCGGCAGCAGCAGTTTTCCTTGTATATCCTATTGGACAAGGAAGCTTCTCTGATGGTATGCCTTTAGGTATTTCTGGCACATTTAATTTTATGCTTGTATTCCAAGCTGAGCATAATATCTTAATGCACCCTTTTCATCAATTGGGTGTAGCAGGTGTTTTCGGTGGTTCTCTGTTTAGTGCTATGCATGGTTCTTTAGTAACTTCTAGCTTAATTCGTGAAACAACTGAAAATGAGTCTGCAAATAACGGTTACAAATTTGGCCAAGAAGAAGAAACATACAATATCGTTGCAGCTCATGGATACTTTGGCCGCTTGATCTTTCAATATGCAAGTTTTAACAATTCACGTTCACTACATTTCTTTTTAGGCTTATGGCCTGTTGTAGCAATTTGGTTTACAGCAATGTCTGTTAGCACTATGGCTTTCAACTTAAATGGTTTTAATTTCAATCAATCAGTTGTGGACAGTCAAGGGCGTGTAATTAATACTTGGGCAGATATTCTTAATCGAGCTAACTTGGGTATGGAAGTAATGCATGAACGTAACGCTCATAATTTTCCTTTAGATCTAGCTTCTAGTAATTCTCTACCAGTGTCTCTAGTTGCTCCATCAATTAATGGTTAGTTAGTATAAGATAATTAATTCTGATAACGTTTTGTTATAAGTCAAGTAAACTAAATACAAAAAGTAATTACTTTTTGTATTTTTATATTATATAACTGTTAATTTATTGCCAACGAGTTTAAAATATAGTTGTAAAGGAATAATGTAATTAACTTTTGGACGTAGTAATTGAATAGGGTTAATATCATCTATATAAGTGAAGTCGTGAGTTGTAAAAGTCTTAGATGGCTTAAAATACTTCTTTTTTAATATTACGTACTTTTTATTTTTAAATTGTTTGTTAAAAAATAAATATTTAATATTTTTATGGTTGCTTAATCTATTGTTATAGTATTTTCTTGTATTCTTGAGAAGTTTAACAAATTTTCTTTCTGTTGAATTAATACGAAAATTTTTGTCATTATTAAATAACTCTTGTAAGCTTTGCTCTCTTCTTCTTCTAGTAAGTTCAACTAAACCTAATTCTGATAATTGTACTATTTGTGGTTTAGCATTATCTACTTTTAATAATTTGCTAAAATGTTCTAATAATTGTAATTGATCACCCTGCGAAGACATATCAATAAAATCGATAATTATAACCCCATTAATATTTCTTATCTTTAATTGGTGAGCTATTTCAATAGCTGCATAAAAATTTGTTTTCAGAATAGCTTCTTGAGAATTGCCTGATTTATTGAATGAACCAGAGTTCACATCAATTACTGTTAATGCTTCATTACTTTCAATAATAATATGACCTCCGTAAGGCAACTTTACCGTTGGCTTTAGTGCACTATCTATAGCATGTTTTATATAAAACTGATCCAATATGCATTTTGATTGATTATATAATTGTAATTTTGTGTTTTGACGAGTTGATATACAATTCCATTTATATAAGTAATAATTTAATTCATTTAATCCTTCTTTAGAATCAATTATTACTTTTGTGATATTGTTTTCATAAAAATCCCTAATAATTTTTTTGATTAAGTTTTCATCTTTGTACAATAATAAAGGTGAAGAATTGTCTATAATCGCTTTTTCTATAAAATTCCATTGTTTTTTTAAATCATCTAAATCATTTAATATAACATTTTCTTGAATACCTTCAGCAGATGATTTCATTAATAAGCCCATTTTACTAGGTTTAAGTAAAACAGCTAAAGAGTAAAGATATGTGCGTTCATTATAATCGTAAATTTTATGTGATATACAAATAGTATTACAAAAAGGCATTAATACTAGATATTTCCCATGCAAATTTATATTCGCGGTTAATCTAGGTCCTTTATAAATAGTTGGTTCTTTTATAATTTGTACTAAAATAACCTGATTTATGGACAAAATTTCTTCTATGTTTTTAATATGTTTTCCTTTTTTAATATGTTTTATATCATTTATGTGGATAAAACCGCTTTTACCAGATTTGTTTAATTTTATAAAAGCAGCGTTGATACTAGAAAAAATTCTTTCTACAGTACCTATATATATATCGTTTACTTGATACAAATTATTAATTGTAACAATTTCTTGAATTTTGTTATTATTTAATATAGCTGCTAGATTATTGTAGTGAGAAATAACTATTTTTTTTATCATTCTTGAAACATCGCTATAAAAAAATTAGATAGGTTAATTTATCATAATTATCTTAATTATATTTATAAAAATTACGTTTTTATGGACTGTTTCAATCTATATGCTTATGCTATAAATTCTTTTTGTTTGTTATAATACTAATTGTTGTATGATTTTTTTTACTTTTTTGAAAAAATACTGTCCCATTAGATAATGCGAATATAGTATAATCTTTAGCTAGTTTTACGTTAAGTCCAGGCTTGAATCGGCTTCCCCTTTGTCGAACAATTATATTACCTACACTTACTAGTTCTCCTCCATATTTTTTGATTCCTAATCTTTGGGAACGAGAATCACGACCATTTTTTGTGCTTCCACTACCTTTTTTATGTGCCATGTGTTATATTTATTAACTTAGTTTATAATATATGATTACTAATTCCGTTGTAATAATTTACATAAGTTGAAACACTATTGAAATATTTTTTCGATTAATAGTCTAGTAAGTTTTTGCCTATGCCCTTGTTTCTTTCTAGAGTTTTTTTTTGCTTTTGTTTTAAAAACAGTTATTTTTTTCCCTTTTATATGTTTTAAAATTTTGGCTTTTATAACTACAGATTGTATACAAGGTTTCCCTATTTTAATAGAGTTTTCTTGTTTTAGAATTAATACTTTGTTAAATTGTATATAATCTCCTGGTTCTCCTGGAATATAATTTATATCATAATACTTACCAGGCTCTACCCAAATTTGCTTGCCATCTGCTTCTATTATTGCATATACCATAAGTAGATAATTTTTTAGTGTCTAATATTTAATAATATAATAACTTAAATTTAAAATAGTAACAAATATATTTTTAAATTATAGTTTTAACAATTAATGTTTTCGAATACTTAATTTGGTGAGTTTGTGATAAATCGTAACTTAATAGAAGTAATATTTTATGATCTTTTTTTTGTTTGTGAGTAAAATCTTTACTATTTATTGGTGTACCATCTGGTAAAATAAAATCATATCCTTTTTTCAGTTTACCGTACATAGGGCCTATCTCTATTTTCCATTGTTTTGCTTGATGTAGTTTAAATTTACCTTTATTCCTGGGAATTGTAATAATAAATTCAAAGTTTATAGATCTTTTTAAGCAATATATTTGATATTGATGATCTTTTATAATGTAGTTTGTTTTTAATTTATGAAAGTATAAATTATATCTAAAATTAGTTTTTGAATATTTTTTTATCAGTTCTAAATATTTAGCTAAATCTGTTGGACCATATATATGTACAGAACTCTTTTTATTACTTAAACTTAAACTAGATAGCAATCCTGGTAATCCAGATATATTACATATTGTCATTTCTGTAATAATAATTTTAGATACTTGGCTTATTTTTATTTTTTGTTTCATTAAAGAATGTTGACAACCATTACAACAATTAAAAAGCCAAATTGTTTTCAGATTTTTGAATTTACAATAAAAGCAGGCTTTTATATGTTTAAAAAAGAAATCATTATGATTTAAGTATATAACCTTCATTTATACTTGTATACTGAATGTTTTAGTTTTAAATAGTATTTCAGTTATGATTATTTAACTATAATGATTTAGACGATTAATTATTTTCTTTTTTTTGTTGTATATATATAAAACTGTTGGCTTTCCCTGTTATTACTGATTTACCTAATGACATAGATTTTTTATAAGTATCATAAGCTTGATGCTTCCATTGTGCTTTTCGTGATTTACATTTTGATTTTGATGTGCGTTTTTTAGGTACAGCCATAAAATTTTTTATTAATTGTAGTATTTTATATTATATGTTTAGTTGTAATCTGCATATTATTTACAATAGATATCAGATATATTTTGATAATTATGTTTAGTTTATGAGGGAATCTCATATGACTTGATTCCCTGTATTGTATTTTTAATTTAAGATTATATACAATATACTTTACATGCTACGAAATTGTTGTAAAGCTACTCTACCAATATTATATAAAGCCCAAGAAGCAGCTGCTAACACAGGTAGTAATACAATTAAAAGTCTTATATCCATACTTTTGTTCCTTAAGTGTTTATATAATTATATTATACTTTTATCATAGTTATGACAAAGGAATTATTATGTTATAATTATACTTGATTAATACTATATTTTTATGTATCAAATTTTTTCTCTAAGAAATAAAAAATTGTATTAAATTTTTTCATATCTGTACATTCACAGAATAAAAATATATTCGTTTACTATTTTAATATAGTTATATGAGGGATTTGCCTTTTACTTTAGATCAGTTAAGAATTTTAAAAGCTATTATAAAAGAGGGGAGTTTTAAGCGTGCAGCAGATAGTTTGTATGTATCTCAACCGGCGATTAGTCTTCAAATTCAAAATTTAGAGAAACAATTGAATATACCTTTGTTTGAAAGAAGTAATAAAAAAGCGACTTTAACAGAAGCAGGTAATTTATTATTAAGATATGGTGGCAGAATTTTGGCATTATGTGAGGAAACCTGTCGAGCATTAGAAGATGTGCAAAATTTACAAGGAGGGACTTTAGTTATTGGTGCTAGTCAAACTACAGGAACTTATTTGATGCCCAGATTAATAGGTTTGTTTAGACAAAGATATCCACAAGTTAATGTTCAATTACAAGTACATTCTACTCGTTTGATTTCTTGGAGTGTTGCAAATGGTCAGGTTGATTTAGCTGTTATTGGTGGAGAGGTGCCAAATGAGTTAAAAGATACTTTACAGATAACTTCATATGCAGAGGATGAGTTAGCTCTTATTTTACCTACATCTCATATATTTTCTAAACTGCCAGATATTCAGAAAGAAGATTTATATAGATTAAGATTTATTGCTTTGGACACTCAATCTACTATACGTAAAGTAATTGATAAAATTTTAATTCAACATGATATTGATAGCAGCAGATTTAAAATAGAAATGGAGTTGAATTCTATAGAAGCTATTAAAAATGCAGTACAATCTGGATTAGGCGCTGCATTTGTTTCTGTATCTGCTATTGCAAAAGAATTAGAATTAGGTATACTTCATTGGGCTAAAATAGAGAATGTAACAATTAAGCGTATGTTATCAATAATTATTAATCCAAATCGCTATAAATCTAAAGCAGCTGAAACTTTTAGTAAAGAAATTTTGACTTTGTTTGTTACACCTGCTGCATGAATTGTTTTGTATTAAAAATAAACATTTTTCATATTTTGTGAAAAAATATAATTGGATTGAAACTCGCCTATTGCGACAAATCCAATTCTTAATTTTAACCATTGAATAAATTTTTTATCTAATGAAATTATAGCCGCATAATCTTCTGTCAATTGTTTGCATATATGCTTTATCTTAAATGATTTTAATAGATCTGGATTGGTAGTAAACCAAAAATCTATATCTTTTTTTATGTCTTTATAATGGTTAGTCCTTTCTCTCAAAATTTCTTCAATTGGTTCCTCATTCATTAAAAAGTTTCTGCTTGCAATTGCAAAGTAGTATTTAGGCATATTATATGATATGAATTGTTTAAATTACTCTATGGCCTTAATTATTATCTTATAAATAACTTGTTATATTAATATTATATCTTAAAATATTAATAAATTGAAGCATATATGGTAAACTATTGGCCTGATAAGCAAGGCATATATCTTAATCATGAAGTAGCTTATTTGTTTGCTCATATAAGGCAAAAGTTTCATAGAAATTTGTCTAATAATACCCAGGATTATCTTTATATTGATATATTGAATAATTCTGTAAAGCATAAATTATTCTCCATTGTTTTAGTCGAGTTAGAAATATTGGTTTTAGATTTAGTAGAGTTAAATATAAGTCTTCAAGGTATTCGAATATTAAAGGATAAAATTTTCTATGATTTAATTCAAAAAGTAGTAGCTCGTTTTTTAATAGAATTTACTGTCAACAGTTCTTCTATTATTTTAATACAGAGTAAAAGATATTCTTATTTAAAAGTTACATTATTGGAATATAAGTGGCTATTAGAAAGTTTATTAACATATTTAATTTTTGGTTCTATGTATATAGATAATTATATTTTTGCATTTGATCAAAAACATACACCAATACAACACGTAGAAATTTTGTTAGAAAATATAATGATACAAATTAGTAATTTGGCGGTTTTTATGATATTAGAAAATTTAAAATCATTATCTAATATAATTGTATTCTTGAAAAACAATAAATTATGTAATAGATCTTATATTTCTATTAGATCTTTAGCTTCTTTTCGTAACAATTTATTTTATCAAAATTTATTATACTTATATGTTATTCAACCTAAGTATATATATAGTAATCGTTACAAGGTTTGGTTGATGGGGCCTAAAGGTTTAGTTACCAGATATATCTATGCTTATAGATTAGAAGATTTTATTCAATTATCATATCTGCAATTGATAATAATCACTTTAATAGAGTTACAAGATTTTATAATTCCTAAGTGTGAAAAATTTTTACTTGTTTTAGTAAAACTTATATTTTATATATTCATAAATGTATTAGGAAATGGAATAATGTTTTTAGTTCGTATTATAATTTTAGGAATAGATAGTTTACCTAAATAGCTATCAAATTATATAAATAATCTATCCTTATCAATGTTGTAATTTGACTAATATAAGTTATGAAAGATCTTAATTGTAATTCCATTATTACAGAGCAGTTTGCCTCTTTAAATATGAGTTTTGATAGAACACAGCAAGTAAAGATAATAGAGCAAATCATGCAATCAGGTAAAGTTGGCCAAGAAGCTCTTTTGAATTTTTTGGTAAATAGATGTATTCTTCAAAAGAAAAATATTGAAGTCTTAGACGGTTTAATATTTGAATTTTTGTATTTTTATAGTATTGATGATATAAAAAAAAGGTTAAATTCTTATTTTGCTTCTGGTCTTATAGATTTAAAATCATCTTTACAGTTAAATTATCAGCCTTTACAAGATTTATTGATTAATCATAATTTTCAACAAGCAGATAAGCTTACTCAATCTTATCTTTGTTCGTTAGCTAATTTGGATCGAAAATATAATCGTAATTGGTTATATTTTACAGATGTCTTTTCTCTTCCTACTCAAGATTTATATATTCTAGATAAATTATGGAGAGTTTATTCTAGAAATAAATTCGGTTTCTCAATACAACGAAAGATTTGGTTGTCTATTAATTGTAATTGGGAAAAATTATGGATCCGTATAGGATGGAATAAAAATGGTATTCCTCTGAGATATCCTGGTGAATTTATATGGAATATTGATGCACCAGATGGACATTTACCATTGTTTAATCAATTGAGAGGTGTACAAGTCATAGCAGCATTATTTAATCATAATGTTTGGAGCGATCATGAATGAGCATAATTATTATGCTGTTTAAATTGTTTAGCTAGATTAATAAAATATTTAAACAGATAGTCTGAATCATGTGGTCCTGGGCTAGCTTCAGGGTGGTATTGTACTGAAAATATTGGCTTTGTACTGTGAAATATAGCTGCTACAGTAGAATCATTTAGATTGAAATGGGTAATATTGATAGTCTTATTATACAAAGATTTTTGCGTTACAGCAAAGCCATGGTTTTGACTTGTAACTTCTGCTTTTTGTTTAATGCCTGAAGGGTGGTTCAAACCTCGATGTCCAAATTTGAGTTTAAATGTTTCTGCTTCTAAGGCTAGGCTTATTATCTGATGTCCCATACATATACCGAATATAGGTATATTATTATATTTGATAATTCTCTTCATTGTGTCTATAGCGTATTTTATTGTTGAAGGGTCTCCAGGACCGTTAGATAATAGAATACCATCTGGATTGTATGATGTAATTTCTTTATATGAACTTGTTGCAGGTAATATATGAATAGAACAACCATAGCTATATAATCTAGATAAAATATTATTCTTAACACCGAAATCTACTAAAATTATTTTTAAACCATATCCGTATGTTCCATCTGTTTTGTATTGTAAATATGAAAAATATTGATTAGAATAGTCTTGAAATTCGTAATTTTTTTTGGTTGTAACTTTTTTCACTAAGTCATTACCTTCTATTTGAGGTATATTTTTAAATTTAAATGATAGTAAATTAGGATTTAAATATTCGCTCGAGATGCATCCATTCATAGAGCCAGTTCTTCTTAAATGCTTAGTTAATGCTCTTGTATCTATACCAAAAATGTGAGGTATCTTATTATTAATGATATAAGTTATGAAAGATTCTTGTTGCCTCCAGTTATTTGGCGAAAAACAAAAATTTTTAGCTACTATACCTTTTATATGAATCTTATTGGATTCATTATCTTCATAGTTAATGCCTGTATTACCAATTTCTGGATAAGTAAAAGTTATTATTTGTTCTGCATAACTAGGATCTGTCATGATCTCTTGGTATCCGGTCATACCTGTATTAAATACAACTTCTCCGAAAGATACTAGAGAACTTAGTAAAGTCCAACCTTTATAAACTCTACCATCTTCTAACATTAGAATTGCTGGATGTAGATTATATGTCATTGATTTAATATGAAAATATAAAATATATAAATATTACAGATATATATAAGTTGTCTTATACAGAACAATAGATAGCCATATTAAATAACATTAACTATCTATTGTTTTAAATTGTTTATATAGTATTTAAATTTATAAGCAAGCTAAATCATGTTACCATCCATTTTCTGACTTGTTTAAAACGTAATTAGCAACATTTTCTATATCTTCATCTGCTAAGCGTCCGCCAAATGCAGGCATAGCATTTTTACCATTTTTTACTTGGTTGGTAATTGCTTCTATACTATTCATTTCGTTATATGCTAAAATATCACTTTTTAGTGTTTTATCTGGCATTATTGCATTGTTTCCACCTGCATGACAAGCTGCACAATTTGCTGAAAAAATTTGTTCTCCAGCATCTAAATCTGCTGCAACAGTTGGTTGAACATTATATGTGAAGATATTGTAAATGACAAAAAAAGTAAATAACCATCTCATAAATTATATATCCTTAGAATGGTAAAGTAAATGAAATCTTAATATATATTATATTTGATTTTTTATCATCTATAGCATATATAAGATAATTTATATACAATAAATAATATTTTAATTTTTATTTGATTTTTTAGTAGTATATTTTACCTCCTCCCCACTTTTCTGCTGCAATTTTAGGTTGAATCAAAATATGGCCAGCAATTGCAAATAGATCTTCATCTGTCAAGTTTCGCATTTTAGGGAAAATTTCCGCACTTTTTATACTAGGATGCAACTCAGCAATAGAGTTAGCGCCATCATAACTTGTGGGATCTTTCATATACTCTATTAGGTTACGAATATTATCTCTAACAGGGGTTGCTCCACTTAGTGATTCAGGATCTAGGCCTATATTAGGGTTTGTTTTCGTAATTCCACCATTATGACATTGAGCACATGAATTATTAAAAAGGCGTTTGCCTCTTTTAACCTGTTCTGGGGTTAATATAACAGTTTTCCCAGATTTTTCTAAAGTTACTGTTCTTGTTGCTTCATCTAATTCTATAGCATAAACTTGATTTAATAAAGTTTCAAAAACAATTATAACAGCAAATAAACTTAGCTGAATTTTGGTGTTTGATATCATAAGATTTATATTATCCTTGAATTAAGCAAATAGTTTATATATTATATATTACATAATACTTTAATTACTATTTATTAAATTTTTATTTCACTATAATTAGTAATTTTGCTCTGTATAATAATTTATATAATGACCAGATAATTGTTACTAAGTTAATTTTTTTTTGTTATTATACATTGTGGATGCAGTAATTTACAAGATTTTTTCTATAGTCTTTTATGGTAAAAAGACAAAATTTGGTGCAGTCTTGTTTTTAATTCTATTCTTGATATTATTAGGTCTATAAATCCATGCTTGAATAAATATTCAGATGTTTGAAAATTATCTGGCAGATCTTCTTTTATTGTTTGTTCTATAACCCTTCTACCAGCAAATGCGATTAATGCATTTGGTTCTGCAATAATTATATCTCCTAGCATAGCAAAGCTAGCCGTTACCCCCCCTGTAGTTGGAGAAGTAAGAATAGGAAAATAAGGTAGCTTCTGCTCTTTGTGTTTCTGTAGTGCTGAAGAAATTTTTGCCATCTGCATTAGACTCAGCATGCCTTCTTGCATTCTTGCTCCTCCCGAAGCACATATAATAACGACAGGTAGTTTCTTAATTGTTGCTTTTTCAATTAGTCTAGTAAGTTTTTCTCCTACTACTGAACCCATACTACCGCCCATAAATCGAAAATCCATGATACCAAGAGCAATAGGTATATCAAAAACGTGTCCTAAACCAGTTTGTACTGCATCAAATAAGCCAGTTTGTATTTTCATGTCTAGTAATCGTTTACTATATAATTTTCTATCAGAAAAACCGAGCGGATCTGTTGAAGTTAAGAATGTGTTAATAGGTTGCCATGTATTTTTATCAATTAGTTGTGTGATTCTATCTTGACTAGTCGTAGGAAAATGATGCTCACATTTAGGACATATTTTAAAGTTTTTTTCTAAAGTTTTATAATACATAAGTAGACTACATTTACTACATTTTATCCATAATCCTTCGGGTACTTTTAAGTTTATTTCTTTTGTATTGGTTGTTAAGGATGTATTACGCTTAACATTTAGCCACTCTGATAAGGACATATAAAATAATGGATGAATTTTGATAATTAGATGAGTTGTTTAAATATGATTTATATTATTCAAGTGATAAGAAAAAACATAATTACAGATGTAATAATGATCCGTATAAATGTGTTTTTCTTATTCATTATATAAATTCTATTTAAGACAAATGGAATATTTAACTTCTCAATGTTTTATCTTTTTGACTAACAAATAATAGCGCTAGTGTAATAGGCAGTACAACAATTAAGGCACCTAAGATTAAACTGTTGAAAAAACCAGATAGTGATGATGTCATTATAAATTTTCCTTCATTAATAATTTCTGAAAAATTAATTTATAAATTAAATAAATAAAATATAGAATATGTATATTTTATTATTTAATTTGAATCTTATAGATTGTTCCTATATTGTAATACAGGTTATTCAAATAGTTAACTTTTTGTGTTTTCTATTAACATTTCCATTTAATCACAACTGTACCCCAAGTTAATCCTGCACCGAAACCGGAAATTACTATGATATCTTCTTTCGTAATTCTATTATTTTGTAATGCTTCATCAAGTGCTAATGGGATTGATGCAGCTGAAGTGTTTCCGTATTTGCTTAAGTTCGAAATTATTTTGCAAGTATCAATAGATAATCTATTTGCTACAGCATTTAAAATTCTTTTGTTAGCTTGATGTAATAAAAGCCATGTAACGTCTTTTGTTGAAAGATGTAGAGCATTAAGGCATTTTGTAATACTAGCGGGAACTTTTGATACGGCAAATTTATATACTTCTTTGCCGTTCATTGAAATATATTGAAATTGACCTTGAAAAAGTTGAAAAGTATTTAGAGAATACGGATTTTCTTTATATGTAATCGATAGTTCATCAGATTGTTTTCCATCCGTATTTAGTTGAAAACCTAAAATGGCGTTATCTTCTTCAGAACATGCCTGTATTATAGCTGCACCGGCTCCATCACCAAATAGTATACAGGTTTTACGGTCTGACCAGTCAATCCATTTTGATAAAACATCTGCGCCAATGATCAAGATATTTCTGTAACTACCATTTTGTATAAATTGTGCAGCTGTTACAATAGCTAGTACAAATCCTGAGCACGCTGCTGTTAGATCGAATGCAACTGCTTTTTTAGCTCCAATTTTTGCTTGCACTTTACTAGCGCTACCAAAAAGATCATTAGGACTTGATGTTGCCAATATAATTAAATCTATTTCCAAGGGATCCATCTGAATATTGTTTAATGCCTTCATTGCAGCGTTATAGGCAAGATCTACTACTGATTTATTTGCACCTGTTAATACTCGTCTTTCTTTAATACCTGTACGAGTTAATATCCATTCATCTGACGTCTCAACGATTTGACTAATATCTTTATTATTTATACATAAATCTGGAACAGCAGAGCCTACAGAAATAATTCGAGCTCCTTGCATGATTGATGATTTCATGTCTTTTTCAAATTCTATTGAATTATAATAGTTGATATTTAAATATTAGAGATATTATATGTTCATTTATTAGTAACTAATATATTTATTATGTCAATTTTGATAAGATTACAAAATAATAAAACCCGGAAAATACCTTACTTAGTTGAGCTGAATTGCTGCTACTTTCCAGTCCTGACAAGTTTAAGCTATTAATAATGTATTTTCCGAGTGTAATTAACATTATAGCATTACACAATTAAGCAAGCAACTATTAAATTACATTGATTAAATTTGTATAAGTTTAGTAAGACTTATGACATACCTTGTATTATAAAATCAAAGTAAGGTTCTATAATAATTCTTTCATCTTCTTCTAAAGTTTTAATGGTTGCTTGTTTTAAACAATTTATAGCATCAATCATGCCTATAATTGGTACACCTAAAGAGTTATACATTTCTCTTACTCCAATTAGACCTATTTTTTCAATAGAATTTTTATCTCCAGTTAATACACCATATGTTACCAAACGTAAATACCATCCATAGTCTCGAAGACATAAAGATCTTTTTCTGGATCCTTCTGCATTACCTCCAGGAGCTATATATTCTGGGTGAATTTGAAAAATAGATTTACTAGCTTGTTGTATAATTTCTTTTTCTTTATCTCTTAATTTACTACTAATACAGATACGAATTTCTCCGGTTTTTAGATAATTTTTGATTGACTGTAATTCTCCAATACTGGGATATCTTAATTCATTATCTGCGTTTAAAATCATTTGACTAACTAAACTCATATTTATTAATATCAAATTTCAAGTGAATATTTTTACATCTATTATATCAATAGATTTTTTATTATAAAAAAAAACAAGCTTATAGAATATAAAGCTCGTTTTTTAAAAGTCAGTATATGATTAATTCAGTATTGATAATATATCATTTACGATTACAATGATAATGATAATATATCCGGAAAAAAACGATTGATTTCTATTATAAAACCAGCAGTAAACGTTAACCAAATAGCACCTACGACAGGAACAGTTGACAAATACTTTAATAAATTATCATTCATATGAATTGTTATTTCTTATTGTTTATATAGATTACTAATTTTAACGTGGTGAAATGGTAATATCTTGATTATGTGCAATTAATTCTCCACTTGTGAGTTCTTTTATTGCTGCCAAAGGCCATGTAAAGCCTGATAAACAATATTTAAGTGCTAGCGGTATATCTAAAATAATTTCTTTTTCTGTAGGCTTAGGGGTTTGCGATATGTTTCGCAAGTAGTTTCTTCCAACCCATCCGATCCATCCTGTAATATATAGAAATACAATTCCTGGAATCATAAATTCGCCTGCATGATTCCATCTGCCATCTGTGATTAAGTGTGGTAATCCGTCTGTTCCGCATAAAATACCTGATTTAGCATACTTTTCAAATCTTAATTTTGTTTTTGTTATTTGTGTTTGTAAAGCTATTGCGGGTGGAGTATTTGAATCATATTTTGCTAGCCTTGCTTCTAGTTTTTTAACACTATTGTTTAATCTTTTTGTAAATGCAGGTGATTCTTCACACTTCGTTAATCCCGCCGTTTCTGCCAAGCAATTTATAGGATTAATATATATATAAAGTATGATCATACAAACAAGAGCAAATATTTTTTTCACAAATTATCTCCTTTCAATCTATTAATTGAATATTTTAATATGACAAAAAGTTACAAGCTAATTAAAAACATGAAATTAGTTATATTATATAAGAATAATGGATATTATCATTTTTTTGTTTATGTAGTAACATTTTGTTGAAAGTATCAAATTTTATATCTATATTAGTTAATATGAGATTTTATTAATAGTAGTAAATCAATGGCTTTTTGGAAATTTTTTTTTAAACATCATAATCTGCTTGTTTCTAATTTAAATAATCAACTTGAAAAACACGATTCAATAGACAAAATTTTGTTAGTTAAACACTTAAAGACTAGAGGAAAAATTATCAATGTTTATTTAAGTTTAAATAGTCATGTTAATTTGTATGACTTAGAAAAATTATGTGATTCAGTTGGATGGGTACGTAGACCATTAAAAAAAGTAAAAACGGCCATAGATAATAGCTTTTTAACTGCTTCTTTATTTTATGAACACAATAAAAGAAAATTTTTAATAGGTTTTGCAAGAGCTACATCAGATACATCGTTTAATGCAACTATTTGGGATGTAGTTATACATCCTGAATTCCAAGGTCAAGGTTTAGGTAAAATTTTAATGCAACAAATAATTGAACAATTGAGATATGAAGATATTAGTACGATTACTTTATTTGCAGATCCACAGGTAGTAAGTTTTTATAAACATTTAGGATTTATTACGGATCCAGATGGTGTTAAAGGAATGTTTTGGTATCCATTGTAAGTATTATACAATATTTATTATCATAAATATAATTTATTTTGTTAGAAGGATTATCATTTTTTTTAATTTATTAGACAATCTGATTTAATAAATGATACAATATAAATTGTTACTAAGCGGGATATAGCGCAGTTTGGTAGCGCGCCTGCTTTGGGAGCAGGATGTCGCAGGTTCAAGTCCTGCTATCCCGATTGTATTAATTCGTTTTGTGTATTTCAAGTAAGAAATGCTATATTTTCAATTTTATATATCTTCGTTTGTATTTAAACCAATTAGTTGATCATTTATTTTACTTGTACTTTCTATATCTCCAGAAAGTTTATAAATATTAGCTAAATTTTTCAAAGTTTGTTTTATGCAAGGTGCTTTATTATAAGCTTTCAGGTAATATTTTGTAGCTATTTTATAAATGTTTACAGATTGATAGCATGATCCTATGTAATTATAATATTGTACTAGAATTATTAGTTCATTTATTTTGACTTGTTTCATATGAAATTCTAGTATTGTAATACAATCAAGCCATTTTTTTCTATTAATATATATTTTTGCTATATATAAAATATGTTTATTGTCTATCTTCATCATATTTGTTTTTTCTTCTATTTGTTTTACAAATTTTAGATGATGATATATGTATATAAGATTATTTGTGATTAAGAAACAAATAGGTAATAAAAAACAAGTCACTAATATAAGGTATATTTCAAACATAATTAAAAGCCTCTTTTAAAATGCAATATTATCATATACAATATCTGTATTATTTATGTATAATTCATTTTATTACTTGAAAGAAAGTTATATAATAATATATTATTAATTTATAAAAATTAGGTATATGAGTAAAGGTTTTAGTAATGGAACGAATCTTAAGCGTATTAAAAAATCTGGTTTTAGGGCTCGCATGAGCATATCTAGCGGTCGAAAAATTCTTAATTCTAGAAGGAGAAAGAGGAGAAAAAAAATAGCTTTGTAATTGTAGCTATTGTTTATTTACTATTTAAGTATTTACAATTTGTGATCCTTTGATAATGTAATATATTATAAATTAATTGTTATATTATATGTCTTTTGAAAATGATTTGAAATTATTATTATCTACGCAGAATGTATTAATTTATATTCTTAATTCTGAAGAAGAACGTTTAGAATATAATATTAATTTTATGATTCGACAAAATATAAAAAAAACTATATATTGTTGGAATTTTATTGATGGTTATTATAATAATCCTAACTATTTAAACAAAGCTTCAAGAAATCCTTTGGAAGCCATTGACTTTATTGAGCAATTAAATTTTCCTAAATCTACAATTTTTTTGCTAAAAGATTTTAATGTTTTTATTAATGATATCAGCATTATTCGTAAAATAAAAAATATAAGTCGTTTTCTTAAACAAGTTAATTCATCTATTATTATCTCTGCATCGGAAATACAGGTTCCAGCTTTGTTAAAAGATTTTACAACTGTTTTAGAATTTCCTTTACCTAGTGACAGTGAAATTAATATGGAATTACATCGTTTATTTAAGGTTATGAATATTAGTTCTTCTGTTTATTCTGAATATTTTTATGATCTGATATTAGCTTATAGAGGTTTTTCTATTGAAAAGATAAGAATGTCTATAGTTAAATTATTATCTTCTAATTCATCTATAAGTAATTTAATTCACAATATCTTACATGAAAAGCGGAATTTAATTGAACAAACAGATATATTGGAATTTTATGCCGTAGATGATAGTTTTGAAGATGTAGGTGGCTTGATTTTATTAAAAGATTGGTTAAATAAACGCTCTAGAGCTTTTTGTGCACAAGCTAAAGATTATGGTTTAATGGTTCCTAGAGGAATTTTACTAGTAGGTATACAAGGAACAGGTAAATCTTTAGTTGCCAAGGCTATATCCGGTCAATGGAAACTACCATTATTAAAGTTAGATATAGGCAAAATTTTTGCTGGTATTGTTGGAAAGTCCGAAGAAAGAATGCGTAATATGATAAAAATAGCAGAACAATCTTCTCCATGTATACTTTGGATAGACGAAATAGATAAATGTTTTACTCGTTTAAATAATTATAATGATAGTGGAACAACAAGTCGTGTTTTAGGTACTTTATTAACATGGTTAGCTGAGAAAAATAAGCCTATTTTTGTGATTGCAACAGCCAATCAAGTTTTGTCTTTACCGTCTGAGTTATTGCGTAAAGGGCGTTTCGATGAAATATTTTTTTTAGATTTACCAAATTTAGAGGAAAGAGAGAGAATATTTAAAATACATTTAATGAAGTTTAGACCTCTATCTTGGGTTAAGTATGATATCAAATCTTTAAGCAGACTTACGGATCAATTTTCAGGTGCTGAAATAGAACAAGCTATTATAGAGGCGATGTATAATGCTTTTTATGAGAAAAGAGAGTTCTCCACACAAGACATTATTAATGTAATCAGTGACTTTGTCCCTTTAGCTTTTACAGATCAAGTCAATATATCAGCAATTCAAAACTGGGCTATTTCAGGTAAAATACGTATGGCTTCATGACTTGAATACTAATTACATATATATAATTATTTAATATATTGGTTCTACAAACTTAATCCTTTTCATATTCTTATAAGTTATATTTTATATCAACATATTAAGATGAATTGTATAAGATTTATTTCAATTTATATAGTTTTTACAAAATCTATACTTAATATTGATTATTAAATTATTATATAAATTAGATCAAGTTGTAATTGTTGTAAATAAATTAGGAGTATATTTTAGATGATTAGTGATAGTCAAATTTTTGTCGCATTATTATTTGCCTTGGTTTCAGCTGTTTTAGCAATTCGTTTAGGTACAGATTTGTATCAATAAATATTTATTAATATTGCGAACTTCACAAGAACTATAGATGTGATATTATATAAATGTAAATATATCGCATCTTTTGTTTATTTTATTATTGTTTATGTCTAAAGCAATATATATTTGGTTTTTAATTTATAATCATAGTTATTTTTTTGCATTAGCTGAATATATTTGTTTAATTACTATATTTGTGTGAGTTTAACATTATTATTGTGAGTATTTTAAAAGATAAAGTACGTCCTGTTTTTCCTTTTACTGCTATTGTAGGGCAAGAAGAAATGAAATTAGCATTACTTCTGAATGTTATTGATCCTAAAATAGGTGGAGTTATGATTATGGGTGATCGTGGTACAGGTAAATCTACGACTATTAGAGCTATTGCAGATTTGCTACCCAAGATTGAAGTTGTAGAAGACGATCTGTTTAATTCCCATCCTTCTGATTATGATTTAATGTCTGATGTAGTCAAAACTCAAGTAGAAAAGGGCGATCATATACCTACTCGATTTATTGATGTACCGATGGTAGATTTGCCTTTGGGAGCAACTGAAGATAGAGTGTGCGGTACAATAGATATTGAAAAAGCTTTAACAGAAGGAATTAAAACTTTTGAACCAGGGTTATTAGCAAGAGCAAACAGAGGTATTCTTTATGTTGATGAAGTTAATTTATTAGATGATCATCTAGTAGATATTTTATTGGATGCAGCTGCTTCTGGTTGGAATACAGTTGAGCGGGAAGGGATATCTGTAAGACATCCAGCTAGATTTGTTTTAGTAGGATCGGGGAATCCTGAAGAAGGAGAGTTAAGACCTCAGTTATTAGACCGTTTTGGTATGCATGCAGAAATCAGGACAGTTAAAGAGCCATCATTAAGAGTTAAGATAGTAGAGCAAAGAAGCAAATTTGATAGTAATCCTTATGTATGTTTACAAGAATTTCAAGAGCAACAAGATAAATTAAAATCTTCTATTATAGCAGCTCAAGATAGATTATCAAATGTAACTATTGATTATGATTTGAGAGTTAAAATATCAGAAGTTTGTGGCACTCTAGATGTCGATGGGTTAAGAGGAGATATAGTTACAAATAGAGCTGCAAAAGCTCTTGCATCTTACTATAATAGAACTAATGTCGATATCAATGATATTAAAACTGTTATCACATTATGTTTAAGGCATCGATTAAGGAAAGATCCTTTAGAAACTATTGATTCAGGTAATAAAGTTCAACAAGTTGTAGAGAGTATACTAAAATAGGCTCAGTAGGATTCGAACCTACATTAGAGACTTAGAAGGTCCCTGTCCTAATCCATTAGACGATGAGCCCAATTGTGATCAATAAGTTGTATTGCGATGGGCGGTACTGGATTTGAACCAGTGACCACCTGCTTGTAAGGCAGGCGCTCTACCACTGAGCTAACCGCCCTTCTGAAATTACACTAATACATTTTTTACTAAAATGCAACTGCTAAGACTAATAAAATAAAATCTTTTAGTAATTCTAGCAAAAATATTTATTATTTATTAAAACTGTGCTTATTTTTTGGAATTTTAATTAAGTTATGTTTAATGATTTTAAACCTTATCTGGACTATATAATCAATAAGATCTTTAAAGTTCAATTTTTAAATAGTGTTTACGTTAATATTTTAGAACAAATGAAAATAGTTGGGCCTGATTCTTTAAGTATAGTTGTAATTACAGCATTTTTTATCGGTATGGTGTTTACAATACAAATTGTTAAAGAATTCTTATATATTAATGCTATAAGCTTAGTGGGTTCTATTTTAACTATTTCATTTATACGTGAATTATCTCCTGTCTTAACATCTGTGATTATAGTTGGTCGTATAGGATCGTGTTTTACATCTGAATTAGCAACTATGAGTATAACAGAGCAATTAAATGCACTTTATATATTAGAAGCAAATCCATTCAGTTATTTAGTATTTCCAAGAGTCATAGCTTGTCTTTTAATGCTGCCATGTTTAAATATAATTTCGTTTATTACAAGTTTATTTAGTAGTTCCTTTGTTTGTTTTACTATATACAATATACATCCTCAGATGTTCTTTCTATCTTCTTTATCATCTTTAGTTATTCAAGATATATTTAAATCTTTGTTTAAAACTTTAGTATTTGGTTTTTTAATCTCTTTAATTAGTTGTTTTTTTGGTTTAACAGCTAATGGTGGTGCAAAAGGGGTTGGGCAATCAACTACTTTATCAGTTGTTACATCTTTACTAAGTATTTTTATTTTTGATTTTTTATTATCTTATATTATGTTTAATAAAATAGGAAGTTCAATTAAAGCTTTATAGAATTATGAGTTCATAATATTTATCAGTTAAGTATATGTATCGTAAAATACTTCAAATATGTTCTAAATTTCATTTAAAAGCTAATTTCAATCGTTTTATAGTTCTTGTTACTTTAATGATTTCTGTGGTTATGAGCAGTTTGACTTTTTGGTCTTTGACTATGTTTCAAGAAGACTCGATGATTGCAGGTAGACGTTTTTGTAAAGATTTAGGTCTTTTATTAGCGTCTAATATTATAGATTCAACTGATCTTAATAATCAAAAAGATATAGCTTATTTTTTGGAAAATATTTATTTAAGTACATCTAGTATTAGATATATTTTGTTTTTTGATCAATATGGTAATTTATTATTAGGATTACCTATATATAATACAAAAATTCAAAATATATTACAATTACATCAAAGTTTATTACAGTTAGAAAATAAAGAATTTTTATTTAATATACCTTTGATTAATTCAAATAAACTATTAAATCATGATATTATCGATATTCTTATTCCTTTAACTAAATCAGGACATACTTTAGGTAGTTTAGATTTAGGTATAGATTTAAATACAAGACTTTCTCCATCCAGATTAATAAGAGATTTGAGTATTTTTGTTTTTGTATTAGTTTGGTTAATGTTATTTATAGGAGTTGCATTTAATGCATTAGCGATGGTAGTTCCCCAAAAGCAACTTTTATTAGCTATTCAAAATATTGCTTCAGGTAATTTTTATCAAAGATTAAATTTACCCACTAATGGTGAATTAGGTGTTTTGTTTACCAGCTTTAATGAGATGGCTGAAAAATTACAGTCTTATGAAAAGAAAAATGTTGATAAAATCATATCAGAAAAAAATAAATTAGAGACAATTGTATCTATAATAGCAGATGGTACTATTTTAGTTGATGCTGAACTTAGAATATTATTTGTTAATAAAACAGCACAAGAGATTTTTGATTGGTTTAACCTTGATTTAACAGGAGCGTCTATTTGTAATTATTTACCTATTCATGTTAATGAAGCTCTTTTACCAATATTAAATAAATTAGTTGAGTCAAGTTATATAAGTACGAACAAATCACAAACAGAAGAAGTTTATATTAATTTAGATTATAGTTCAAAAAGAATTTGTCGTTTTTTATTAACAACTTTATTAGATAGAATATTAAAGGTTTTAACTGGTGTTGTTATAATCATACAAGATATAAGTAAAGAAGCGAAATTAAATGAAGCTAAGAATCAGTTCATAGGTAATATATCTCATGAATTAAGAACGCCTTTATGTAACATAGGTTCATTTCTTGAGACATTGATTGACTATAATGATACATTGGACGAAAAAGAAAAAATCAACTTTTTAACTATTGCTAATAAAGAAACTAAGCGTCTATCATCATTAGTTAATGATATTTTAGATTTATCTGTTTTAGAATCTGAGTATGATTATAAATTGGATTATATAGATTTGGCTCAAACTTTATACAATGTTGTCAGCACTTCTCAAATTGTAGCTAATAAGAATAATATTCAATTGATAATTGAATTAGATCAAGATGTTAATTATGTTTTAGCACATGAAAGTTCTATTGTGCAAGTAATATCTAATTTATTAAATAATGCTTTGAAATTTTCTTCTTGTAATAGTAAAATTGTTTTAAGAGTTTATAAAGTAATATATTCTTATGGCTATTGCTTAGATATAGATATTCAAAATGTAATTAGGGTTGAAATTATTGATGAGGGAATTGGTATTGCTGAAGAAGATCAAAAAGCTATTTTTGATAGATTTGTAAGGATAGAAAATAATGTTCATACTTTAGAAGGAACTGGTTTAGGCTTATCCATAGTTAAAAATATACTATGCAAGTATAATATTAATGTAGTTGTTCAAAGTCAATTAAATGTTGGCACTAGTATTTGTTTTAATTTAAAATATCTAAGCTAGAAAAATACTAATTTTATTCTATTAATATACAATCTTTTGTTTGGATTTATTTATTGAGCTAGTATAATATATATATATTTATAACAATGAAAATATAAAGTGTATTATAAAATTAGATTGTACATATATTATTTTTACTAGTATTTGCTTTCTAATTTAACTTCAATTAATAAATTATATTATTCTAGTTGCTGTATTCTTATTTATAGGAGGTATTGATTATGTCAGGAGGATCAACTGGAGAACGTCCTTTTTCTGATATTATTACTAGCATACGTTATTGGGTTATTCATAGTATCACTATACCCTCGCTTTTTGTTGCTGGTTGGTTATTTGTTAGTACTGGTTTAGCATACGATGTTTTTGGTACTCCAAGACCAAATGAGTATTTTACTCAAGATCGTCAACAAGTTCCATTAGTTAATGATCGTTTCAGTGCTAAACAAGAATTGGAAGATTTAACTAAAGGTATTTAATTTTAATATAAGGAATTAAGATAGTATATATGACACGAGGTAATTCAAATCAGCCAATATCGTATCCGATTTTTACTTTTAGATGGCTAGCTATACATGGAATAGCTATACCAACAGTATTTTTTTTAGGTGCGATTACATCTATGCAATTTATTCAAAGATAAAGGTAGGAGATATAATATGAGTGGTCCTAATCCAAATAAAGAGCCTGTAGAATTAAATCGTACATCTCTATTTTGGGGATTATTATTGATTTTTGTGCTTGCAGTGTTGTTTTCAAGTTACTTTTTTAATTAATCAATATATTTGTATAATTAACTTTTATTATAATTAGGGGTAAAAAAATGGCAGGTACAGGTAGAGTGCCTTTGTGGTTAGTTGCTACAGTAGGTGGTATTGCAGTAATTACTGTTTTAGGAATTTTTATTTACGGTTCTTACTCTGGTATTGGCTCTTCATTGTAAGCGTATAATATTTCTGTATTGATTATAGGATTTTTCAGTTGTAAATATAGTGAAGCCACCTTTTAATTTTAATATAAAGGTGGCTTATAAATTTGCGACTCCAGCTGAATTATATATCTAAGATATGTTTTCTTGTTCAATATATAAAAACAGTAAAGCCATACTTATACCAGGAAAAATTATTCCTACTAAAGGTACTAATATAGATGGTAAATAAGATGCTGTCATATTAATATGATAATAGAAAAAAATTATAAATTATTTTAATCGTCCATTAAACAATAATATTTGTATTTCAGATGAGTTTACGATCGATTATTATTGTTACTAATCTAATCATACTAGGTTTATATTGTTTTATAATCCAAATATTGCAAAATTTAATATTTAGATAATAATATGATTACAATAGATTATTATAATATAACAAAGAGTTATAAATTATTATCTGCATATAAGTATTATTTATGAAGAACATGAATTCTAAAGTTTTTCCTGATAGTTTAGAAGCTATGCGTAAGTTTTCAGAAGCATATGCTAAAAGAACGGGTACATTTTTTTGTTCGGATGTTGGTGTAACAGCTGTAGTTATAGAAGGTTTAGCTAGGCATAAAGACTCTTATGGTTCTCCTTTATGTCCTTGTAGACATTATGAAGATAAATCTAAAGAGGTTTTAAGTTCATATTGGAATTGTCCATGTGTACCTATGAGAGAAAGAAAAGAGTGCCATTGCATGTTATTTTTGTCTCCAGATAGTGAATTTGCTGGAACTAATCAGGAAATCAATACGAATGTTTTATTAGATTACATAGGTTAAATTGTAAGTTTGCATGCAGACTAAGTTTATAGTTTGTCTGCATATTATTACATTAATATTTCTCTTGTGTAAACAAGATATTTTTATAAGTTACCTTTACGTAATGATAACAAAATAATTACAGCTGGCCCTACTAATACAATAATAGCTAGTGAAGTTAGTTGGCCTATAACTTGCCAATTAATCATAATTTGCTTATCCTTTAAATTTATATATTAAACTATATGTTATATTTATTATACTATTTTTTCATAAGAATTATATTACTTAATAAATAAATATCGCTAAAGTTCTTAATAGATAAACTCATTTAATCACATGAAATTTACAAATATATTGTAATTATTGAATGTAAATCCAATTTTTATATATGTTAATTCTTAATTGTTCCCATATTATTCTTACCCTTCTTTGTTGTTTTATGTTTATATATTCTATTAATTGATTTAAAACATTATGATTTAAATACTTATTAAAATTATAGTAAAAAAATAAATAAAGTATCCTTCTTTTTAAAGCTAAATGTTGATCTTTTATGATTTTATAATTGATTGCTATATAGTATGAATGTTGACTAGTAATATATAATTTTATAGCATTCTGTTTGATGTATTCATTTTCTATAGATGATAAATTTAAGAAATTCATAATATTATATTCTATTTTAGGACAAAAATATGCTTTTAAATAAGGTAATAATTCATATCTTATACGATTTCTGTAGTTTGAGTAATAAAAATTTGTTTTGTCAGACCATATAGGTAGATTAAATTTATGACAAAACCATAAGATGTCCTCTTTATTCATTTTAATTAGAGGTCTAATAATTTGTATATAATGTTTAATTCGTCTTATGAATGGTAAGCTGCTTAGGCCTTCTAAGCCTGTGCCTCTTATTAAATTTAATAAAAATGTTTCTAATTGATCTGTTTGATTATGACCTGTAAAAATGATTTGTATTTTGTTTTTTATAGCATGTTGAATTATAATTTGATATCTTATTCTTCTTATAGTTGATTCAGACATATGTACTGTATGTATTTGATACACATATGTATTATTATTTGTTATATTAGTATAGTTAAGTAAATGTTTAATGTTTTTTCGTGAATCATCTCTCCATTGGTGATCAATATAAATGTATTCTATATTATGGAAGTAATGATAAAGATGATTAAAGTCTTCTACTAATTTGATTAAGCATAAAGAATCTTTTCCACCAGATAAAGCAATTAATATTGATATAGGTTTGCTTAATTTTTGACATTTTAGTATAATATTTATAAATTTATCATGCAAATAAGTAGCCGTCATGCAAATATACCTTTTTTAAATGATGTAACTGATTATAAAAACTTGCTATTATAGTAATACTGTGTTATTTATTTGATATATAGTTACGAGGGTTGCTAACTCAATGGTAGAGTACTCGGCTTTTAACCGATTAGTTCCGGGTTCGAATCCCGGGCAACCCAATTTTTCAATTTTAATTTTTTCTAAATCATAATATGAATGTAATAACAAATTGTTTGCGTGATAAAAGTTCTTCTTGTGCTTTAGTTCCATTTATTACAGCAGGTTATCCAAATATTAATCTATGTATACAAGCTTTAAAAGTTTTAGATAAAAAGGGAGCAGATATTATTGAGCTAGGTGTGCCTTATTCTGATGCTTTAGCAGATGGTCCTATTATTCAAGAAGCATCTCAGGTTGCTTTACAGAAAGGGATATATATTGAACAAGTATTATATATCTTAAAAACAGTAATACCTGATGTAAATGCTCCTATAATTATATTTACTTATTATAATCCTATTTTAGTTAGAGGAGTTAATAAATTTATTAGTGAAATCTCTACAGCTGGCGCGAAAGGATTAATTATTCCCGATTTACCATTAGAAGAAGTAGATTATATAATAGAATTATGTGATTTTTATGGTATAGAGTTAATCTTATTTATTGCTCCAACCAGTTCAGAATCTAGAATTCAATTAATATTATCTAAATCACCAGGATGTATTTACTTGGTTAGTAGTTATGGAGTTACAGGTGTCAGAGATAATATTAATTTAAAAATCGAGCATCTAGCTGATAGTATTAAAAGTAAAACAACTAAGTTGATCATGTTAGGTTTCGGCATTAATACAACTGATCAAGTACAACAAATCGTAAACTGGAATATAGATGGTATAGTGGTTGGTAGCGCTATAATTAATAAAATGATGGGGCAATGTCCACAAGAAACATTAGATTCATTAGGAAGATTTTGTCAGCAATTAAAGTTGTGTATGAATATAAAAAATACACAAAAATGATGTATGTAAATATATATATTTTACTTTGCTTATTTATGATTTAATATTGATACCCCCAGGGGAATTCGAATCCCCGTTACCTCCGTGAAAGGGAGATGTCCTAGGCCTCTAGACGATGGGGGCTTTATTAATTTATATATATAGTATACTTGTACTTTTTTTCCTACCATCATACATTAATAAATTTTATGAGTTATGTCAAGTTTTAGAATAAAAAGAAAAATATAATAATTTTTTAATTATTTATATTTATAATTAAACGTGAGCGCATAGTTAAATATGTAACAGTTTGTCTTATATATGTGACCATATTAATAAATAAGGAAAATGCTTCATTTTTATATTCTATTAAAGGGTCTTGTTGACCATAGCTTCTCCATCCAATAGATTCTCTCAGTACAGCCATTTTGTCTAGATGATCTTGCCATGCTTTATCTATTTGTTGCAATAAATAATATTTTTCTAGTTTTCTAATTAAACCAGGTCTTAGTTGTTCTAAATAACTTTCTCTAAGATCATAACTAATACGTAATTGCTCATATAAGAATTCTTTAATTTGTTTATAATTCATACTATTCCAAGTTGTTAAGTTGAAGTTTTCAGTTAAGTTAAGTAATTTATATGTTTTTTTTATAATATGTTTTTTGTTTTTTATATTATCTTCTTGACAAAATATAATTAATATTTCTTCTATAGTACTTTCAGCGTATTCTATTACGCAGTCCCTGGTAAAGTTAGATTCTAATATTCTTTTTCTTTCTGCATATATTGCTTGTCTTTGGTTATTTATTACTTCATCATACTGAAATAATTGTTTTCTTATATCATAAAAATAAGATTCTACTTTTTTTTGTGCAGAATCCAAGCTTTTGCTTAAGATAATGGATTCTATAGGAGTATCATCATCAATATTTAAGTTCTCCATAAGTTGAGATATTTTATCTCCGCCAAAAATTCTCAGAAGATTATCTTGTAAGCTTAGAAAAAAACGTGATGCACCTATATCTCCTTGCCGTCCCGCTCTACCTCTTAGTTGATTGTCTATTCTTCTCGATTCATGTCTTTCTGTTCCGATTACATATAGTCCTCCTAATTTTAACACTTCTTGTTTTTCCTGATAACAGATCTTATTATATTCATCTAGGATATGTAAATAAATTTGTTGTAGATTTTTTTCTTCATTATTTATTCTATGCCTACCATCAGTTACTTTCTCGATATAATCATGTACTTTTTGTGAATTTATATGCGTATCTTTATAGATCTCTAATTTTTGTATATTTAGTATATAATTATTGATTATAGTATGAATCTTATTATCCATTCGATTGAGTGCACATTTTACTGCTAATCCTAGTTTATTTTGTAAATATTGGTTTAATATAAGTTTTGATAAAGCTTCTGGGTTTCCTCCTAAGATAATATCTGTTCCTCTACCAGCCATATTTGTTGATATAGTTATGGTTTTTTTTCTTCCTGCTTGTGTGATAATTTCTGCTTCCCGTGCGACGTTTTCAGGTTTTGCATTTAGTAAGTTAAAAGGTATTTTCAATGTTGTTAATATGTTTGCTAGTAATTCAGATTTTTCTACATTAGTTGTACCTATAAGTGTTGGTCGACCTATATGATACATATCAAAACATTCATTTGCTATGGATTGCCATTTCTTATATTCTGTTTTATATACTAAGTCTGGTAAGTCTTGTCTTCTACATGGTTTATTGGTAGGTACTTCCAATACTTCAAGATTATATATCTTATCTAATTCGGTTTCTTCTGTTTTAGCTGTACCAGTCATACCAGATAATTTTTTATATAATAAAAATAAATTTTGATATGTAATTGATGCAAGAGTTCTATTTTCTTGTTGAATAGGAATACCCTCTTTTGATTCAATTGCTTGGTGTAGTCCATCACTCCATCTTCTACCTTGCATAATTCTACCTGTAAATTCGTCAACAATAATAATTTCATTGTTTTTAACAATATAATGTTGATTTTTTAAAAATAGTTCTTTGGCCTTTAAAGCATTTAATAGGTATTGTATCCAAGAATTATGAATATTATAGAGATTATCAATATTTAAAATATTTTCACATTTACTAATGCCTTTTTCTGTGAGGGTAATATTTTTTGTTTTTTCGTCTATTTGGTAATCTAGATTACTATTGAGTAAATTAGCTATGGAGGTACATTTTTCATATTTATTTGCTTCTATATCAAAAGGGCCAGATATAATGAGCGGTGTTCTTGCTTCATCAATTAATATAGAATCTACTTCATCAATAATAGCAAAATTAAACCCCCTTTGTACTATTTGATTGACATCTATGGCCATATTATCTCTAAGATAATCAAATCCTAATTCACTATTTGTAATGTATGTAATTTCACAATTATATGCTTGTTTTTTTTCTTCATAACTCATCGGATGTGTTACTAATCCTACTTTTAAATCAAGGTATGAACAGATTTTTTGAGCTAGTTCTGAATCTCGTTTAGCTAAATATTCGTTAACTGTAATTATATGTACACCTTTATTAGTTAAAGCATTTAGGTAGGCTGTAGTAATAGCAACAATAGTTTTCCCTTCTCCTGTTTTCATTTCTGCTATTTTTCCTTGATGCAATACAATGCTGCCTATTAATTGTACATCGAATAAAGTCATGCCTGTAGATCTTTTAATCGCTTCCTTAACAGTTGCAAGAGATTCTGGTAATATTTGTGTTAAATTATAGTTTTGATGCAGTTTTTTTTTCAGTTTTGCAGTTTGTTGTTGTAGTTTTAGGTTTGAGTAATCTTGTAATATATGTCCTACTTGATTAATTTCATCAATTGTATTTTGAAATTTATTTAACTTATTTTTTTTAAAGAAATTTAGCATATTAATAATTAAAATTAGAAAAATGATATTATATAAGGAGAAAAAAATTCTTGTATGGTTGTGATAGGTTGGCATTCATGATATATAGTATATTTTCTGCCCCAGATAGGTTCTGTACTATTAAATATATGTTCTAAATATACAGAATATACATAATATATTTCATGTATGTCTTTATAAATATCTGTTTTATGTGTTATTAAGGATTTTCCTATAGGCTGATTGTTATTTAAAGTTTTATATATTTTATTATTTATTTGTAATATCCAATTAGATTGAGCAAATGCAAGATTTCTTTTTGAAGTATCTTGTAAATAAACTTTTCTTATTTTCATTTTTTGCGTTATGTATTGCCGCTTAATATATGTTGGACAAGTTATAATTTGCTGTCCTGTTAATGAGTTTAAATTTTGAGTAAATGATCCGTCACTCATAAGTATAAATCTCCATTCAGGAGGGATAAAATGATAGGTCTGCTCATTAAATGAATACAAATTATCGAGTGGTAGATTAATAATATAATTAAATGAATTAGATAAGTTCATGTATATGTATTTTGTTTCATTACCGCAATTTTTAAATTTAAATAATGATATTTTTTGTACTTTACGTTTATAAAATTTTATAAAAAATTAATTATGTGTGATTATTTTTTTAGTTGTTAATAACGATTTACCATTCATTTCAGGAGGACTCTCTAGATTGAATAAGTCTAAAATTGTTGGTGCAATATCTGCTAAATTGCCGTTATTTCTTAAATTATTTTTATATATATCAGATTGATTAGATGATTTTGCTAATATGAATGGAACAGGATTAGTACTATGAGATGTACATGGTTGATTAGATTCATCTAGCATATGATCTGCATTACCATGATCTGCTGTTATTATAAGTGTATAGTTCATACTTTGAGATGTAATCCAAATTTTCTTAATACATTTATCAATTATGTTAACAGCTTGTATGGTTGCTGCTAGATCGCCTGTATGCCCTACCATATCTGGGTTAGCATAGTTTATGACAATTAATGAGTATATATTTTTATTTATAGCATTAATTGCACTTGTAGTCAGTTCTTCAGCCGACATTTCAGGGCATAAGTCATAAGTTTCAACTTGTGGGCTGGGTATTAGTTGTCTGTCCTCACCTGGGAAAGGTTCTTCAATGCCACCATTGAAAAAATAAGTAACATGCGCATATTTTTCTGTTTCAGCTAATCTTAATTGTTTTAAACCATGATTAGAAATGATTTGTCCAATGAAGTTTATATTTTTTTGTGGAGGAAATGCTGTTTTTATATTTAGACTAGGGTCATATTGTGTCAGTGTAACAATTTCTAAACTTTTAAACTTTTTTGTATTAAATCCTTTAAATGCAGATTTAGTAAATGAATGCAACAATTGACGCATTCTATCTGGCCGAAAATTAAAAAAAATAATACCGTCATTATTTTCAATGTTCCCTTTATGCAATCTAGTAGGAGGTATGAATTCATCTGATATATTTTGGTTATAATATTCATTAATCTTTAATATAGCATCTATTCTATATTCTAAGTGATCATCAAGTAATACTTTATAACTTTTCTCTGTTCTTGACCAACGACAGTCCCTATCCATACTATAATATCTTCCACTTAATGTACAAATGTTTATATTTTGCAATTCTTTAATGTATTTGCAAATTTCTTCAATGAATATTTTTGATTTATATGGTGAAGTATCTCGACCATCCGTAATAGCATGTATGCAAACTTCAATATTATATTTTTGAATTATATCAATTAATGCAAACAAGTGTTTAATATGAGAATGTACACCTCCATTTGAGCAAAGTCCAATTAAGTGTAGTTTTGTATTATCATTTTTAATTTGTTCGCAGATATTTGCAATAGTTTTATTGTTGAAGAATGATTGATCCTCAATAGATTTACTGATACGTACTAAATCTTGGTTAATAATTCTTCCAGCTCCAATAGCTGTGTGTCCTACTTCTGAGTTGCCCATTTGTCCTTTAGGTAATCCTACATCTTGTCCTGAAGCATTTAATAAAGTATGTGGGTAATTTGCCCATAATTTATCTATTGTAGGTGTGTCTGCTAGCTGAATGGCATTTCCTTTTGTAGTTTCTGAATATCCCCAACCGTCAAGAATAGTTAAAATAATAGGTTTCATAGTATAAAATAAGAATGAAAATTTATAGCAATACTTTCTATTGAAAACAAAAATATCTTAATTATATTTATCAATTAAATTTAAATTTATATTATCAAAAATGTACATCCTGTTAACTATAATACAGAATATTTCGATTTAAGTGTTTTATTTTGATATAAAAAATTAAATTTTATATAAACCATATGCATATATAATTATATATGCATATGGTTTTGCTTTTAATAGCAATTTTTATATTTTTATTAAATTATAAATATATTTAGCTTAATGCATTGATAGCATAGTCTAAATATGTATTTGCTTCATTAGCAGCTTGTCCTGAAAGACTATGACTGTTTTTTATATATTGTAATGCTTCTATATACCAGCTTGGTGATAGTTCAAAACTGCGGTTAATTTCTTCTAATCCTGCTATTAGATATTCATCCATAGGTCCAGTTGCTCCTACAACAAGACAGTATGTTGTCATTCTTAAGTAATATCCTATATCACGTGCACATTTTGCTTTTCCTATTGCACTAGATGCGTAAGTTGGTCCTGGCATCTGAGTAGTAAATGGAAATTTTGTGTAAACAGACTGAGCAGCTCCTGTAATTAATCTTTGAGCATTACTTGTTAATGATCCTGCCGCTTCTAAGCTAGATGATGCTCTTTGGTAACGTCCATTAATTGATTGTAATTCACCATTGCTTAAGAATCTACCTTGGCTGTCTGCTGATGCAACTGCTTCTGTTATAGGTGTTTTCATAATTTTGATTTCCTTGTTTTATTTAATGATCCTGAGTTTGGTTGTAGAATTTATTATTATAAAGTTTTATACAACTGCAACAGCTGCTCTATCAAAGTATACGCCTAATTCAGCTATTAAAGAGCTGCAGTCTCCTGTAGTTATCCCATTTGAATCATTTGCTAAGCTTACTGATGCTTCTTTCATTTTTTGTATGGCAACAGCAACAGATGTTCCAGGAGTTCCTAAAGCTTGATATGTTTCTCGTAAACCATTTAAACATCTATCATCTAATACGCTTGAATCACCAGCAGTCATAGCATAACTGACATATCTTAAAACAATTTCCATATCTCTTAAACAAGCTGCCATTCTACGACTAGTATATGCATTACCTCCAGGTTGTATAAGTTGCGGCTGTTCTGCAAACAGAGCACGTGCAGAATTGGTTACAATAGAAGAAGCATTTGAGTTGATTCTATTTACAATATCAAGTCTTTTATTGCCTTCAGCAACCATTTTTGCTAGAGCATCTAATTGTGTATTGCTTAAAAATTCTCCTCTAGCGTCAGCTTGCGCTACAACTTTAGCGAATGCGTCTAACATATGAATATTCTCCTTGAACTAAAAATATTTGCAATAATTTAATAATAAAGAACTAATCTGATATTTATATAGATAATAGTATCTAAATTTTAATTTATATTGATTAGGACTTATTAAGTTATTATACTAACATATAGTAATTTGTTTTTTACAAAATATTACAAGTGTATTCTATCTGTGATAATTAATCAATTTAATCACCTATAATTTCTGGCTGTTTTATTTCATCTATCATTTCTAATATAGAGCGAATAATAGGTTTAATATTTGGGTCATCTATAATATCTAGGTCTTCATATTTCTTTCTTTTAGCACGATTTGCTATTTGAATAGTTATTTTATAACGATTATCAGATATGTTTAACAACTCTTCTGTTTTATATATTACTTCATGCAGTTTTATTTGATTATACATATTAATATTTTGTATTTCTTAAAATGACAATGAATAAATTAATTAGTATTTATAGATAAGTTGTTTACAAGTTATTTAAAGATTAGAATTTAGTCTTACATATGCATCTTTTATTTTAATATATGTAATACTATACCAATAGTCATATTTTATTTTTAATGAAATATAATAAAAATTTTTTATTTCTACTGTATTGTTTTTAAGAGTTTAGATATTTTCATATTTTATATCTATTAACTGTTAAAAACATGAATCCAGGTTTAATAATATATGAACAATATATAATCTTAAAATAAAACAAAAAATAAGAATTACATATGCAAGCATCAAAATATTATAACTATCAATTGAATAACTTATATAAATATCCTTTTATATTTTCTGAAAGGGATGCCTGTGGTGTTGGTTTTATAACTCGCATTGAACATGCGCCATCTCATAATATTGTTGAACAAGCTTTGAACTCATTAAATTGCATGGAGCATAGGGGTGGTTGTAGTGCTGATAGAGTTTCTGGGGATGGAGCTGGCATTATGACTCAAATTCCATGGAAAATGCTATCAGATTACATAACAGACCAGAAAATTAGTCAAATTGGTGTTGCTATGTTATTTATGCCAAAAGAAAAAATGGAATCTATCCAAAATATAATAGAATGGGTTATTGGTTTAAATGGTTTTAACTTTTTAAAATGGCGTATTGTTCCTGTTGATGAAAGTGTATTAGGTATTCAAGCTAAAGTTAATCAACCTTTAGTAATGCAATTTTTTATACATTCTAAAAATCTATTTGGTGATACGTTAGAAAAGTCTTTATTTATTACAAGAAAAAAAATAGAAAAATTAATTTCTCAGTCTCATTTAAACATTAATAAACAGTTTTATTTTTGTTCTTTTTCTTCTCGTATTATTGTTTATAAAGGAATGGTTCAATCTGAAGTTTTATCTAAATATTATCTGGATTTATGTAATATTAATTATGAAAGTAATTTTGCAATGTATCATAGAAGGTTTAGTACTAACACTATGCCAAAATGGCCTTTAGCTCAGCCTATGAGATTTATGGCACATAATGGAGAAATCAATACTTTATTAGGTAATCTGAATTGGATGCAATCAAAAGAATCCTTATTTCAACAAAGTTACGTTTCAGAAGATTTTGATTCTTTAAGACCAATTACTAATTTTAATAATAGTGATTCAGCAAATTTAGATGCTGTATTAGAATTATTAATACAATCAGGTAAAAGCCCTCAAGAATCTTTAATGATTTTAATTCCAGAAGCTTATAAAAATCAACCAGCTTTAGAAAACTTTCCAGAAATTGTAGATTTTTATGAATATCATAATAGTCTTCAAGAGCCATGGGATGGGCCTGCTTTAGTTGTTTTTAGTGATGGCAAAATTGTTGGAGCAACTTTAGATAGAAATGGATTACGTCCTGCCCGTTATATTATTACTAATAATGGTTTTATTAGTTTATCGTCTGAAGTTGGTGTTTTAGATAAAAATTTAGGTGAAATTACTAATAAAGGTAGATTAGGTCCAGGTCAGATGATATGTGTTGATATGGTCAACAATCTAATTTTAGACAATTGGACTGTTAAACAATCTGTTGCTAATAAATTTCCTTATAAAAAATGGCTTGATACATATCAGAAACATTTAAAGCCGGAAAATTATATACAAGATTCTATTCTTGATTTTTCTACAATGATGCGTTTGCATACAGAGTTTGGTTATACAAATGAAGATGTAGAATTAGTAATAGAGCATATGGCTAGTTCAGCTAAGGAACCCACTTTTTGCATGGGGGACGATATTCCTTTGGCTATATTATCAGAAAAGCCTCATTTATTATACGATTTTTTTAAACAACGTTTTGCTCAAGTAACTAATCCAGCTATTGATCCTTTAAGAGAAAGTTTGGTTATGTCATTAACAACTTATTTAGGCTCTAAGGGCAACTTTTTAGAGCCTAATGATTATATGGCTAAATCCATAAAATTAGATTCTCCTATTTTAAATGAAATTGAAATCAAACAATTAACTCAGTATGGTTTAGCTGTTTCTGTGGTTAGTACGTTTTTTATACAAAATTCTGATGGTATGAATTTTATTAATAGAATTACAGAGATTTGTGAAACAACAATTGAATTAATCAATCAAGGTTCTGAGATTATTATATTAAGTGATCGTGTAGATTTAATAGACGAAACAAAAGCATTCTTACCACCACTTTTAATAGTTGGTGCTGTTCATCATCATTTAATATCTCAAAATTTAAGGCATAAGGTATCTATAATTGTTGAAACTGCTCAATGTTGGAGCACTCATCATTTCGCTTGCTTGATAGGCTATGGAGCAAGCGCTATATGTCCATATATGGCATTTTTGACAGTCAGACAGTGGTGGCATAATCCAAGAACCCAAAAATTAATGTCTATCAGTAAACTGTCTACAATTACTTTGACAGAAGCACAACATAATTATCGTTGTGCCATAGAAACAGGTTTATTGAAAATTTTATCTAAAATGGGAATTTCTTTATTATCTAGCTATCATGGGGCTCAAATCTTTGAGATATTAGGTTTAGGTAGAGATGTAGTGAATTTAGCTTTTAAAGGTACAACTTCATCTTTGGATGGCATTACGTTAAAAGAATTAGCTATTAGTACAGTTGATTCTTATAAGAGTATAATAAACTTGAAGAAATCAAAAAAATTGCCTAATCTAGGATATGTACAATATAGACCAAGCGGTGAGTACCATGTAAATAATCCAGAAATGTCTAAAACATTACATAAAGCTGTTCGAAATCAAGATATTAATCTTTATAATAGGTACAAGAAATTATTGCAAGATCGTCCACCTACTAATTTAAGAGATTTGTTAGACTTTGTAAATAATAAAAATTCAATGGTGATTGATGAAGTAGAATCAGTTGAGTCTATTGTAAAAAGATTTTGTACAGGTGGGATGTCTTTAGGAGCATTGTCTCGCGAAACACATGAAACTTTAGCTATAGCTATGAATCGACTTGGCGGAAAATCTAACTCTGGTGAAGGCGGAGAAGATCATACTAGATTTTACCCTATTATGGATATAGATTCTTCAGGTGTTTCTAATAGTTTTTCTCATTTAAAGGGTCTTAAAAGTAATGATATTGCCAGTTCAGCTATTAAACAAATTGCGTCTGGACGTTTTGGTGTTACACCTGAATATTTGATGAATGCTAAACAGTTAGAAATTAAGATTGCTCAGGGGGCAAAGCCAGGTGAAGGCGGACAGTTACCAGGCAAAAAAGTCAGCCCTTATATTGCTAAATTACGTAATTGTAAACCCGGTGTTACTTTAATTTCTCCTCCTCCTCATCATGATATTTATTCTATTGAAGATTTGGCACAGCTTATTTTTGATTTACATCAAATCAACCCAGAAGCGCAAGTATCTGTTAAGTTAGTAGCAGAAATAGGAATTGGGACTATTGCAGCAGGTGTTGCAAAAGCTAATGCTGATATTATTCAGATTTCTGGGCATGATGGTGGAACCGGTGCATCTCCCTTAAGTTCAATTAAACATGCGGGATCTCCTTGGGAATTAGGATTATCAGAAGTTCATAAAACTTTAGTTGATAATCAATTAAGAGATAGAGTGATTCTAAGAGTAGATGGTGGTTTAAGAACAGGTAAAGATATAGTTTTAGCCGCTTTAATGGGTGCAGAAGAATTTGGTTTTGGAACAGTTGCTATGATAGCTACAGGTTGCGTTATGGCTCGTATATGTCATACTAATAATTGTCCTGTAGGTGTAGCAACTCAGCGAGAAGACTTACGTAAACGTTATCCAGGTATACCAGCTGATTTAGTTAACTTTTTTACTTATATTGCTCAAGAAGTAAGGGGTATTTTATCTGATTTAGGTTATTCATCTTTAGCAGAAATTATAGGGCATACGGAACTAATTCAATATAAATATCGAGGCTTACATAAGACAAATTATTTAAGTTTGGCTCCATTATTGAACTCTCCTCCATATAATTACAACCTTTGTTCACATATTTCAACACATGGTAATGGTAATGTATTAGATGATGCTTTATTGGTTGATCCATCTATATTACAAGCTATTGAAAAGCAGGAAGATATAATTAAGGAAGTCAATATTGTGAATACTGATAGAACTGTAGGTGCGAGGATATCTGGTTTTATAGCCAGAAAATATGGCAATAATAGTTTTAAAGGTAATTTACAATTAGATTTTAAAGGTGTAGCAGGGCAAAGTTTTGGTGCTTTCACCTTAAAAGGTATGCATTTAAGTTTGATAGGTGAAGCAAATGATTATGTAGGTAAAGGTATGAATGGTGGAGAAATAATTGTTGTTCCAGAAGTTATTACACCACTTGATCAAATGCAACCAGTTATTATTGGCAACACATGTTTATATGGAGCTACAGGAGGCTATTTGTTTGTTAGTGGTCAAGCGGGTGAAAGATTTGCTGTCAGAAATTCATTAGCTCAAGCTGTAATTGAAGGGGTTGGCGACCATGCTTGTGAATATATGACAGGAGGTATAGTAATTGTATTAGGATCAGCTGGAAGGAATATTGGAGCTGGCATGACTGGTGGTTTAGCTTATTTTTTGGATGAGAATAATGATTTAGTATCTAAGATTAATAGTCAAATTGTTAAGTATCAGAGAATTATAACTTATGAAGGTGAAAAGCAATTAAAAAATTTTATAGAACTTTATGAAATAAAGACTAAAAGTTTAAAAGCTAAACATATTTTAGAAAATTGGTCTAAGTTTTTACCTATGTTTTGGCAAATTTTTCCACCTTCAGAGGCTAATACAGCTTTGACTGATAGTTTTTGTTCATCTTATAATGCAATTGTACATGAAATTAAATAATCTTAAAGTTCGATACTCAATTAATCGGTATTGCATTTGACGTTTTATGAAGTTTTGAATTTTTTAATATATATTGATGCATACTATAAGTTAAGACACTTTTTAAGATTGTCAATAATTATTTTTAGAGCTGTTAATTGTAGATAATATTTATATTGTTAAATTTTTTATTATTAAGGTAAGTTAATCCCATGGCACATAATGTTAAAGTTTATGATACTTGTATTGGCTGTACTCAATGTGTACGTGCCTGTCCGTGTGATGTATTAGAAATGGTTCCTTGGGACGGTTGCAAAGCTGGTCAAATTGCATCTGCTCCTAGAACAGAAGATTGTATTGGTTGTAAACGTTGTGAAACAGCATGTCCGACAGACTTTTTAAGTGTGCGAGTTTATTTAGGTGCTGAAACTACTCGTAGTATGGGGCTGGCATATTAAATTTGTATAGTAATAAATAATTATATTAATTTATGAAATGCGTCTATTAGTTATTAATATATAGTTACAGTAATAATAATCTAATAGATTAATTTCGTAAATATTGTAATATAAATTACAAATTCATCAATATTTTTATTAAAAATCTAAATTATTATTTTTTCAACTATGAAAAATTTATTGTCACTCGAATTGCGGCATAAGATTTCCAAACAAAAAGCAGTTAAAATTATAACTGGATTAAATAATTTTTCTATTGATTCCATACTTAAGATAGCAAAAGCAGCAGAAATTAGTCAAGCTAGTTATGTTGATATCGCTGCTAATCCTAAAATAATATCTATAGTTAAATCTGTAACTAGTTTTCCATTGTGCGTTTTTTCAATAGAGCCATTAGAATTATTGAATTGTGTTATGAAAGGTGCTGATATTGTAGAAATAGGTAATTTTGATGTTTTTTATAATAGAAAAATCTTTTTTTCTTCTGAATAAATATTAAATTTAGCTAAAGAAACAAAAGAATTAGTGCCTAATATCTCTATATGCGTGGCTATACCACATACGTTATTATTATCAGAGCAAATTTGTCTTGCAGTTCTTCTTGAAAAAATTGGGGTGTCTTTAATACAGACAGAAGGTTATTTAACAAAGAAGAGTCTGCACCATGAAAGTTCTAGTATTATGGCATCAATCAATAATGCTTCTTCTGCAATTTCTTCAAGTTATGTCATGTCTAAGCATGTTGATACACCTATCATTGCATCTTCTGGTATAAATTGTTTATCCGCTCCTATAGCATTTTCATATGGAGCTTCTGTTATAGGTAATAGGTATTGGTTCTGCAGTATATAAGTATGATATAGTTTATGACATGGCTATGTATATTTATGAAATAATATGCTCTATTAAGGCTTCTTCTAATAAATCTATAGCAAGCCCTTACTTATTTCATGTAAATGATATGAAATCTATAAACTGTTAATTTATATCATTACAAAATATTTTATTTTTTATGTTTACAAGGTATAGTTAGGATTTTTATGATTAAAGCAAAATTAAATCAAACATGGAAATATTTAAGTAATGTGATTATATTTTATGTTTTTGTATTTATTTTGATTATTACATTTTTTATTTTAAATATAAAAAAAAACCTGGCTATTCTTTTTTTATTTTATTTCATAATGGATATGGCTTAAAAGAAGGATCTGAAGTTTTGATGAGAGGTATTAATATTGGTTATGTTAATAAAATTCAGGTTAAATATAATTATATACTTATTAAGGTCAATATCAATGTGCCCTCTGTACTGATTCCAAAAAATTCTTTAGTTGAAACAACTCAAACAGGATTATTAAATGATACAGTAATTGATATAACTCCTTTAAAGAATATAACTGTTCAAGATATAGAAAATATAAATGTATTTGCTAAATCTTGTGCAAAATCGTTATTTGTATGTCATTATGATTATATAAAAGGTGAGAGAGGATTAAATTATGATGATTTAGTGAGAGCTGCAACAAGAATTTCTCAACGTTTTGATGATCCTGTATTATTTAATTTGGTTAATGTATTATTGCAGAATACGATTTATATTTCCAATGAATTTATAGAACTTACAGATATTATAGTTGATACAGCTATTTTAATTTATGATTATATGTATCAAATCTTTTTTAGTCAGATGTAGACTGGCAAATATAATTTATAAATAAGTATTTTTAAGTTATTATTCTATTTATTATGACAACTCGTAAAGCTTTATCTTTAGATTTTTTAAGACCGATACTAGAGTTAGAATATCAGATACAACAGTTAAGTAAAATATCTACTTATCAAAAATTTTCTTTAGATCAAGAGCTAGTTTTCTTTACAGAACAACTCTCTATTTTAAAATATGATATATTTCAGTCCCTGACTCCTCTACAAAGATTACATTTAGTACGTCAAGCAGATAGGCCAACGACTCTAGACTATATGCCTTATATTATGAATGAATGGATCGAATTGCATGGAGATAGAGGAGGGACAGATGATCCTGCTTTAGTTGGTGGCATAGGTAAATTAAATAATGATACAGTTATTTTTATTGGTCACCAAAGAGGTAAAGATACTAAAGATAATGTATTAAGAAATTTTGGTATGGCATCCCCAGGAGGTTACCGTAAAGCTTTACGTTTAATGCAACATGCAAATCAATTTAATTTTCCTATTTTGACTTTTATTGATACTCCTGGTGCATGGGCAGGTATGGAAGCAGAAAAGTTAGGTCAAGGTGAAGCTATTGCTGTAAATCTGAGAGAAATGTTCGCTTTAGATGTTCCTATTATTTGCACAATTTTAGGAGAAGGTGGTTCAGGAGGTGCTTTAGGCATCGGAATAGGTGATAAAATCTTAATGCTTGAATATGCAGTATATACTGTAGCAACTCCAGAAGCCTGTGCAGCTATTTTATGGAAAGATAGTAAGCGTTCTTTAGATGCAGCAGAGGCGTTAAAAATAACTTCTGCTGATTTAAAGATATTGGGTATAATTGATAAAGTAGTAAAAGAGCCTATAGGTGGATCTCAAGCTAACCCTTCTCAAGCTGCGTATATTTTAAAAGAGACTTTAATGGCTGAGTTGGAAATTCTATCAAAACTATTACCATCTAATAGAAAAAAACTCAGATATAATAAATTTCGCAAAATGGGGACTTTTTATGAAGGATGTTAGCATTATTTTTACTTAATATAGTTCTTGAAAACATAATAATTACCAAGCTTACTATATTAATTTGTTATTCCTATACTACTCAAACCAATAATTGTACCAGCTCCAATAATATGTCCCAAGCTTGTTGTTGCTAATAGTTCAGGAAGACCAAATCCTTGTAAACCTAAAGTAGGTATAGAGGGGCCTAATCCTCTAATTTTTATGGCGTATCTTCCTAATCCTATACATAACAGATTACAAATAATCATAATACTTGAACTTGATATAGACCAAGAAGATGTATGTGAAATAATACTAATTAAAGTTTGTGCATTCATTGTTATATCAGATATTATTTTAATAAATAGTATATCTTATATTATATGTTGATCTTATATACTTCTGCAAAAACTAGACAAGAATTAACATAATATATTTCTTTTTATAAAAACCAACCATAACTATGCAGTCCTTGGCCTAAAAAATTAACTCCTAAATAGCAGATCCATACAACCACAAATCCAATAGAAGCTAAAATAGCAGGTTTTTCACCTTTCCATGCGTTATTTAATCTGGAATGTAGATATGCTGCAAATACTAGCCAAGTTATTAAAGCCCATGTTTCTTTAGGATCCCAACTCCAATAAGAACCCCAGGCTTCATTAGCCCATACAGCTCCAGCTATAATTCCGATAGTTAGTAAAGGAAAGCCAAGTCCAATTATTCGATAACTTAGATTATCTATGCTTTGCAAGAGAGTTATTCTACTTAATTGTTGTGTAGAATTATTTGATTTTATATTATTGTTTGCTTTATTTCTTATGTTATATAAAATAAGAAATAGAATAGATAATAAAGAGCCTAGTATTAATATTGCGTAACTTATCATCATTATACTAACATGCATCATTAACCAATTAGACCTGAGTGCTGGAACTAATGGAGAAGCTTCTTGCATATTTTCGGGCAATGAAAGACTTGCAAATCCTATAGTAAATAAACCTATTGGTGTGGTGATACAACCTATAAATGGACTTCTATTTTGTTGTTCTAGTATTAATTGTATAAAACTCAGTCCCCATGTTAGAAAAATTAATGATTCATATAAATTGCTTAAAGGAAAATAGCCATTGTATATCCATCTTAAACTTAAGGAAATACTAAGTAATAGGTTGATACTAATAGTAATGATAGTACCTAATTTATATAAAACTTTTGATCTTTTGAATGCTATATTAATCCAATATATCATTAAGTTGACAAGAAAAAGTGCGAAAGATATATTAATACAATTGTTTTCCATTAATATGCTGTTCATATATTTATTCAGATTAATTCGGATTAATCATAAATATATCATATATTAATTTAATATTATTCTAATTAAATTAATATATCGTCAATAAGCTGCCATGAAAAAAGCAACCAAAATTAAAATATTTAATTTTGGTTGCTTTAAATGTTGATCAAGTTATTCTATTATCTGGCAATTAAATTACTTATAATAATTTGATACATATATTGCATAAAATTATAGATATTTATGATAAAGAATTAATAATATAATCTAATGCAGTTACATATTCTACTCCTGCTTGTGCAGACATATCTCTAGGAACACATAATCTATCACGGGTGAACGTAAAAGCTGTAACGTAAGCTGAAGTTGGAAGATTTAATGTGCGATATACTTCACGAGCTCCAGCTATAGCCCATTCATCAAGAGGGCCAGTACCGCCTACGACTAATGAATAGTTAACTAATCTCATATAATGATCTAAATCTCTATAACATTTGTTAACTTTTTCTTGGGTCGATCCAGCTTCACCGTCATTTTTTAAGTAAGAATACTTACCAAAACAGGCATCACCTGCTTCTTTGACAACTGCTTCATGGTTGTCAGCTAGTTTTTCTGCTGCTTCTAATCTTGCAGCAGCGCGTTGAATATTTCCTTGTACAGATTCAAGATCTGAACTAGATGGAAAGCGTCCAGCAGCATCAGCTGCACTAATTACTGTAGTAATAACTGATTTCATAATTTATCTCCTATAGATTAAGATATGTGTAGCGTAGCTTATGTTTAATCTTTTTATATACTCAATAGTATTTAGCTAATAGCAGAACTTACTCTATCACAATAGGTAGAAACTTCTGAAGATAATGCAGAACAATCTCCACTAGCTACATCAATTTTTCTTTTAGGAGCTGTATTAGTAACGAATGCAACAGCAGCAGCTTTCATAATGCTAACAGCTCTGACAGAAGAGTTAGTTGGTACTCCAAGAGCAATATAAGTTTCTTTTAATCCATTTAAGCAGCGATCTTCTAGAACAGAAGCATCTCCTGCAAGAAGGGCGTAAGAAATATATCTTAAAATAATTTCTCCGTCGCGTAAGCAAGCTGCCATTCTACGATTAGTATAGCAGTTACCTCCAGGAGCTATAAGTCCTGGGTTTTCGCAAATCATTCCTGATACAGCATCTGAAACGATACAACTAGCATTAGAAACAATAGAGTTAACAGCGTCTAATCTTTTATTACCTTCTGAAATAAAAGTTTTAAGAGCTTGTAGATCACTTCCACCAACGTAAGCAGCTTTTGCATCTGCATTCATTACAACTCTAGAAAATCCATCAAGCATAGAGCTCTCCTTAAATTTTAATATAGAGGACTTAGCTGTTTCAGCTGTTATATTTTTTCAGCTGATGTATTAGTATCGTGAATACAATATAAGATATTTAAGTAATTATATCGATAACAAATTAACATTATTTAATATTTTTAATTCTTTAATCTAGTTCTCTATATTTAGATGAGTTAAGATAGAGAGTTTTTAATAAAAAATTTAATTATATTATCTTTGATTATCATTTGTTTTAGAGTTAATATCAGATGTTTTTTAATTTGTTTATCACTTAGTTTATAAACTTTTTTACGATATATAGTTAGCTTGAATTCTTGTTCAAGAGTTAATGGGTTTTTAGTATCCATATTATTTATTAATTCTAGTATAATATTATATTATGTATATTAATAATATATAGTCTAAAATTATGGGTATAAAAAATTGTTATACATATAACATTGTTATACTATTTACATATCTTATATAAGTTCAAGTCAATATTCTGTCTGTAAGATCAATTAGGAGGTTTTTATGTCTATACCTTTACTAAATTACTCATTATCTACACAAAATCAAAGGGTAGATGGTTTTGAATACTTGCCAGGTGAAGAGCAACCTAAAATATATAGTACAGATGATGTTCCAGCGGCAGAAGAGATGGATGAAATAATTTGGGCTGCGTATCGCCAAATATTTAGTGAACATCAAATTTTAAGTAGAACGGCTCAACCCTTTTTAGAGTCACAATTAAGGTTTAACCAAATTAAGGTCAAGGATTTTATCAAGGGATTATTGTTATCTGAATCATTCCTTACTTTGAATTACAATGTTAATAATAATTACCGTTTTGTAGAAATGTGTATTCAAAGAGTATTAGGAAGAGATATATATAATCAAAGAGAAAAACTGGCTTTTTCAATTATAATTGCTTCCAAGGGGTTGAAAACTTTTTTTCATATTTTATTGGATAGTGATGAATATATAGAAAATTTTGGTGATAATATAGTTCCTTATCAAAGGAGAAGAGTGATTGCACAAAGAAGTAAAGGTGAAGTACCTTTTAATTTAAAAACTCCGCGTATGGGTAAAAGCTTTAGCTCTAAACAAGGTATGCCGCAATTATTATGGGCTGGACCAGTGAGAAAATTTCGACCTCAAGAACAACAGCCAAAAGCAGGGGATCCAGCTTTATTCTTAAATATGGTTAATGATATTTGATTATTGTTAATATTTTTAGGAAAATTATAACAATGTTTCTTAAACAACTAATATAATAGTAGTCTTTTAGTATTTAGACAATTCTGAGTTAATATAATTGAGAATTGTCTTGAAAATTATATGTTGAGATGTATATCAATCTCATTTTTCTGGTGATTTCATAATTTTTGATATTTGATTTTAACTGCCTAATTTAAAAGCATCTACAAATAATCCATAAATGATACCTATTCTAATATAATTAAGTACGTATAAGCGAAAAAAATCATGATTCTTTTTTACATATTTATATATGTTTTTACTTATGATTTCATTAACAGCTACTATTATAGATGCTGCTATTATTCCCCAATCACCTGTTTGTGAAGGAATAGTTGAAAACACTGTAGACAAAAAAAACCTAAAAATAAGCTAATTAAGTGAATTATTACTGAATTAAAATTTTCTTTGAGCATTTTTGATTTCCTATTAATCATGTTTGATCTGTATAAATATAAAATGGAATTATCTATACAGATCAAATTCTGGTATTAATTCATAATTTTTATAACACTTGTTTTAATAGGATAATTTATAGATCCTGTTCACTTAAACTGCTAATCATATATTGAAATGGTTCAATAATAAACTTTATTGCATCAATATTTTGTGATCGTATCTCTTCTTCTGTAACATCTTGTAAAAGTTTTATACTTCTAATAGTTGGTGCAATAGGTACACTTAATGAATTGTATACATCTCGTAGTCCATCTAAAACCCGTTCTTGTAAAATTTTAGTATTTGCAGCAACTATTGCATAGCTTGCATATCGTAAATAATATTCAATATCACGTAAGCAAGCAGCATATCTTCTAGTTGTGTAAGAATTACCACCAGGCCTTAAAAGTTCTGGTTGTTCTTCATATAATCTTGTAGCCGCTTCCTTAACTATTTTGGCTGCCTTACAATTAATAATTTCTGTAGCTTTAATTCTATTTGAACCTGTTACAAAATAATTATTTAATTCTTCTATTGCTATTTTATCTAAATATTTTCCTGTTAAATCATATCGATTTAAAATTGTAGTAATAGCATCTTGCATTACTTATATCTCCTATCAAGTTGAACTAAAATAGATATTATAATTGATTTTAATCATTTTGATATATTGTATTGCTATTTATAAATTAGAAGCGTAAAATATATAGTATAATAAAATTTAAACAATCATAGAATATAATTATATATTTAATGGATTCTTGTTATTGTCTCATTAAAATTATAAATAATCATAAAATTGCTTGCTTTATAGTACAAAAAAGCGCTTTTTGTTTTTATGACTATCCCATTTGTTTGACAGCATATAATTATAGTTCAATTAGTCAATTAATGACTCAACATGACTGTATAAATTTATTATCTATACAGCATATACAATATATATCTAAAGAATTATATAAAGCGAATTTATGTTTATTATTGTCTCAAACTTATATTCAGAGTTAATATTTTTGAGTAAAAAAATTTAGATATATTTTATAATATATCATATTGAATAAGTCAAAATAGAGCATGTAACTCAGAGGATAGAGTGTCAGATTCCGATTCTGAAAGCCGAAGGTTCAATTCCTTCCATGCTCATTCAGTACAAATCAAGAATATATTTGATATATGTTGAACGATCAATTGTATTTTATTTACATATAAAATTAGACAAAAGTTAATAATTTAAAAACAATTTGGATTTTTCTAAAAATGTAAAGAGGCTTTGATCAATTAGTTGAATATCAATAAAAAGTATAAAAAAATTTTACTTTATTGTTGTATAATATAAAATATTAATATTTATCTATATTCTTGTAGATAAAAAAGAGGGACTGCAAGGTTTCTACATATAATATATTATATATTATGCTACAAATATAAGCTTTATTAATACTAATAATAAATGCTAAAAATAACATATTAACTCTATCTAGAAAATTAGTTTGTGCTTGAATTATGAACATTTATTTTATTAAATGAAAATCTCATAATCACATACTTTGACTAGAATTCAAATAATGTAAACCTATACATCTATTTGGTATATTAAAATTGGTTGCTCTTTAGTTAATCTTAATTAAAGAAATTGATATATAAGATAAGTAATAAATTCCTATAATATTAAATCATATCTCTTTTAAGTTATATTACTTATTCGATAATTAGTAATATAATAAGACTATATATAATGTATTATTATGGACGTGGGTTCAATTCCCACCAGTTCCATAATTATTTTTATTATATTTTGAATTTAATAACAATATTAATCAATAATATTGGTTATTTTTAATTAATATTTATGCACAATATGACATAAATTTCATCTTTATTTCATTTCGTAATTTAATATATGATTTTTATATCTAATTCATTTTTTAATTATGTACTATATTAATACACATTTATATTCTTTGTTATTTGCAAAAAATGTCTTGTCATCTAGTTATGATCCTCATGTTGCATCAATGAGTAAATCATTAGTTTCTCGTCCATTTATAGGGAAATTAATTAATAAATATTGGCAAGAAACAATTTTTTTATCTGTTTCAAATACTTATTCGGAAAAATATACTAATCAATTGAAGTTAGAAGGTATTTTAATTTATAAAAATGAACAAAAAAAATTTTTGCTTGATTTCAGTAGAGCTTTACTCTCAGGTAGAATTGAGACACTTTTAAATTTGGGTCAAGTAAATTCAAATAATAATCAGTATATTTCCTATGTATGGAAAAAAGGTTTTAATTTTCCTTTACCGGGGAAATATATATTTTCATTATTTCATAAAGATAGTTTGTCATTAAATAAAAATCAATTAATGTTTGTAAATCATTTACACAATCAACCTTTGCCTTTATTTACAATAACAAATAATTTGAGTCAGATGGTATTAGCTGATGCTTCAGAGAACAATACTGGTAATCTTAATTCTATAGATAAAATCTATAAATGGTATTGTGGTAAATTTATGATAGATTACAAAGCACTTCCTCTGTACTATGGGCTGTTTTTTGTAGATCCAACAGATGCTTTGGAATATGCTAATTATATAAAAAGTAAACATAATACTTCAAATAAAACAAATCAACTAACTCTTTTTTCGAGTAATTTATCTAGTTATTATAAATTAAACCGAATAAATATAAAAAATTTACAATTTCGATTAATACCTGACCTTGAAGAAATATCTAGACTTCTATATAAATATAGATATTACCGAAATTTGAAGTTTCATAAATACCAAAAATATAGTAAAAATTTTTTTCAAGGGCAACCTATATATATGATTGAACCTTTTTTTGCATATAATAAGAAAGCAAATAAAATGCAATTATTAAATTATTATTATAATACAGATAATAATATAATTGAATATAAGGCTATATTCACTAATTATGCAACTCTTTTAAAAGCCTGGTATCAATTTAAACGTACAAACATAGATTATCAAATACCAAGCAAGCCTAAAGTTTTTGTATATAATCTCGAAGATTTTATTAGAACACATGAATATAATCACGAAATAAAAACAAGACATTTTTTATTTATTCCCTCTCAAAAATCATATGCTTTTATAAAGCATTATAGATTTATTAAGAACAAGAATAAAATACAACAAATATTCTCTAATAAGTTTTTGGGCCTTAAAATACTTAGTCAGAGAATTATTTGGTCATTAACAAGTAGACAGCCTATATATTGGTAAATAATTTTTCTTGTTATTTTCTTAAAAATACAAAACTTTAGTTAATTACGGTAATTGTTATTTTAACTATATTACTTTCTTGAGTAATATTCTACAACTAACAGCTCATTCATTTGTAAAGCAACCCATTCTCGCTCAACTATAGCATTAACTTTTCCATTTAGCATTTTTGTATCTAATTCTAGATGATTAGGTATACTTGCTAAAGTAGGAAAACTTAAATATTTTTTTACTAAATTTTGCGATGAATTTTTAGCTTGTACTTGAATAATATCACCAGGTTTACACTGATAGCTACATATAGATATTTTGTTATTATTGATTAAAACATGACCATGATTAACTAATTGTCTTGCAGCTGGAATAGTTGGTGAAAGTCCTAGACGAAATATTATGTTATCTAACCTCATTTCTAAAATTTGCAGTAATATTAGACCAGTTGAACCAGGAACTTTCTTAGCTGCTTTAACATATTTTGAAAGCTGTCTTTCACTTAATCCATAATTAAATCTTAACTTTTGTTTTTCTTCGAGTCTTAAAGAATATTCTGAAGGTTTACGTGATTGTTGACCATGTTCACCTGCAGGAGTAAGTTTTTTTGAAGTTTTTCGTGTTAATCCAGGTAAATCTCCCAATCTTCTAGATATTCGTAGCCTAGGCCCTCTATAACGAGACATTTATTTGTCCTTATTATTAATATTATATACAAATTATGTTTATCTAATAGTGTAAATAAATACAAGGTAGATTATATTTTACCAAATATATAATCTATTATTATTAGAGTTTTTTAGGTGATAAAATCATAATCATGTTTTTACCATCTTTTGCAGCAGGTTGTTGAATTTCTGCTATGTGACTTAAATCTTTTGCCATTTTATCTAACAATTCAATAGCTAATTTAGCATGCTGTATTTCTCTACCTCTGAATATTACATTAGCTTTAACTTTATCGCCAGCTTGTAAAAAGCGTAATGCTTGATTAATACGTACGTTATAGTCATGTACATCTATCTTGTATCTCATCTTCACTTCTTTTATTGTAACATTATGTTGCTTTTTCTTTGCTTCTTTAGCTTTCTTTTCTTGGGTAAACTTATACTTTCCATAATCTATTATACGACATACAGGAGGATTAGATTTTTCACTAATTAATACTAAATCCAAATCTGCATTAAATGCCATGTTTAAAGCTTCGCTAGACGAATATATACCTAGTTGAGATCCAGAAACATCAATTAAACGTACTTGATTATACTTAATTTGTGCATTTATTAATGGTTCTATATCATTCTTTTTTCTTTCTTTTTTTGATTTATCTAACACAGATAGGTGGTTGCTTGTTTTTAGGTTTATAAATAAAGTTGTGAAATATATGCAAATTATTATAACATTACATAGGTAATTAGAAATAACAATAAATTTGGGTTTGTTAAAAGCTTATTAAAAATCAGGAGATACTTTATGAAACATACTTTATCCGTTCTTGTAGAAGACGAAGCAGGAGTTTTATCGAGAATTGCTGGGTTGTTTGCTAGACGTGGCTTTAATATTGAAAGTCTTGCGGTAGGTCCAGCAGAAAAAGCGGGTATTTCCAGAATTACTATGATAGTAAATGGTGATAATAGAACAATAGAACAACTAACTAAGCAACTATATAAATTAATCAATATACTAAAAGTTCAAAATATTACAGATATACCTTCTGTAGAAAGAGAATTGGTTTTGATAAAAATTCATGCTTTATTAAAAAATAGATCGTCTATATTAGAAATTGCACAGATATTTAGAGCAAAAGTTGTTGATATGGCTCATGAATATTTAATTTTAGAGGTTACAGGTGATCCGGGTAAAATGGTTGCTATTGAAAATTTATTGAAACAATATGGCATTATTGAAATTGCTCGTACAGGCAGAATTGCATTAATTAGAGCATCGAACATAAATACAGAAATACTAAAAACGAGTTTAAACAATTATTCTTTATCATAATTATAACAATATAATAAGTAAAACTTATAAAAGATATCTTTAAGTTATCCAATAACCAGGAATTTCGACGAATGATAAACATTCTATTAAGTCCCAGTCAAAAAATATGTTTTTATTAGTATGATTAGTATTAATGTTAATATTGATCAATGCTTCTTTTGGTATGAAATAATTACTAATAATTTTCTTATTATATCTGTAATTATGTTGTTTTTGTATTAGATGATAGGTGACGCAATTATGAACATGCCTACAGTTTACACATATACACATAATGAATATTATAAGTTTATGTAAATTAATATATTAATCATATTATTTTATTGGGGATGGAGGGACTTGAACCCTCACGATTATTAAAAAATCAACAGATTTTAAGTCTGTTATGTCTACCATTCCACCACATCCCCAATTATATTTTATAATTAGTTGAGTAGGCGACACCCAGATTTGAACTGGGGATAAAGGATTTGCAATCCTCTGCCTTACCACTTGGCTATATCGCCGTAATCTCTATTAAAACTAATGGTATATGAAAAGCTATACTTTGTCAATAAAATTAATTTATAAATAAAAGTGTTATTTATTTAGTAAACAAGCGGCTTTTCAATATATCTTCTGCTTTAATTGTTACTAAATCATTTTTAGTTAAAATTTTATCTCCACTAATAAAAATTCTATTTGCCTGTCTCATTCTAGCCCTGTCAATTGCATTACGTATGCTGCGAGCATTAGCAAAGTGAGGTTGTTTCATTCGTCTTCCAGCGTATTCCAATAGAACTTCATCTGCTTCGGGAGCAAAACGATACTGTTGCTCTTCTAGCATGAGCTTAGCTATTGCCAATAGTTCCTCAGCTGTATAGTCTGGAAAATCTACATGATTGGTTACTCTCGATGACAAACCTGGATTAGATTCATAAAATTTGTCCATTCTATCTTTATAACCAGCAAAAATGACTACTAAATCATCTCGTTGATTTTCCATAACTTGAAGTAAAATTTCTATCGCTTCTGCTCCATAATCTCTTTCATTATCTGGTTTATACAGATAGTAAGCTTCATCAATAAATAGAACTCCTCCCATAGCTTGTTTCAGAACTTCTTTTGTTTTTGGAGCTGTATGCCCAATATATTGACCAACAAGATCATCTCTAGTTACAGTCATTAAATTACCTCTCCGAATATAACCTAATCTATGTAAAATGTCAGCCATCTTCATAGCTACTGTTGTTTTACCTGTACCGGGACTTCCCGTGAAAGACATGTGTAATCCAGGGCTTCCAGATACTAATCCAAGGTTATTCCTCAATCTATCAACTAATAATAAAGCTGCTATTTCTTTAATTCTTGTTTTTACTGGTTGAAGACCCACAAGCTCTTGTTGTAACTCATCTAAAACTTCTTGTATTTGAGTTTTATTATATTCTTCTTGTAAATTTACTAAAGTATTGTCAGTCATATTTTTATTTTTCTATAAATAACTTAATCATTGTACATAATGATGTAAAAAGAGATTAACAAAATGAATCTCTTTTTATATGGTTAAATCAAATTAATATCTAGAACCTTCCGGTTTAGCTGTTGCATAACTACGGAAACTATATCTTTGATTTCTACCTATATCTTCTGTTCTAACTAGCTCAAAGCCTGGTTCATAAGCTGGTCTATTGATAATGAATGATAATACACAACTTTCTGTTCCTCTAGTATTATCAAATGCATTAAATTTAATGTATAAATTTGGATATTGTTTACGGCAACTATTTATTTCAAATAGCACACTTGCAGGATCTTTAATATCAAATAATGGTAATCCCCATAATTCCCAATAATTATTACGTGGATGCGGATCTTCAGTGTATTCAATACTAATAGACCAATTTTGCTTCATAGCATATTGAACCTGTTTAGTGATTTGATCATCTGTTAGGTCTGGAAGGAAAGAAAAAGTTCCTTGTGTTAATCTCACTATTAAAAACTCCTTAATAATATTATGAAAAATAAATCTGATCACAAGATAGAGAATAGATATATACTATACATTAGCTGTTGGAGTTTCCACAAAATCAGCTGTATCTGTAGAAGTATAATTAAAAGTAATATCTTTCCATAAGTCTAAAGCTGTTTGTAAAGGTCCACATGTTTTAGCAGCATCATATAAAATTTGTGGGCCTTCTGCAACGTAATCACGGCCTTCATTACGAGCTATTACCATAGATTCTAGAGCTACACGATTAGCTGTTGCTCCAGCTTGTATTCCGTCAGGATGGCCAATTGTACCTCCTCCAAATTGAAGAACAACATCATTACCTAAGTAATCTAATAATTGATGCATTTGTCCACAATGGATACCACCTGAAGCAACAGGTGTAACTTTACGTAAAGAAGCCCAATCCTGTTCAAAGAATATACCTTGAGGTAAATTAACATCTAAATGTGTCAATAATAAAGTATTATAGAAACCTCTGATCATTAATGGATCACCTTCAAGCTTACCAACTACAGTACCGGCATGGATATGGTCTACACCAGCCATACGCATCCATTTACAAATAACACGAAAATTCATCCCATGTATTTTTTGACGAGAATATGTTGAATTACCAGCACGGTGTAAATGTAAAATCATGTCATTTTTGCGTGCCCATATAGCCATAGTCTGAATTGCTGTATAACCAATAACAAGGTCAATCATGACAATGACAGTCCCTAATTGTTTAGCAAATTCAGCTCTTTCATACATATCTTCCATAGTAGCAGCTGTAACATTCATATAATGCCCTTTAACTTCACCAGTCGCTGCAATTGATCTGTTTACACCTTCCATTGAGTACAAAAATCTTTCTTTCCAACGCATAAAAGGTTGAGAGTTAATATTTTCGTCATCTTTTAGAAAGTCTAAGCCACCTTTAAGACCTTCATATACAACTCTACCGTAATTTTTACCAGAAAGACCTAATTTAGGTTTAACTGTTGCACCTAAAAACGGACGACCAAATTTATCCATACGCTCACGTTCTACAACTAACCCAGTAGCAGGCCCTTGGAAAGTTTTTAAGTAAGCGACTGGTATACGCATGTCTTCTAATCGTAAAGCTTTTACTGCTTTAAAACCAAATACGTTACCAATAATTGAAGCTGTTAAGTTAGCAATTGAACCTTCTTCAAATAAGTCTATATCATATGAAATAAAAGCAAAATATTGATCTGTAGTATTTGGAACTGCATCTACTTTATACGCTTTAGCTCTATATAAATCACAAGCTGTTAATAGATCTGTCCATACAACAGTCCAAGTAGCTGTAGAAGATTCACCTGCAACTGCAGCAGAAGCTTCTATTGGATCTACTCCTGGTTGTGGACTAACACGGAATAAAGCTAGTACATCCGTATCTTTAACTACATAATCAGGGTCCCAGTATCCCATTTTTGCGTATGGAATTACACCAGATTCATAGCGTTCATTCTTAATTCTTGTCCGTTCTTCTACAGATTGCGACATTTATTCCTCCTTGAATTTAAGGCAGTATCATTAGGTTGTTGGTTGACTAGTCAATATTAGAATAAAAAACATATTTGATATCTTAATATTAACTTAGTTTCATAATATTAGTATACTCATTAATATTATGTTTAATTAACCTTATATATAAATTTAACATTATATATGAATCAAATAATTGCAAAATTATTTATAGTAATGATAATTTTTATTAATATCAAAAATGGATAATATACAAAATCTATAGAATCAAATTACCAATATTGGTAAATGCAGTATTTTTTATGCTAATATTTTTCAAGTAATAAATAAAGGAGATAAATAAATTGTCTGTACCACAAGTTATTGATGCTTCATTTAATGAAGAAGTAATAAAATCAAGTTGTCCAGTGTTAGTAGATTTTTGGGCTCCTTGGTGTGGTCCATGTCGTATGGTTGTACCAGTCATAGATCAAATAGCTAATGAATATCAAGATAAACTTAAAGTCGTTACACTTAATACAGATGAAAATCCTAGCACGACTACAGAATACGGTATAAGAAGCATACCCACACTGATGATTTTTGTACAAGGTCAAAGAGTTGATACGGTAATTGGTGCTGTTTCTAAATCGACTCTTGCAACTACTTTAAATAAATATATTGAAAATAATAACTAACAGAGATAGTTAATATAATTGATAAAATATTAAGGAGTCAAAAATAATAATATGGTAAAAAAATGTATGTTAACACATAAACAATCAAATAACGGTTATAAAATATCACATTCTCACGTGAGAACTAAAAAAATACAAAACATTAATCTACAAACGAAGAGAATATGGTCATATAAGCAAAAACGCTGGATTAAAATCAGAATATGCACAAAAGCGATGAAATCTTTACATAAATTAAAAATATAAGTCTATATTTTTTATAAAAAATTAACCAAAAGTAGTGACAATTTAAATGAATTGTGATAATATTTATAACATATCATGCTAACAAATTAGAGAGTAAAGGGAGAAACAATTATGGAATCACTGCAATACATTAATAATATAAATGATGATTTAAATGTAGATGATTTATCATTAGAGACACCAATAGGTTGGTCATCTACCTGTTTTGACGAAACAATTCATTATTATATAGATTGTAATTCAAGCTCTATAGATATCAAAAATCAAGATGACTCTGACAATAATTAATAATTAATTAATATCTAAAATAATTAAAAATAAGATGGTATTATAAATTTATAAATAATTTTGTAATACCATCTTAAAATGCTAGTATAGCTCAACTGGTAGAGCAGCTGATTTGTAATCAGCAGGTTATGGGTTCAAGTCCCCTTACTAGCTTAAGACCTCAATGGTAGACTTGTCTTACTGTCTGACTACTATTATAAATTTTTCAAATCTTAACTCAATCCAAGATTTTGTAAAACAGGTATGTTAGCCAGAAGTAAATAAGCAAAACCTGATCCTCCAACAGCTCCAACCAAGAAACCTGCGGTAAATTGCCCCCATCCTTCTGAAGTTTTGAATGTATCTTGTGAATCATTTTTATCAAATGAAACATTGCCATACATTGATAGGCATACAGTTAAAATAATAATTAATCCTACAGCAGATAAAAAACCTGATAATAAGGCAACATCTGTATTTCTTAAAGGACCTAATTTATCAAAAGGGCCAACTAAAAAATAACCATGAGCCATACCTATTTCCAAACCTCTTAATAAAGGAGAAAGACCTCTTCTATAAGCAGGTAGATTACTTAATAAACCTCTTGTAAATGTTGAAGTACTAATAGGAGTTGATAAATTGCCTACAAAAGGATCATTATTATATGATTGAACAAAATCTGACATAATTCTGTATCTCCAGACGACATAAATAATATATAGCTAAATATGATCTATTGAATTTATATAATAACTTACAAGCTTGATTTTATTACACTAAATTCGATATATTCATATCTATAAATATAATTAGTATTATTTTAATATTAATAATCATTAATTATATTTTATAATAGTCTTATTATCACATATAGCTATAATTATATTAATAAATCTATATATCTTAATTAATCAATCGCGAAAGGAGTTCTAATAATATTATGTACATTTTGATTAGTTATATATTATTTACAACTATATTTACTGGATTAGCACTAAGCCTATATTTTGGTTTACAATCAATTAAATTAATATAGGCACTTATCAAAAACATATATATAGTATCAAAAGATTAACTTTTGATACTTAACAAAATGATTAATTAACCTTTTATATTGAAAAACTATTTATACAATGCCTCAAATTAAGACAGATAAGATATTAGGATCTCGACGAATTAGTAATTATTGTTGGGCTACAATAATTTTTCTCGGAGGATTAAGCTTTTTTTTAGCTGGTTTATCTAGCTACTTGAAAATAGAATTATTACCTTTTACAAAATCTACGAATTTATTGTTTATACCTCAAGGTATAATTATGACATTTTATGGTACAACAGCTATATTAATCAGCTTATTTTTATGGTTAACTATTATCTGGAATGTAGGTTCAGGTTATAACGAATTCAATCGTGATCTTGGATTAATAACTATATTTCGTCTAGGCTTTCCTGGTAAAAATCGTATTTTACAATTAAAATATAAAATAAATGAAATCTATTCTATTAAAGTTAGTATACAAGAAGGTTTAACACCTAAAAGAGAAATTTATTTAAAAACAAAGGATCAAAGAGAAATACCTTTAACACAAGTGGGACAACCCATACTTTTATCAGAAATAGAAGAGCAAGCAGCATCTTTAGCAAAATTTTTGGGAGTTGTACTTGAAGGTATAAATGAAATCTAAATTAAGTAATATATACAAAACTTTTAATTAAAATATATAAGAATATATGATATTATTAATTTAGCAGCGGGTATAGTTTAGTGGTAAAACCTTAGCCTTCCAAGCTAATGATGCGGGTTCGATTCCCGCTACCCGCTTTATATAAATTAGATAAAATGCATCTGGCTGGATTCGAACCAGCGACGTCCTTAATAAGATGGCGGATTATTAGAGTCGATTTCTTTAAAAATCTCTCTTACAAAACCGTACTTGAAATTTTCACTTCATACGGCTACTATCTATTAATTTGTTTTAAAAATGTTATATATAACATTTTTACTCTAATATTACTTATATAATTTACCCAAAATCTACTGTTCCAGTTGTTATGTAATTGTAATTTACAAATTCTTTTATATTTTTTTTTATACCAGTAATACAGAATATTAGAAAATAATTTATACATTTTTTTAACTATTGTAAAAGATACTAGTGTATTATAATATTCAAAAAAAATAGCTAATAAGTTGAATAATTTTTGTATAAATTGTTTTAAATGTATATGATTATTTAAACGTAAACGTTTTAACGCATCTTTTTTATATAACAAACGCTTGCATTCATATATTAAACGATTATACATTTTTTTGTTTAATTCTAAACCCCAGTATATGTCGTAAATTAATAATTTATACTTTTTTTTATATATCCAATAAAAACGACAAATTCGATTTTTCAAATATTTTGTTTTTTGGCTAGTATACAAACTAATATAACTACGTATAGATATAGATACAATATATAAATTTTTTATATACTGACTATAGTATAAATTGTTACAATTACATATTCTATAGTTCATCAACATATAACGATTAAGGATCTTTGTTTTATCTAAATCACATATTGTTTTTGCTACAGATACAAATTTAAAATTAAACCATTCAATTCCGTGTAAACATATATTGCATATTAAAATATATATTCTATAATTAAAAGATACAAATTCACCTGGATTTAGAAAGTATGAAAAATTAGATGCTATGCATCGCTCATTTACATTTTGTATTCGCAACCACTGTATTATATTAGATAAAAAATATGAAGATGTTTGTAGTTTTTTTTTATATATCCAATATTAATATATTGACTGGGTATATAGTATTTAAAGTTTATTAACTGAGTATTTTGCATATCATACATATAATTATAAGATATCAATTTTCTTTCTTCTATTTTATATGATATGTGATTGTACATACTTGTATCAAAAATAGACGTGAATTTTGTATTCCATTCTGATTCTAAACATAAATAGATAATATATTGTTCAATCTTTTGTATTATAGCTTGAAAAGATATATATATTTTATTTACATGTTGACAATCAAATAAAAGACAAAAAATATGTGTTTTATGTATATCTAATATATTATAATTTTCTTTATTCCAATTAATGTATGTATCTTTTATAGATGTACATATATATTGAATTGCCATAATTTTGGCTTCATTAGAATTGATTAAATTATTTTGAGCTTTATATATCAAATTTTTATCACATATTTTGGATGCTTGATATATTTTGTATTTTAATATAAAAACTCTTTGCTTTATTTGATCCCATGGTAAATATTTCCATTTAGTTTTTTCATCAAGTATATAGCTAGTCATGATTATATATAAATTTCGTATAACTAAACGTTATTTCAATTAATAGATGTAATAAGTCTGTTTTAATTATAGCTTAAACTACTAGATCAATAACTTTATTATTACTTCTTGCTGATAAATATTGTATCTTTGCCTTAAATTCAACTTAACAAATAATTAATTATATAATTTGTATATTGTTTTATACTTATCAGTTTCTCCGTTCCGTACCTTCCATAACCTTTGTTAACTTAGGTTCCTCTTTATATACTAATTGCCACTAATAAAAATCATGCTTGTATTAACTCATAATAATAAAGCTTAAGGGCGATATATATATTTAAGAATGATCGTTTAAATATATTTTGATAATTAGTACTTTTTACAAGGGTTTGTTTACCTAACCATATTAACTTTTTAATAAGTTTGCTTTATTCATTTATAATTAAGGCTGGTATATAAACAAATTAACTCATTAATTATATTCATGATTTAGAATAGATGGATTCGAACCAACAAAAAAAGTACAGTTTATTCAAATCTTATGCTATAGTATTAATTTGTCAAGATTTGATATTCAGTTAGCTAACGCCTAAAATCAACAAATTATAGACCGGTTAACACCTAAAAACGGGTCGCACATGAGTCCGCTGCCTTCGGCCTCTCGGCCACAGATGCTTAAAAAATAATATTAAACTTAAATATATAAAAAATCAAGTATTTTACTCATTCATATTATGATATGTTGCAACAGCCGAAGGAGAAATTTTGTTTAAATATCTAAAAATCCAATACTTAAAGATAGTATCTAAAACCACAGGAAAAGTAGAAATAAAAACAAAAATAAAATCTCTGCTTTCAGGTAAGCCTAAATGTCTTAAAATTATTTCTATAATTACTTCCCAACCATGGGGAGAATGAAAACCAACAAACATATCAGTAAATAATATAATCAGAAAAGCCTTAGCTGTGTCACTTAAACTATATATTAATTCATTTATGAATGATCTTAATATAGAAAATTGTCTTTTACTAGATATAATAATAGAAATAAAAATAGCTATAGATAATAAATCTGCTAGAATATTTTTAATAGCACAAGAACTTTCATTTGCATAATCTACAGCTAGCTCTAAGGCTTTTTCTGTCATTTTATAATTAATTAAATTTGAAGAAGGATGATCTATCTTACCAATAAGAATTTCAAAATGTAACTTTTCTTCAAACCTTTGTAGATCAGCAAATGCTCGTTCTTCTTGCGATTGGTTAAGAAAAATAATATGCTCATCTCTATTCCATAAATAATTAATAACAGGACCAAAAATGAAACTTTTAGAAACTTGGTTAATTAGAATAGGAATAATAAATAAAAATACAAGATATTTAACTGATGTAACTGTTTGATATCTTGCAACTTTAAATGTCTCTATTGCTTCAACTTCTGCATTTGGATCTAACTCTTTTTTAAATTTTTCAAAAAGTTTACTAATTGATCTAGGTATAACACCTGTTTTATCTAAAGATGACTGATTAATTTTTTTTAAATTCCAATATTTCATGATTTGCTATAAAACAATATAAATCAACAAAAAATTAATATATAATTAAACTGCATCAATAACTTATAAATAAATATTTTTAAATAAATTGAATAATACAATAAATATAATTTTCAATTAGGATTACAAATTAAATGCCATTGATTCTTTTACATTTACTTTTTATTATTATTTATTCATTGCCTTATAATTCTAAAAAGATACGTTATTTAGATTATTATGCAATGGTATCTAGCATTTACTTTAAAGAAAAATCAAAATCTCACGAGTTAAGTCGTATACAAATAAAAATAAATGGATGTAATAAGTATTTATTACAAAAAATAGCAACTTGTAAACAAACTCAATATAATAAAATAAGAAATTTCAGACTTAACCCCCAAAATTCAGAAAAATATATACATATACTAAAAAATTCTGGTTGTATTAGGGCTATTAATAAATACACAATACTATATGCAAAATATAAACAAACTATATTTGATGTAAATATATATCCTATTATAAATCAAATAAATATAAAAGAATATAAAAAACTAAAAATATGTCCTAAGTTTTTAAAAACTTTATTCAAATATCAATTAGGATTGCCTAAAAATCACTTACTTATTAAGTATATTCTTCATAAAATACATATTTGGTATTTCTTACGAGGTTATAGATGGTCAAGTATTAATATAAAAGTGATATCTCAAGTAAATAAACTTAATTTTTTAATTAACGAAGGAATAATTCACTCTGTAAATATAGAATGTAAAACTAGACAAATAAAAAAAAACAAAACCTTAATAAAATAAATAATTTGATTATAAAAAGTCTTGCTCTTTTACCTAAACAAATATTAAATTTGTATAGATTAGAATCTAGCATATCGTTTTTAAGAAAAGAAAGAATAATAAAAAACTGTACTTATAATGTAATCGCTCACCCACAAGGATTAACTATAAATATAAAGTACAGCTTATGCAATAAAAGAATAAGATATATTTATAATCAAGAAAATATAAATGTATGGAAAACAAATGGTTTTATATTTTTAAAACATATTAAATATATTATAAAAGCATTTCAATTTAAATATTCTAAAAATTTAGTAAACAAATTTATAGTATTCAAATCTAAAAAATCTTATATCTTAGAATTTAAACATCACTGGAATTTTATAAAAAATCTACAAATTAAACTAAATAACTCAACAACTTTAAGAAAAATCAATATTAAATTATCGCTCTTGCAAATTATGAGTTATTACATTAATATTTATTTTTCATACACTTATTATATTATGTATTACTATAAATTCACTTATAATTATAATTACATACAAATTCTTAATTCTAATTTTTCTCTTGAAGAAATATCAAATTTAAGAATAACAACCAGAAATTTAAAAATCAAATTACAATACAATTTTAAAAATCAACTAAACATAATTCAAAAATTAGCCATACAGTATGAAGAAAAACATTTTATCTCAATTTACAATTATTCTTATAAAAACATAAAAATAAATACTGATCATGTCTCATACAATATATCTAAATTGAAAAATTCAAAAGAATTATACTTATTATTGAAACATACCTCATTTCAATACTCTGATACTCCAAAGTATTCTGCTATATACTTGCATTTACTATTTTACGATAATATTATAACAAGTAAATGGATGAATTGCATGATTAATTTATATCCGTACATAACATGCACCTATAATAGAGTATTTAATCTAATATCAGCTTTACCTTGGCTACACAAAAATACTGTACAAATAAAGGGTAAAATAAATATCTTTGATATTACTCAAAAGTTAATGTCTATAAAGTCATTTCATGATAAAGATGAATATGCTATCCCCAAAAATACATATAATTTTAAATTAATTAATACAACTAATTACTTATTTAATATACAATACAAAATGTATTTAACACAGTATATTGCAATATATTTATTGATTAACCATATAAAAAGTATCTCATATAAAATTTTATATTTACCTGATATATATCTATCAAAATTAATATATCAAAATCATAATCGAGTAGGTATTGGCATAAATGTATATATTCCATTTAAACAGAAACCCATTATATCTATTGAATATTTTACAAATAATAAATACAAAAATATAATATATATAGGTACAAATTTTAGTTAAATTAAATTCTATAATAATATGACATACAAAAATATTTTAAATAAATTAGAAGGAAAATGGACACGACAAACAACTAATTGTTTTATTTATCATAAACAAGCAAGTTATGATCAAAAAACAATAAAACTCAAACAAATACACAATATCCATATATCACAAAAGGAAGATAATATAGTATATCATTATCAATTACATAACCCCGAAAATAATCAGAAAACATATTATTTATTTTCTAAAAAAAAACAATCTGAGTTTGGTGAATTACATAAAATCACAAATGATCGAATTAAGTATTACAGATTTAAAATTTATACACATAATTGTATAAAAATTGAATCTGTAAAAGAAAGAGTAGTATATTATGAATATATTTATTTCGTCAATCCTAAATTTAAAATAACTCTTTCCGTATTAAAAGAAAATCAAAAGTATTTAGCGATATCTTTTATCTCTGAGATTAGAATATCTAATTAATTATTATTAAAATCAAGTGAGATAAATTACTCCAAATCCTTTCTGTTGGGATTTCTAGAAGGGTCGTTAGATAAAAAACCAAAAAAGAAAAGAGATACAAAAAAAACAACAGTTGTGTAAACAAAGATTTTCAAAGTAAACATAATTAATATCCTAATATAATAATTGTAACAACTTAAAATAAGTCAATAAGTTCATTATACATTTAAATGGATAAATTATGAATTTTATGAATTTTAACAAAGATCATTTTCGATTTTTTTATATTGTTATCTAAAGTTTTCATTCTTTTAATATAAATAGAGCTTTCAATAACCACACTATTTTTCTGTTCATATAAATCAAAAACTTGCTTAGCGACTTTTCCTTTTGCAAATGCTTTAATTTCAATATTTGGATTTGGAATATTGTTTACAACATTTTTTAAAGATAGTAATATATAACAAAAATTTTGATGTTTTACTTTTGTTAATTTAGGTTGACTTAATAAATAAGCTGTACAAATAAAAATGTTCATAATATAATTTGTACTATAATAAAATTAAAAATTACTTTTATTGATTTTCTGATTTGATTGATTAGTTGATTTGTAATTAATTTCTTTTAATTTTTTCATAACTTTACTAAAATATTCTTTAAAATAATCTTCTAATCTTTCGGTTTCTCTTTGATTAATTTGCAAAAGGCTATAAACTTCATTCATGCATGTATTGAAACTGTCAGTGCTTGTTAAAACTACAGTAAAAGCTAATCTATCAGATATATTCCAACTCCACTGAAAGAAATATGTTAATCTACGAAGTAAGTTCAAAATGAAGACAGGAATACGAGAAATTTTAGATCTCTGTCCGGATAGCTTCTCGCATAATTCAATAATTTCTATTGAGCTCCAAGATTTGTAACCAACCATCGGTAAAATTTTATTTTTAGTTTTAATTGAAGATAAACTTTTAACAGTTAGCTTAGCAACATCTTGAGTATCTATATATGCCATTGATTTAACATCATCTGTAATCCAAACTGTTTGATTATCTAAAATTGGTAAAGCATATTGAGTAATTAAGCCCTGAAAAAAACCAGCTAAATTAAAAATTGTATAATCTATACCTGACTTTATCAAATAATCTTCTATGATCACTTTCATCTGAATTAAAGGTATTTCAGAATATTGATGAGCATGAAGAATAGAAAAGAAAACATATCTCTTAATATATGCTTTTTTAGCTGCTTCTATCAAAATATATTTACCATATAGATCTATTTTGGCTGCATTATATAAATCATAAGTTCTGGCAGTGGAAGCATCTACAATTGCTGTAATACCTAACAATGTTGGAGGTATTGTTTCTGGTAACTTTAAATCTCCATAAACCAGCTCTGCTCCCCACTCTTTTAAAAATGCAGCTTTGCGAAAATTTCTAACAAAACATTTAACTTGAAAACCCTCATCTAAAGCCCGTCTAACAATTTGTCTTCCTAAAGTACCTGTTGCACCTAAAACTAATAAACTCATATAATTATTTTATATTTAATATTGTCGAAAGTATAGGTAGAAAGGGATTTGAACCCTCATAACTATAAGTTGTCACATTTTGAATATGATGCGTATACCAATTTCGCCATCTACCTTAATATTATACAAATAATAAAATCAAAAATCATTTATATCCATTAATATAAACTTGTATGAACTTAATAGAAAACTTTTTACTTCATCGATATATTTACTCACCCCAAAATTGGTTACATAAATTAAAACCACACTATAAAACTTATTTTTTATTTATATACTTATGTGCTATACCATATAATTATTCTAAATATATTGCTATTAGTTTATGCTTATATTGGATCATTTTTTTGTATGCCAAAAACACTCACAATAATTATGCCAAAATTTTATTTCATATATTATATAGATTATTTATAGTAATTTATATGATATTTTTATTAATTAAATTGCAATTCAATACTTATATAATAAAACTATCATATACTTATTATATAATTATATATATATGTAATAAATATGTATTCTATTTCAGAATAGCATTACTTCTTATACATTATTTTTTGAGTATACATATTTTATTTATGACAACAACATATGAAGATATAATATTCTCTTTTCTTAATTTATTTCAACATTATAATAGTAATACAATAAACAAAATTATTTTTATTTCGATATTTGCTTCACAAGTATTAGAAAATATTGCAATGAAAATAAAACATATACTACTTAGTATAAGAATGAAAAAAATTACTAGACTATTTAAACTAAAATATTATATTTATTTGATATTGAAATTTATGCAAGACGTATATAGTGATATTTATAGAATATCTACTGTATTATATACTAGAGAATTAAATAATAACTTGCTATATATTAATGATATTCATGAATAATTCAAAAAATTTGACTTTGAGATTATGTAAATATATATAATATAATATAATTTAAAATTCATACTAAATATAAATATTTAAGATAAATAAAATACTTAGATTATAACATGACTATAGATAATTTTATAAATCAACCATATAAATATGGCTTTTATACGAATATTGAATCTGATAGTTTACCTCCAGGTTTAAATCAAAATATTGTTGAGAGTATATCTGCAAAAAAAAACGAACCTATTTATTTAAAAAATTTTCGCCTCAATGCTTATAAAAGATGGAAGAAAATGAATGAACCTAAATGGGGAAAATTAAAATATAATAAAATAGAATATGATAAAATAACTTATTACTCTACACCTAAATATAAAAAGAATATTCAGAATTTAGATGAAGTCGATCCAGAAATATTAAATACATTCAATAAACTAGGAATTCCCTTAAGTGAACAAAAACGATTAACCAATGTTGCTGTCGACGCTGTATTCGATAGCACATCTATAGCTACAACTTTTCAAAAAGAGCTTGCTGAAGTTGGTGTTATTTTCTGTTCTATTACTGAAGCTATATATAAATATCCAAATTTAGTTAAAAAATATTTAGGATCTGTTGTTCCAATTGGTGATAATTATTTTGCTGCACTAAATTCTGCTGTATTCAGTGATGGTTCTTTTTGCTATATTCCCCCCAATACGCATTGCCCATTAGAACTTTCTACATACTTTAGAATTAATAATAAAGAAGCTGGGCAATTCGAAAGAACACTTATTATCGCTGATAAAAACAGTTATGTAAGTTATCTTGAAGGATGTACAGCTCCGCAATTTAGCAATAATCAACTACATGCAGCTGTGGTAGAATTAATAGCTCTTGAAAACGCTACCATAAAATATTCAACTGTACAGAATTGGTATTCAGGCAATTCAGAAGGAAAGGGAGGAATCTATAACTTTGTTACTAAACGAGGATTATGTTCAGGAGATAATTCTAAGATTTCATGGACACAGATAGAAACAGGCTCTGCTATCACCTGGAAATATCCTAGCTGTATTTTAACAGGCAACAGTACCATTGGAGAATTTTCTTCAATAGCTTTAACAAACAATTACCAACAAGCAGATACAGGAAGTAAAATGGTACATGTGGGAGTTAATACAAAAAGTAAAATCATATCTAAAGGAATTTCTGCAGGTCATTCTATCAATAGCTATAGAGGTTTAGTTAAAATCGGTCCTAAAGCTAATTATTCACGCAATTATTCTCAATGTGACTCTTTATTATTAGGAAAATTATGTCAAGCTAATACATTCCCTTATATTCAAGTTAGAAATCCTTCAGCAAAAATAGAACATGAAGCTTCAACTTCAAAAATTGGAGAAGAACAAATATTTTACTTTTTACAACGAGGAATTGACATTGAAGAAGCAATTAGTTTAATTATTAGTGGTTTTTGCAAAGAAGTATTACAAGAACTGCCCATGGAATTTGCAATGGAAGCAGACAAGCTTTTGAATCTTAAATTAGAAGGAACTATTGGCTAAATATTAAACAAACAATGAGAAATCAAAACATGTTAAGAATTGAGAATTTAGAAGTTACAATTAATACAAAAGACAAGCTTTTAAAAGGTATTAATTTATCTATAAATAAAGGAGAAATACATGCAATAATGGGAAAAAATGGCTCGGGTAAAAGTACATTAGCCAAAGTAATTGCTGGACACCCCAAATATCAAATTGTAGAAGGTAAAATTTTATTAAATCAACAAGATATAACTCATGAAGAAGCAACAAAAAGATCACACAAAGGTATTTTTCTTGCATTTCAGTATCCAGTAGAAATACCAGGTGTCAATAATATAGACTTTTTAAGATTAGCATACAATTCTAATAGAAAAGCCCATCAACATTCAGAATTAGATCCTTTATCTTTTTTTGAACTAATTAGTACAAAAAGTCAAACCATCCATATGCAATCAAACTTTTTGACAAGAAATGTGAATGAAGGATTTTCAGGTGGAGAAAAGAAAAAGAATGAAATTTTACAAATGGATTTATTGAATAGTAAGCTGGCCATACTAGATGAAATTGATTCAGGACTTGATATAGATGCACTTAAAACTATTGCAGAACAAATTAACCAATTTAAGAACAAAGATAATTCAATTTTGATAATTACACACTATCAAAGATTGTTAAATTATATTATTCCTGATTACATACATATTATGGATAAAGGAAATATAATATATACAGGTAATTCAGAGATAGCTCATAAATTAGAACAACATGGTTATAAATATATAGATAATATAAATAAACTATAGGTTTAGAAGCAAATAACTTATATTAGTTATTTTAATTACTAAACCATAAATCAAAATTAAATTAGGGTATTTGATAATTGTAATTATACCAAAATATCCTAATAATTAATTGTATATTCCTAATTAAAGCTATACTGAAAAAGCTTGTTTAACATCTTCAATCGACTGTTTTAGCAATTCTTCTGATTCTTCACTCAATTTTTTCGTAGTACGTATGCTTTCTCCAAATTCAGGTTTTGAATTACGTAAATCTTCCCTCAAAGCTTGAACAAAATCCTTAACTTGAGTTAAATCAACATCATCTAAATAACCATTAATACCAGTATATATAATAGCTGTTTGCTCTTCAACAGGGATAGGGGAATTCTGTGCTTGTTTTAAAATTTCTCTTAAACGTTGTCCACGAGATAATTGATTTTGTGTTGCTTTATCTAAATCAGAAGCAAACTGAGAGAACGCTTCTAACTCTGCAAATTGAGCTAATTCTAACTTTAATTTACCTGCAACTTGTTTCATAGCTTTAATTTGAGCCGCTGAGCCCACACGAGAAACAGAAATTCCAACATTAATAGCTGGTCGGATACCCGAGTTGAACAAGTCTCCAGACAGAAAAATTTGACCATCTGTAATAGAAATAACGTTTGTTGGAATATAAGCAGAAACATCGCCTGCCTGTGTTTCAATAATAGGTAAAGCCGTCATACTACCTCCACCTAATTTACTATTCAGTTTGGCAGCCCTTTCTAATAGACGAGAATGCAAATAAAAGACATCTCCAGGATAAGCTTCTCGTCCAGGAGGTCGACGTAACAATAAAGACATTTGACGATAAGCTTGTGCTTGTTTAGTTAAATCATCATATACTACTAAAGTCGCTTTACCTTTATACATAAAATATTCTGCCAATGCTGCCCCTGTATAAGGAGCAATATATTGTAATGTAGCTGGATCGTCTGCATTAGATGCTACAATTATTGTATATTCTAATGCACCTTTCTCTTCTAGAGTAGATACAACTTGAGCAACTGATGAAGCCTTTTGACCAATAGCAACGTAAATACAGATAACATCTTGATTTTTCTGATTAATAATAGTGTCTAAAGCTACTGCCGTTTTACCCGTTTGTCTATCGCCAATAATTAATTCTCTTTGCCCTCTTCCTATTGGAATCATTGAATCAATTGCTGTAATGCCAGTCTGCAAAGGCTCACAAACTGATTGTCTACCAATAATACCTGGAGCATAAGATTCAATTAATCTGGTTTCTGAAGAATTTGGTAAACCTTTTGCATCAATTGGTCGCGCTAGTGGATCTACAACTCTACCTAAAAAAGAATCACCAACTGGTATTTGAGCAATTTTGCCTGTAGCTTTTACAGAACTACCCTCTAATATATTTCTACCATCACCCATTAAAACTACTCCAACATTGTCACTCTCCAAATTTAGAGCTATACCAATTGTTTGATCTTCAAACTCAAGCAACTCTCCAGCCATCGCCTCATCTAAGCCATATACTCTTGCAATACCATCTCCAACCTGTAAAACAGTACCCATATTAGCTATTTGAATCTCTTGCTCATACTTGTCGATTTGTTGACGTATTACATTACTTATTTCATCTGGTCTGATATTTAACATATTAAAGTTATGAATTATTATTTATTATAGATCTTATTTTAAACACTTATATTTGAAGCTGAATTCAAATAAGCACTTATATGCTTTAATCTTCCATGTAAACTTGTATCAATAGTTTTAGATCCTATCTTTATAATAAAACCAGCAATTAGCATTGGCTCTATTGTAATTACAAGTTTTACTGTTTTACTATTAGTTATATCTCTTATTTTATTTATTAATGCGCTTTGTTGTATATCTGTTAAAACAATGGGCGTCAGTATTTCTGCTACTACTATTGATTGCAATTGATAGACTAATTTCAAATACTTACTAATAATAATATCTAATAATATAATTCTACGCCTATCTATAAGAACAAGCAAAAATCTAATAACAAGACTATGGACTTGATTGTTAAACAGCTCATTGACAACATTTTTTTTGACCTCTATTGTAATTAAAGGATTATAAAAAAATGTTTTTAGTTCTTTCGATTCTTTTAGTATCTCAGATATTAAGGATAAATCTTCATTCACCTTATCTAATACAGAAGCAGCGCTAGCTGATTCTACAAGAGCTTCTGCATAAGGAACAGCAACCTTAGACATCAATCTTTGACTGCTCATAAATGCCCCCCTAATTGAGCAATATTATTATCAATAATTTTCGTTTGAAGAGCAGGAGTAATTTGATTTTGTAACTGCATCGTAACCCTTTTAATAGCTAAAGATGTGATTTGAAGCTGAATTTGTTGCTTAATTTGGATCTCAGCTGTTGAAATGTTTGCTTTACTAGCATATATTAACTTATCTATATCTGCTTTTCCTTGATCTAATATAGATTGCCTAACTTTTTGAGCAGTTAATTCCGCTTCTTTTATAATTTGAGTAATAACTATTTGTGTTTGAGCTAACTGTTTCTCTGATTCACTCAATCTTAAATTAGCTTGTTGTAAACGCTCCTCTGATTCCTGTATAGCTAATAAAACTTTTTCTTGTCTAGTTACAAGAATAGAACCTAAAAATTCTTTTAATACATAGATAAGACCTAGTAGTAATAATAAAATATTAATTACATTAGCCTCCAAAAAATCTGTATTAAAACTAATACCTAAATTGACATCTGGCTCAAAATTTGCAATTACATTAAAAAGTTGCATAAAGCTTTCCATTTTATCTATATATCCCAACAAATTAATTAATATAGTAACAAAATTTTATAGTTATAATATTTACTAATCATTTAATAACTTCAGTTTAATCATATCACTTAAAGCATCAACTTGTGTTTCTAAAGTTCTTAACGCACTCTCTTTTTGAATACTTAACTGATTATATGCTTCAGAAACCAATTCTTCTGCATCAAGCTGAGCTTCTTTTATCTTTACAGCTACTATTTCTTGAGACTGCTCTTGAGCAGCTTTAATAATATTTTGAGCTTTTTTTCTTGACTCTGCTAACTGGTGCTCATACTGTTTTGTCAACTCATCAGCTTTTACTAAAGAAGCAGAAGCTGTAGTCAAACTATTACGAATATATTCATCACGTTCATCAAGCACATTAATAACTGGCTTATAAAAAATAAAATTTAATGCAACAGTTAAAGCAAAAAATTGTAATGCCATTAAAGGTAAAGTTGCATCAAAATCAAATAGCCCTCCTTCTGTACCTGTACTTAACATTTGAAATAATAGAAAAGAAAAGTCCATCATTGACCTGTTGTATTGATTTTATATTTAATTTTATAAACACCTAATTCACAATTCATTATCATAACTTTATAAAACGCCTAGTTTTTTATTCTAAAAGTAATAATAGAAATATAAAAACTAAGCGTAAATAACTAATTTATCCCGTATAAGGGTTTGCAAATAAAAGTGATAATGCAACTACTAAACCATATATTGTTAAAGATTCCATAAAAGCTAAACTTAATAGAAGTGTACCTCGAATTTTACCTTCAACCTCTGGTTGTCTGGCAATACCCTCTACAGCATTAGCTGCAGCACTACCTTGACCAATTCCAGGACCAATGGCAGCAAGACCTACAGCAAGACCAGCAGCTATAACCGAAGCAGCAGAAATAATAGAATCCATAAATAGTGTTATACAATTAGAATATATAGAGAATTAACAGATTTCAAATATAACTATTCAGCATATTAAGTTGATATGCCGAATTTAATGATCACCATGTCCTTCCATAGCTTCACCTATATAAGCAGCCGATAAAGTAGAAAAAATTAATGCTTGAATGGAACTAGCAAATAATCCTAAAATCATAACAGGTAATGGCACTAAAATTGGAACCAGTAATGTAAATACTGATACAACAAGCTCATCAGCTAAAATATTACCGAATAATCGAAAACTAAGAGATAAAGGTTTTGTAAAATCTTCCAAAATATTAATGGGTAATAATACAGGTGTTGGTTCAATATAACGCATAAAGTAACCTAAACCATTTTTAGTTAGCCCCGCATAAAAATATGCTATTGAAGTTAATAAAGACAAAGCAACTGTTGTATTTATATCATTAGTTGGTGCTGCTAATTCACCTTCTGGTAAATGAATTAATTTCCAAGGAATTAAAGCGCCAGCCCAATTACTTCCCAAAATAAATAAAAAAATAGTTGCAATATATGGAACCCACGAACGATATTCATGCTCTCCTATTTGATTTTTTGCTATATCCTGCAAAAATTCAAGTATGAATTCCATAAAATTTTGCCATTTTTCAGGTACTTTATCTAGTTTTCTAGTTCCTATAAAAGCAACAACCATCAATACAGCTATTACTAACCATGAAACTATGAAAACTTGCCCATGCAATTTATAACTACCTATTGTCCAATATAAATGTTTACCTACTTCTACTGCAGATATTGGAACAAATGAAGAAATGTATGCTAATTTTGTATAATCCATAAAAATTATAATTTTAATAAGTAGTATACATAATTTGAATATATTAGATTTTTATTTTAAAAGATTTTTAAAATAAAAACACTATTATAATTAATTATATATTGATATAGCTATTATTTAACTTTATTTTTAAAACGTTTTAGTATTACAATATTAATAATTTAGGCTGAGTCCATTTTTTCACCTAACAGAAATCTTTGAAAACGTCTTACTTTTATATTCTCTCCAAGTAAAGCTATATGTTGTTTAATCAAATCTTCAATTATAATATTTTGATCTTTTATAAAGGATTGATATATTAAACACATTCCCTTCAACCTTTTATCTATTCTTGCTTTAATAATTTGATCTTTTATTTCAGGAGATTTATTAACAATATCTTCTTTTTCTGACTCAATCCTAATTTCACGATCAATAATATATTGAGGTATATCTTTGATAGATACATAAAATACATTTTGACAAGCTGCAACTTGCATAGCTAAATTTTTAGCTAACTTTTGAAATTCAATACGTCTAGCCACAAAATCGGTTTCACAATTTAATTCAACCAACACACCTATTCTTGAACCTATATGAATATAGCTATCTATTATACCTTCTGTTGCTGATCTTGTAGATTTCTTATCAGCTGAGGCTAAACCTTTTTTACGCAAAGTTTCGACAGCCATTTCCATATTCCCATCAGCTGCCTGAAGAGCTTTTTTACAGTCCATCATACCAGCACCTGTTTTAATACGTAATTCTTTAACAAAATGTGGAGAAATTTGTATTTTCATTGTATATTCATCCCTAATTAATTGTTAAAAATAACCAAATTATTATATATAATTATCATGCAAATTTCAGCCTACGATCTAAGTTGCTGAAGTAGAATTTGCGCCTTCAATTATAGAATCAGCTATTTTACTGATAATTAATTTAATAGATCTAATAGCATCGTCATTTGCTGGTATTGGAATATCTATAATTTCTGGATTACAATTCGTATCTAATATACAAATAGTAGGTATACCTAATTTAATACATTCCTGAATTGCTGTTGTTTCACGTTTTTGATCTACAACTATAACAAAGTCAGGCAATTTCGTCATATTCTTAATACCATTCAAATTTTTTCTCAACTTTTCTAATTCTCTACGATAAATTGAAGCTTCTTTCTTAGGCAATATATCTATTATACCGGCCCCTTCTTCAATTTCTAATTTTTGTAAACGCTCAACTCTTGATTTAATTGTTGCCCAATTAGTCAACATACCACCTAACCATCTTTGATTAATATAATAAGAATTAGAACGTATAGCCTGTTCAGCAATTACTCCTGCAGCCTGCCTCTTAGTCCCTAAAAATAAAAATTTTTTACCCTCGTGGGAAGCATCCCGAATAAACCGGCATGCTTCTGTTAATAACTGAGATGTTTGAACTAAATCTATAATATGTATACCATTTCTCTCGGTATAGATATATGGAAACATTTTAGGATTCCATCTTCTAGCCTGATGCCCAAAATGAGCACCAGCTTCTAATAATTCGCTTAATGAGATAATTGACATAACTTGTTATATAATTATATAGACAAAAATAAAGAAAAAAAACAGAATAGAATTTATATTAATATGTAAACCATAATAACACAATGATCTGAATCAAACCTATACTATAAGAAATATTTGTACTAAACAAATAATTATAAACTATTATTGGTAGAATAAATATGAGCATTCCTGTCATCAACAATAATATCTTCAAAATTCAATTCTTTAGAATGTTGAGAAAATGATAATAAACTTTTCTGACTAGAATTTTGTGGATCTTTATAATTAAACTGTGTATTATTATAAAAGTTAAATCCAGTACCTGCAGGTATTAATCGTCCTATAATTACATTTTCTTTTAATCCTCTTAGCCAATCTAATTTACCTGAAATTGCTGCATCTGTTAGTACTTTTGTTGTTTCTTGAAAACTTGCTGCAGATATGAAGCTCTCTGTATTGAGTGATGCTTTAGTAATACCCAATAAAATTGGATGATATGATGCTTCTTCTTTAAATCCTGAACGTAAAGACTGATTAACTAATTCTATTTTTTGTAGTTCTATAATTTCACCTGGTAAATAATCAGTATCACCTCCATTCTCAATTTTTACCTTAGAAGTCATCTGCCTAACAATCACTTCAATATGCTTATCAGAAATTTCTACTCCTTGAGACTGATAAACCAATTGCAATTCTTTAACTAGATATAACTGTAATATTAATAAACTTAACCGTGTTGCATCATATAAGCTTAAACCTTGATTCAAGTATTCACGAAATTCAGATTCTAAAACCATATGCGGATTAACAACTGCATCTGCTTTTTTACGTGCTTCCAAGATTTCTTCTATTCTTGGCAAACCTTGAACAATATCGCCTGTTTTTGCTCTTTCAAAAATTAATGTAGCAATATTTTCTCCTCTTTGAATTAAGGCTTGATTATTAACATGAATAAAAGAACCTTTGGATATTAAATATGGTTGGCCTAAACGGATAGTTATTTGATTATCTCGAATAGAAATAATTCTCCCAGAGCTATATGAAATAACATTAGTAGCAATTTCATCACCGGCATAAATCCAATCATTTACATTAACTTTAATATTTTGATGATTATTAACAGAAAAAATTTGTGTATCTAACGAAGTAACTAACAGAATTCTCGGACTGGAAGCTTTGTTTTTCTGAATAGAAACTAATTTTCCTTGATGACAAGAAAATATTTCCGTTTGAGCCAATACAGTACCACTTTCAACATATTGATTATTTTTAACTAATAAGCGAGTTTTTGTATATAAATCTTTATTAATACCATTGATATCATTTTTATCTTTTAAAGACAACTTATCCATTGTAACCATTGTCATTATAGAGATAGAGTTATTTACAGAATCAGTATTCAATTGCAAAGTACATTTTAAATTTGAACATTCTTTATGTAAATCAGCTATCAAATAAGTCTTAACAATATCTATACCCGAAACTGATTTTATTCTTTCACCATCTCTAAAATAAATACGTTTTACCAATTTTAAATTACATATATTACCATTAAAAGAATCTTGGGAATCTATAAACTCCATTGTTTTATTAGGAATTGAATATACTATTACTGGCCTAATTAAATTAAATTGCTCATTATTAATACAGAAGTGCTCCCAATATACTAACTTATCCGTTTTTATATTATTTGTAATTATTTCTCCTGGTCTTAAAAATCCCCTAGATTTATTATTGTCGTAACTAAAATAGGGATATAATATACCTGGCTTAATTATAATTTCTCTAACAATGCCTTCTTTTTGTATAATATCAATAATTCCACTACTTTTAGTAAAAACATTTTTTATAATCTCTTTACCTTTATCAACAAACTGACCATGCTTAACTAAAAGTAAAGATATATCTTTATTAATCTCATGTGTTTCTTCTGCTATCCATAATACATAGCCACCATCTATAATATCATAATAATCTTTTTTACTTTGAGTATCGGTTTTTTTATCTGATACAGATAAATCTAAATATTTAATAATTCCTCCAGTATTTGTACGATAAAGATTAGTAATTAATTCGGCTATCAATTGATTATTAACAATAGATTGATTGGGTAAAACTTTTAAAATAAACTGATCTTGTTCTTTCGTTACTAAAAAATGATTTTTATATCCGTTATAAAATTTTGTCACAACATCTAAATTAGTATACGTTTTAGAAGATGTAATAATAACTATATCTTTTATAAAATCTTGTTTCTTCTTTAAAATACGGATTTTGCCATTATAACGAGTTACCAATTCAGTTTTTCCTATTAAATGGTTTTCATATATAAAATCATTTTCAGAAACCATCAATTGTGCGCCATATGGAATTGTGAAGACATGTCCAGAAAGAATCCATACAATTCCCCCATTAACAACACTTTTAAAAGTTTTTTGTTCATTCTGAACTTCATTTAAAGATAGATCTGTTAAATATATACTTCCAGAGAAATCTGCTAAAACAGCTTTCTGTGCTTTTTCTGTTATAATTCTATTGGTTATAGGATACTCAGCTATAACTTGTCCACATTTTACAAAATCTAAGTTTTGTACAAATAATAATGAGCCTTTAACTAAAGGTAAGCTTGTTTGCCTTTTATAAACATCTATTAGTTTTAGTTTAATATCTTTCTCCAACAAAAAAGCATGATCACCATGACGAGTACGTGTATTACTTAAAACAATATTGCTTGGATATTCAACCTGACATTCAGAAGAACTAATTACAGTTTGTGCTAACTCACCTGTAAAAACACCACCTGTATGAAACGTTCTCATAGTTAATTGAGTACCAGGCTCGCCAATAGACTGGGCTGCAATAATACCAACAGCCTCTCCCAAATCTACAATCCTTCCATGAGCTAAATTCCATCCATAACATAATTGACATACTGATTTTATAGCATCACATGTAATAGGAGATCTAACTAATACACTAGATATTCCTAAACCAACAATCTCATCAGCTAATTCAGGTGATATTTCTTTATTTGATCTTGCTATTAATTTTCCATTGGCTGAATTAAACAGATCTTCTGCTAATACACGACCTATTAAAGCTTGATTTAAAGAAATTAGAGTTTTTCTGTTATCTATCATGGCCTCTAATACAATACCTTTGGACGTATTACAATCCAACTCTCTGATAATTACATCTTGCGCGACATCTACTAAACGGCGGGTCAAGTAACCCGAATCTGCTGTACGTAAAGCTGTATCAACTAAACCTTTTCGAGCCCCATAAGAAGAGATGAAATAATCCGTCACTGTTAAACCTTCTCTAAAATTACTTGATATAGGTAAATCAATAATTTGCCCTTGCGGATCTGCCATCAACCCTCTCATACCCACTAATTGCCTTACTTGTGAAATATTGGCTCTTGCTCCAGAAAAAGCCATCATATAAATAGAATTTAAAGGATCTTTCTCTGTAAAATATTTAATTACCTGTTTTTTTAAAGTATCACTTGCACTATTCCATGTATCAATAACCTTTTGAAAACGTTCAACAGCTGTTATTTCTCCCCTCTTATATTTACTATCTGTCTCACCTATTACTTTCATAGTAACATCAAGTAAATTATTTTTAACAGGAGGAATCCGTAAGTCCTCTAAACTTAGAGATATACCTGCTTTAGTAGCATATAAAAATCCTAAATCTTTCAAAGTATCTGCCATATTAGATGCACGGGCTATTCCATAATTTCTAAAAGCCCACATAATTAATTGTCTTAGTTGTGATTTATCTACAACTTTATTTAAAAATAATGGTTCTACAAATTTTTTTTGTGTCATGTAATAAAATAAAAACAATAAATGATTAAGCTCTAGTTAAATTAATGACTCTCTAATAGCTTTATTAAATAAAATACGTCCAGCCGTTGTGCGAATATATTGAACTAACATTTTGCCATCGATATTATACTTCACTATTTTATCAGTCAGTATTTTAGTTATAGTGCCATCAAAATTTAGCTTTGATGAAATTAGAGCTTGGTCAAGTGAATCATCTACTGGACCATTAAAACGAACCCAAATTAAAGCATGTAAACTTATATTATTATGTTGATAAGCCATTAACGCATCATCTAAATTAGCAAAATATTGATTAGAATTATTAATAGCTGTTGGATTATAGGTTGTTAAATAATAACAACCTAAAACCATATCTTGACTTGGCATTAAAATAGGCTGACCTGTTGCTGGAGATAAAAAATTATGTGGTGCCAACATCAATAAACGTGCTTCTGCTTGAGCTTCTAAAGATAGAGGTACATGCACTGCCATCTGATCACCATCAAAATCAGCATTAAATGCAGGACACACTAATGGATGTAATTTAATTGCTCTACCTTCTACTAAAATAGGTTCAAATGCTTGTATTCCTAACCTATGTAAGGTTGGAGCTCTGTTTAATAAAACAGGATGCCCATATATTACTTCTTCTAATACATTCCATACAATAGGTTCATTCTTTTGAATGATTTTTTTAGCAGCTTTAATATTGTTAACTAAGCCTTGTAAAATTAGTCGATGAATTACAAAAGGTTGAAATAATTCTAAAGCCATTTCTTTTGGTAAACCACACTGATGCAATTTCAAATTAGGACCAACAACAATCACTGATCTACCAGAATAATCTACGCGTTTTCCTAATAAATTTTGCCTAAATCTTCCTTGTTTACCTTCAATTATATCAGAGAGAGATTTTAGAGGACGGTTATTGGCTCCAACAACAGTTCGACCACGACGCCCATTATCCATCAAAGAATCTACTGCTTCTTGCAACATCCTTTTTTCATTTCTAATAATTATTTCAGGAGCCAATATTGCTTTAAGACGTGCCAAACGATTATTACGGTTAATAATCCTTCTATAAAACTCATTTAAATCAGCAGTTGCAAATCGCCCTCCATCTAACTGGACCATAGGCCTTAAATCTGGTGGTATCACAGGAATTACAGATAAAACCATCCATGAAGGATCTGCTCCCGTTGAAAGAAAATTCTCTAATAAACGCAATCTCTTCATTTTTTTATTAAATTTAGTAGATGGATTTTTAAATAATTTAGGTGGCTTTAATGATTCTTCTCTTAAAATATCTACAGTATTACTCAAATCTATATTGTTTAATAATTTATAAATTGCTTCTGCTCCTATACCTACCTCAATATCAAATAGATTAGATGAATTAGAAGATAATTTTTCTTCTAAATTTCTCCATTCATAACCTTCTAATAGTTGCTTATAATTTAATTTATGGTAATTACCCGGATTAATAACTACATAAGAATGAAAATAGACTATTTTTTCTAATTCTTTAACAGTTAAATCTAAAGCTAAAGCAATATAGCTTGTACTTCCTTTTAAATACCAAACATGAGTTATAGGAGCAGATAACTCAATATATGCCATTCTATGTCGTCTAACTTTTGATTCTGTGACTTCAACACCACAACGTTCACATACAACACCTTTATAACGAAATCTTTTATATTTACCACAATGACATTCCCAATCTTTTACAGGTCCAAAAATTCGTTCACAAAACAGACCATCCATTTCTGGTTTCAAAGTTCTATAATTAATTGTTTCTGGTTTAGTGACTTCTCCAACAATTTGACCATTCGGCAGAACTCTTTCACCCCAACTTCTTATCTTACTAGGAGAAGCTAAACTGATTTTCACATAATCAAAATGATGATCAAATTTAGTCATGAGTAAAAAATCAATAAAATAAATTATAATTTAGTAACTATATTCTTAAAGTTGCAACTAATCTTTATAATGCATTAATCTTGCATGTTAAAAGATGTAATACCAATAAAATTTCCGTATATTTAGTTAAATTTTTAAACAGAGCTCATTTTCTCTAATTGTTCATCAGACATTAAATCAATTTCTATACTAGCTCTATTTCCATCATCAAGTGATTCTATTTTATGTACTGCAACATCAAGTGCTAACGACTGTAACTCTCTCATAAGAACTTTGAAAGATTCAGGTGTCCCTGGTTTAGGTATAGGCTTACCTTTAACTATTGCATTTAAAGCATCATTTCTTCCTTGCATATCGTCTGATTTAACTGTCAACAATTCCTGCAAAGTATATGCTGCTCCAAATGCTTCTAATGCCCATACTTCCATCTCACCTAATCGTTGACCTCCATGCTGAGCACGCCCTCCTAAAGGCTGTTGTGTTACCAAAGAATAAGGGCCTGTAGAACGTGCATGAATTTTATCATCAACTAAGTGAACAAGCTTTAGAATATATGCTTTACCAACAGTTACAGGGTTGTCAAAGAATTCTCCTGTTCTACCATCAACTAGCATAACTTTACCAGGATGCAAAGAATTAAATAGCCAAGATTTATTAGTAATTAAACTAGCCTGTTGCAATTTATTATTTACTAAAGCACGAGAAGCTTCTGAACCATACATCTCATCAAAAGGTATAATCTTAAAACGCTTACCTAAATATGAACCTGCCAAGCCAAGTAAACACTCAAACAACTGGCCTACATTCATTCTTGAAGGTACTCCCAAAGGATTCAAAATAATATCTACAGGTGTACCATCTGGTAGAAAAGGCATATCTTGCACAGATAAAATTCGTGAAATGATGCCCTTGTTACCATGACGACCAGCCATTTTGTCACCTACTTGAATTTTTCTTTTCTGTGCCACATAAACTCTTATAATTTCATTTGTTCCTGGTGGAAGCTCATCTCCTTTTTGACGTTTAAAAATTTTTATATTAACAACTCTACCTTTAGTAGCATTAGGTAATCTTAAGGAAGTATCGCGTACATCTCTTGCTTTTTCACCAAATATAGCTCTTAGTAATTTACCTTCTGGCAGCTGGTCAGATTCCCCTTTTGGTGTAACTTTTCCTACTAATATATCTCCTGAATCTACCCAAGAACCAATAGCAATTATACCATTTTTATCTAATAAACTTATCGATGACTCGCTAACATTAGGAATATCTCTTGTAATTTCTTCTGAACCCAACTTTGTTTGTCGACATTCTAATTCATATCTTTCAATGTGTATAGAAGTATATAGATCATCATACACAAGACGCTCGCTAATTAAAAAAGCATCTTCATAATTATAACCTTCCCAAGGCATATAAGCAACTATAATATTTCTTCCCAAAGCTATCTCACCCCCATCTGTTGATGCGCCATCTGCGATAGTTTGCCCTACACAAATATTTTCTCCTGGCCACACAATTGGTCTTTGATTAATACAAGTATCTTGATTAGAACGATAATATTTTTTCAGTCTATAATGAATTGTATAGCCATCACTATTTTGTATACCAATTTTTGTTCCTGATACATAACTCACAATACCATTAGTACGACTAGTTATAGTCATACCTGAATCTTTTGCTATTTTAGCTTCTAAGCCCGTACCAACAATAGATTTTTCTGGGAAAAGTAGAGGTACTGCCTGCCTCTGCATATTTGAACCCATTAAAGCTCTATTTGCATCATCATGCTCTAAAAAAGGAATTAAAGAAGTAGCAGCAGATATAAACTGAATAGGAGAAACTGCCATATAATCTACTTGATTAATATTAGCAGTGATAAATTCTTGCTTATATCTTACAGCAATTACATTATCTTTTATAAAATTATGAATATCTAAAATAATATCTGCTGGAGCTATACGCAAGTAATCCTCTTGGTCAGCAGTTATATAATACAGTTTATTGTTTTTTAATACTTGACCCTTAACAACTTTATAACATGGAGTTTCTATAAAACCATACCGATTTACTTTAGCATATATACTTAAAGAACCTATCAAACCAGCATTTGGCCCTTCAGGTGTCTCTATTGGGCATATACGCCCATAATGACTAGGGTGTAAATCCCTAACAGCAAAACCTGCTCTATCTTTATTAAGGCCTCCAGGGCCTAAAGCGCTAATTCTGCGTTTATGAGTTAACTCAGACAGTGGATTTGTTTGGTCCATAAATTGTGATAACTGACTAGAGCTAAAAAATTCTCTAACTGATGCCATTAAAGGCTTAGGATTAACTAAATTAGACAAACTTAAAGAATCAAGATCACAAATCATCATACGCTCACGTATGATTCTCTCTAATCTATTTAAACCTATACGTACTTGGTTTTGAAGCAATTCTCCAACTGATCTTACTCTCCTGTTTCCCAAATGATCTATATCATCAAAAGTTCCAATATTTTGCTCTTTTATATTAAGTAAATAATCCAAAGAAACCAAAATATCTTCTGGAGATAAAACACGAAAATTATTAGGAACTTTTAAATTTAATTTTTGATTAATTTTATGTCTACCCACTTCACCTAAATCATATCTCTTGGGATCAAAAAAACGCGTATACAACATCTGTTTTGCAACAGTTAAAGTAGCTGGCTCATTAGGGCGCAACTTACTATAAACAATTACTAAAGCTTCTTCTTCTGTAACTTCCTCAATAGAAATATAATTAATATCTTTGCTAAACTCTTTTCGATAATAGCTTAATGAAGAATCAATAAGATAATTATATTTTGTTAATCTATTCTTAATATCATCATTTGTTAAACCTATAGCTCGTAAAAAAATATATGCATTTACTTTATGATTTTTATCAATTTTTGCCCAAATTTGGGCTTTAGCATCTATTTCAAACTTAAGCCAAGAGCCACGATTAGAGATTAGACTACAACTATATATTTGTTTATTATTTTTATCTAATTCTTGTTTATAATATACTCCTGGACTTCTAACTATTTGATTAATAATTATTCTTTCTGTACCAGAAATCACGAAAGTGCCCCTATTGGTCATTAAAGGAAGATCACCTATAAATACAGGCCTTTTTTTGTATTTCTTATTTAAATCTTGAGAATTAACTGAATATGAGAAACTTTTAGGAGTCGATACATTTTCTCTAATCAATTCTGTATCTTTTCTAGTTAATTTTGCAGGTATATATATTTGAGCGCTATATGTTCTATCTCTGCTTTTTGCTTTTCTTACACTATATCTTGGAAATTTTAATTTATAATCTTTACCAAAAAATTGCAATTCTAATTTGCCTGTTGGATCAACTATAATAGGAAAGGAATTTAGTACTTCAGACAATCCCTCCAATAAAAAGTATTTAAAACTTTCTTTTTGAATAGCTGCCAAATCTGGAAATACATATTGAAACATAATTTCTTGTGACATTAACAACCTCACAATTTAAAAATCTACTGCTTATAAGGGCTAAAAATTGGAATTTACAATAATTTTGAATGAATACAAATATAATACTAAAAATAATATTTAAATATATTCAATAAATAAGAAACATATGAAAAATTTACTGAAATAAATAATGGCCAATCTTATTAAGTTAACTTCAGTAATTGAAAATTAATAAGAATTCAGAAACTTAAATCGTTTATACATTTTGAGATATGAAATTCTTCATAGCTTTGGCAAGAATAGATTTTTTGCGAGAACCATTATTTTTATGTAAAATCCCTTTACTTACAGCTTTATCTATTTTTTTATAAATAGCTGATAATTGTAATATATGATCATGACTCTTATTAAGATCAAGTTTATCATCTAAGCTCAAAATATATTTTTTAGTAAGAGTTTTAATAGCAGACTTATAACTTTTATTTTTACATTTGTTACGTAAAGATATTTGATTTTTTTTAATAGCAGATATGTTTTTAGACATCGTTATATAATCGTATAATATTAATCAATAGTATATAATTCATCGAAATTTAATCTTCAATCTAATTGGATTATAGCATTAGTTGATATAAATAAACAAGAATATAGAACTATATATCAATAATATTTCGAATATAAAAATACAAATATTATATTAAATCAATATTATTTACCAAAACTATATAAATAATCAATTAGACTTGATACAATCAACAAAATTATGACATAATAGTCTTAAATTATCATTATTGAAGAACAAAATATTATGAGTAAAAATAAAGGAGCACGTATAGTAATAACACTAGAATGTTCCTGTCGAAATTTGATAAATACAAATAAAAGAAAAAAAGGAATATTTCGCTATACTAGTACAAAAAACAGAAAAAACACACCTAGCAGAATAGAATTAATGAAATTTTGTCCTGCTTGTAATCAGCATAAAAAGTTTAAAGAAATTAAATGATATTATACAAACAGAAAAATTTAAATATTAAACCAGATGAACAAATTAATTACAAAGACATAGATTTACTACGTAAATTTATAACAGACCAAAGTAAAATTGTTTCTAGACGCTCAAATGGTTTAACAGTAAAACAACAAAAACAGTTAGCAAAATCAATAAAAAGAGCACGTATATTGGCATTACTACCTTTTGTAAATAAAGATTGACAATAGAAAGATGCTAAATATTAAGATATTACAAATATATCTTAATATATTCTATAGTTTTGTTACACTTACAATACTTTAGGCTTTTCATATAACTCATACACTTCTATTAAATCTTGTGGTTGCCATAAATTATAATCTATACACATTATACCACATTCATTACCTATAGTAACTTCGTTCACATCATCTTTAATGCGTTTTAATGAACCAATAACACCTTCATAAATTAATTGATCTTCACGATAAACATTTATCAAAGCATTTTTTTTCAACTTACCTGATTTCACTATACAACCTGCTACGGTTCCTTTATTTACAAAAAATGTAGTTTGAACTTTAGCTTGACCAATTAATAATTTATCATATTCAGGATCAATTAGATCCAACATATAATTTTTAACATAATCTATTAAATCGTAAATAAGAACAAATTTGCATAAATGCACATTTAATTTTTCTGCGGCATTTAATATATTAGTATTAATATTTACATTGAAAGCAATAATTAAAGCTTGAGTATTAAAAGCTAAATCAAGATCTGTACTAGAAACAACTCCTAAACTAGAAATCAGAATATTCAATTTAATTTTACTTTGAGAAATTTGAATAAATGAATTAATTATAGCATCAATTGTTCCTTGTGTATCTGCTTTTATAATTAAATTCAAGTTTTTAATATTTGCTTTATTATGATAATTAGATAATTGAAGATTTGAATTTAATAAATTTTTTGTATTTTCTGTAATACTAGGAGAACTACTTTGTGTAATCAACTTTTTTGCTTCTTTTTCGCTTTGCACTACATGAAAATATTTTCCTGGTTGTGGAACAGAATAAAAACCTAACACTTGTAAAATAGATGAAGATTCTGCTATCAATAATTCATGACCTAAATTATTTACAATTTTTTTTACACGCCCGTAGGAATTATCTGACACTATAATATCTCCAACTTTTAAAGTACCATTTAAAATAATCGTATTAACTACCGTACCCCTCGTTTTATCTAAGTAAGCTTCTAGAATAATACCTTGACCTAATTGCCCAGGATCAGTTTTTAAATTAATGGATTCTGCCAAATTAGAAACAGCTATTAATAATGCATCTATGTTTGTTTTCTTTAATGCACTAATTTCAACAAACTCAATCTCACCCCCCCAGTCGGTACTTAGAATATTATAATTCATTAATTGCTCACGAACTCTAGCAAGATTAATATCTATTTTATCGATTTTATTAATAGCAACAATATATGGCAGCTTTTTAGATACAATATAATTAATTGCTTCAATGGTTTGAGGCTTTAAACCATCATCAGCAGCAACAAGTAAAATTACTATATCCGTCATTTGAGTACAACGCAATCTCATACTAGAAAAAGCTTCATGACCTGGTGTATCAATAAAAATCAATTTTTTATTTAATGAATCATATGAATAATTTACTTCATATGCACTTACTGATTGTGTTATTCCACCTATTTCACTACTCGCAAAATCAGTATTTCGAATAGCATCTAATAAAGAAGTTTTACCATGATCTACATGACCCAAAATTGTAATTATAGGAGCTCTATTAATTCCTGTAGAACAATTGACTTCTTGCAATTTATCCAATTGGCTCAATTCCAATTTATGTTTTTGATTCAAAACTATAAAGTTGTATTTTTGAGCAACTTGAATTGCTGTAGATATATCAACTATTTGATTAACTGTGACAGAAATACCTCGTAAAAATAAACCCGTAATAATTTCTGCAGGTGGTATTCGAAGTTTTATTGATAATTCTTCAATACTTAATGGTTTATCTATAATTATAGATTTATTATCATCATTAATGTCTACATTAATATTTAACTTCTGCTTTATTTTTTCTTTCTTTTTTTGTTTATTAGATTTTATAGATCCTAGGCTTATATTATTTAAATCATCCTGAGTATTAACTATTGGTTTACTTTTATTTTTTTTCTTAAAAATACTATATTGATCTTGATCTGAATCAATAATACCTTCCTTTTTCTTCTTTAATTTACTTTTATTATCTTGCTTAAATATATTTTTTGTTTTTTTATCAAATTTTAGATTAAAGTCTGAATTCTTAACAGAATTTTTTATTTCTAACGAAGACTTAAAATTTTGATCTGATGGTATATCTCTTAATCTTAAACTATTAATAAATTTAGGATTCTCCAATAAAAAAGCATTTTCATTTTTTATCGATATACAAAAACTAAAATCAACAGAACAATTATAATACAACAATATTTTTCCCCTCATAATTACAATTAATAAATATTGAACTATTATTTAATATTAATACATATTAAATAAATATTTTTTTTCAAAAAGATGTAAAAGACGACTTTCAGCTTATATAATAACCATAATTAAAACATATGTGTAAATTATTATAAAAATATGCAATTAGAATTAAATATAAGGAACATTATGCCTCGCTTACAAAAAAATGATAATTTTATAGACAAAACTTTTACTGTATTAGCAGATATAATTTTAAAGATATTGCCTACTACAAAAGAAGAAAAACAAGCTTTTTGTTATTATCGAGATGGTATGTCAGCTCAATCAGAAGGAGAATATGCAGAGGCTTTAGAAAATTATTATGAAGCACTAATATTAGAAGAAGATCCATATGATAGATCATACATAATATATAATATTGGACTAATTTATGCAAGTAATGGTGAACACACTAAAGCACTAGAATACTATCATCAAGCTTTAGAATTAAATCCTAGATTACCACAAGCATTTAATAATATCGCAATTATATATCATTATCAAGGTTTAAAAGCAGCCGATAAATATGATGATAACATTGCAAAGTCTATGTTTGATAAGGCAGCAGAATATTGGAAACAAGCTATTTACTTGGCACCTAATAACTATATAGAAGCTCAAAATTGGTTAAAAACGACAGGTAGATTAAATAACAGCTAATATATATTAGTTTGTTGTATATCACAATTCTTGTTAAAAAATCTTATTTGCATTTATAATTAGATTATAGTTAATATCACTATACTATAATATAATCAATAATTAAAGAAATTTTGTCCATTTACTATAATTAAATTATATTCAAATTCAAATGGTAAGTATAAGTAATCAAGGATGCGTAACACAAATTATAGGACCTGTATTAGATATAGAATTTCCTAATGGACAATTACCTAAAATATTTAATGCATTAAAAGTTCAAGGTCCAGAGAATACAATAACATGTGAAGTCCAGCAATTGCTAGGAGACAATCGAGTTCGAGCTGTAGCTATGAGTTCGACTGAAGGCCTAAAGAGAGGTATAGAAGTTACTGATACTGGAGCTCCTATTACAGTTCCTGTTGGTATACCAACACTAGGCAGAATTTTTAATGTACTGGGTGAACCTGTAGACAACTTAGGAACAATCAAATCTGAAGATTCATTACCAATACATAGAGCCGCTCCATTATTTACTCAATTAGAAACAAAACCTTCTATTTTTGAAACAGGGATTAAAGTAGTAGATTTACTTGCTCCATATAGAAAAGGAGGTAAAATTGGCTTATTTGGTGGAGCTGGTGTTGGTAAAACTGTATTGATAATGGAACTAATTAATAATATAGCAAAAGCACATGGAGGTGTATCCGTATTTGGCGGAGTTGGAGAAAGAACAAGAGAAGGCAATGACTTGTATGAAGAAATGAAAGAATCAAAAGTTATTAACGCAGATGACTTAAAAGAATCAAAAGTAGCACTAGTATATGGTCAAATGAATGAACCACCAGGTGCAAGAATGCGAGTAGGTCTAACTGCATTAACTATGGCAGAATATTTTCGGGATATTAATAAACAAGACGTACTGTTATTTATTGACAACATTTTCCGATTTGTACAAGCAGGTTCTGAAGTTTCAGCTTTGTTAGGGCGTATGCCTTCTGCTGTTGGCTATCAACCAACATTAGCAACAGAAATGGGAACTTTACAAGAACGAATCACGTCTACAACAGACGGATCAATCACATCAATACAAGCTGTATATGTTCCCGCGGACGACTTAACAGACCCAGCACCAGCAACTACATTTGCACATTTAGATGCAACAACTGTATTGTCAAGAAGTTTAGCAGCTAAAGGTATCTATCCTGCAGTAGACCCTTTAGGATCTACTTCAACTATGCTACAACCATCGATAGTAGGACAAAAGCATTACTCTACAGCACAACAAATCAAATCAACTTTACAGCGCTATAAAGAATTACAAGACATTATAGCCATATTGGGTCTTGATGAATTATCAGAAGATGATAGATTGACTGTTGCTAGAGCAAGAAAAATAGAAAGATTTTTATCACAACCATTTTTTGTTGCCGAAGTATTTACAGGATCGCCAGGAAAATACGTATCACTACAAGAATCTATAAAAGGCTTTAATATGATATTAAGTGGAGAACTGGATGATTTACCTGAACAAGCTTTTTACTTAGTAGGCAATATAGAAGAAGCTATAAGTAAAGCAGAAAAGTTAAAATAACAAAATTAGAAACATGACATTAAATATACGCGTTATTGCACCAGATAGAACTGTTTGGGATGCAAATGCAGAAGAAGTGATTTTACCTAGTAGTACTGGGCAAGTAGGAATCTTAAAAGGACACATTCCTTTACTTACAGCAATAGATATCGGTGTTATGCGTGTACGTATTGAAAAAGAATGGCAACCCATTATATTACTTGGAGGATTTGCTGAAGTTAAAGATGATAACATTACTATTTTAGTAAATGGAGCAGAACAAGTATCAGAAATAGATGTAAATACAGCACAAAAAAATTTAGACAAAGCTACTAAGATTTTAAATGAAGCTAAAAATGATAAAGATAAAATTGAAGCTACACAGAATCTAAGAAAAGCACGTGCTCGTATACAAGCAGCTAATGTATTAAATAATTAAAAATTGATCAGCAAGAAAATAAATAAGTAATGATGATAAATAAATTTATCATCATTACTTATTTATTTTCGTATGTACTAACTTAAACCAGAGCAAATATAGTCAAAATATACTCCCATTTCTTTTCCCGCATCTTGGCCTACTAAACTAGAAGTAACTTCTTTCATAGCTTGTATAGCTTGTATAGTTGCACCAATAGGTACACCTAATGAATTATATGTTTCTTTTAAACCATTTAATACACGTTCATCTAAAATAGAAGGGTCTCCTGCTAACATACCATAAGTTGCATAACGAAGATAATAATCTAAATCACGTATACAAGCAGCATATCTTCTAGTTGTATACATATTACCACCAGGCCTAGTAATATCAGAATATAATAAAGCTTTAGCTACCGAATCTTTAATAATAGTTGCTGCATTAGCTGCTATAGTAGCTGAAGCTCTAACTCTCAACTCACCTGTTTGAAAATAACCTCTTAATTTATCTAATGAATTATCATCTAAGTATTTTCCTTGTACATCAGCTGCATTAATTACAGAAGTAATAGCATCTTGCATAGTTTTTAATTGTCCTTAAATTATTTTTTTATTTCTATTATTATTGGGTAATATAAATTTTTATGCTTTATTGCATTGCACCTAAAGTGTAATCAAAATAAAATCCTGCCTCAGCTGAATCTTCTCCAGACAACAAAGAACAAGCAACAGCTTTCATTGAACGTACTCCTTCAGCAACCCCAGAAATAGGTGTACCCAAAGAATTATACATTTCTTTAACTCCGACCAAACCAATTTCTTCTATTGGAGTTACATCACCAGCTACTATGCCATAAGTTACTAATCTTAAATAATAATCTAAATCTCTCAAACATGTCGCTGTCATTTCTTCACCATAAGCATTACCTCCAGGAGAGACTACGTCTGGACGCTTTTGAAATAACTGCTGACCACCTTGTTTTACAATTAATTCACGATTGTCAGTTAAAATTTGTGCTATTCGTAAGCGCCTCTGACCAGATAGCACAAAACTCTTGATTCTATCTAATTCTCCAGGACTTAAGTACCTAGCTTCTGCATCTGCATTGACAATTGATTTAGTAATAATACTCATTAATAAAACTCCAATAATACTATAACCTATAACATTTATATAATAAAATACAATTTAAATCTCTATTTTAAACTAGACAGTAGTCACAAGAAAGCTTTTACTATAGGTACAAAGAAAACGTATTTAAGAAGTACTAAAGCAAGAAAGCTCATATACTATATCATTAAGTTGTCATTTATTGATTACCAGCTCCAGATATAAAACTCGGTATAACAATTGACTTATTTTGCTTGGTTAAACTATTATACAATTTTTCTGTATTTGGAAAATTGGCAGCTGGTAAAGTTGGAAAACGACGATAAGGTACAGTATTCATACCAAATACAATATCATATTCTTTACTATTAACTAAAACAGATATAAAATAAGCTAATCCTTGAGATGCTAAAATTTGATTATAATACCTTATCTCAGCTTGATTATTTGGTGCTCTACCTAAGAAATGCTTTGTACCTAATTCAATTACTTTTGTATTAGGATATGGTTGATAAAATTCTTTAGCATATAAAGCAGAGGAACCCAATTTTTCTACTATTTGTTTAACTGTTATTTGTCTATTAACAAATGCTTTTTCTAAATTAAAAAACTCATCGCCTATAACAAAAGAATTCAAATCTCTCTCAAAAATTTGACGATATATAGCTCTTAAAATTTGAAGCATATCAGAAGTATCCATTGAAGAATCAACTTTGAAAATAACTGTTTGGTCTCTTTTTATATTAACACCTTGCTGAATTCTTTTCATAATGCTCCCTTGCTGAATAATCTGAAAATTAGATATTTTTTGTTGCGATAAGTCAGAAACAAGAGCCACTCTATACTGTTGATTACTTAACCTAAGATTTCTAGCAGCTAACTCAGAAGGTGTAATATATCTTTCATATGGAACAATATTTTCACCAAAAGTTTCAGTATATTCCAAACTATTTATCATAGCATCTATCATCTTATAGTAACCCTGCTTATAAGCTATATCAAAATACTTATTAATTTCCTGCCTACCATAAGTAGGCCTACCTATTAATCGATTATGTATATACTCTATAGATTTACATATATATAAATTATTCCAATATAATGATCTAAATACAGAAGATTTAGTTAATTCACTAATAAACTGACGAACAGAAATTTGACGATCTTTAAATAAATTTTCGAACTTTTTAATTGTGACTTGCTCAGATTGATAAACAAAACGACCAAAAACTCTCAAATATACAGCTCTTATAATTTGCTTTATATTACTTTCTGACTGCACTTGATTTAATTGAAATATTTTAGGACCTAATGAGCCTGAAATTTTAGAACGTAAGTTTGGACTACTAATTTGACTATAAATTCCAGGACCACTTCTAGGCAAAATTCTTCTCGTATCTTTTCCAAAAGGAGATGACTTTTTACGTAAATTAATACAATTTTGAGCAAAAATTGCTCCAAATTGTATTAATAATGGATCATTACTTAAACCATAAGGATGTTGATCTGGAAGATTAGATTTATAATCACTAAATAAAGTTACAAATTGAGGTATCTTTCGAAAAACTGTACTGTAGTTAAGTAATTCAATTTGAGCTCCCCAATTACGAGCTTCCTGTGCTTCTTCTCCTAAACTACGTAAATAAGGCACTGTTTCTTCACCAAAATAATCTGAATATTCAGTGCTATTTATCATATTATCTATTAAACCATCTAAACCTCTAGAAGATAAAACAGCAAAATATTTTTTAAATTCTTCTAAGGAACTTGTACCTCTACCTAAAAAATGCCTAAATGCCAATTCAATAACACGGCTATTAACAAAAGGCTGTACAAATTGCTTACGATAAATATATGATTTTCCTAGATAACGAACAAATTCTTTAATTGATAAAGTACCATTCTTAACTTTTGATTCTAAATCTTTGAAATTTAATCCATATGCTTTTGAAATATCTCTTTGAAAAATTTGTCTATAACAAGCTCTAATAACATTATTTTTTTCTTCTGAAGATAAACTCGTTTTCATGACAAAGCGTTGCTTAGTAGTGCTAGATTTCGTATATATTTGAGGTAAACGTAAACCTTGTAAATCGCCAGAGGTCCTTCTACGCAATTTATCAGTTAAAGCAGATTGATCAAACTCTGTAATAATAATATCAAAGTATTCTTTTACTAAATTTTGCCCTTGAACATCTTCATTAAAAATACTTAATGCAATTTTACGCATTTCTTTCAATGCAACTATTGCAGCAGCACTAGAGCAAGCATTATCAATTAAATCTCTCAAACCTCTAATATTAACAGATAAAATATTTGGATCCCCTGCAACAATTGCATAAGTTAAGTATCTTAAAAACCAGTCTAAATCACGCAAAGATTTTTTCATACGACTAGTTCCATAACGTACTATATTAATAGGCTTAAAACCAGCTGGCAATGAATCACTTGTACTAAAAGATGACGAAATTATTCCTACTAAATTATTTTGAATATCACCTGATAAATTTTGTAAACTTGACTCATTATTTAATTTGCTTGTCAATAAAAATGATGCTTGTGGTCTTTCTAAATAAGAAATTGGTGACCCTCCTACAAATATCTTATCAGCAGCTTTAGAAACTAATATATTAGCATTCTTAGTTAATATATCAGCTACTTCTAAACGTTTATTACCAGAATTTAAAAATGTAACAAGCTGATTGAGCTCCCCTGGCTCTAAAAAACGATCTTGTTGTTCTGCTTGTGATATAGCAGACATTGAAGCTGTGCGAAAAAGCTGCGGACATACTAAAGGACTTCCATTAACTGCTTTAACACTCATAAAATATTGATCTCCTAAATACTATATTTTTATCTGGATTGTCTTAATTTTAATATAAATAATTTAATTCAAAGACACAGGCACTTGAAAAGTGAATTTTATAAATACATTACTTATTCATAAAATTTAAGCTTACTATATTGTAGCAGTATCTATATTTACTATATAAATTTATACTTATAATATATTTAAAATATATATCTACCTTGAATAAATATAAACTTTGTAATACTTATTATTGACTAGCTATATAACATAGTTTATATGTTGTTTCTCTATTAAATTAAAATATACTGAGACTCAAGAAAGTAAAATTCTTTTAATTTAAATAAATAAGATGAATAAAAAAATAAATCCTAACACAGAAATGTCTATTTTTGAACATTTACAAGAACTTAGAGAACGTATATTTATTGCTTCTATTATTTTTTGTGTAATAACAATAGCATGCTTCGCATACATGAAAAATATAGCATATATACTACAACAACCAGCAATAGGAATAAAATTCTTACAACTAGCACCAGGAGAATATCTTTTCACCTCTATTAAAGTTTCATTATATACAGGTTTTTTATTAAGTAGCCCTTTTATTATTTATCAAGTCACTTTATTTATTTTACCTGGGCTTACGAAAAAAGAAAGTAGATTTATAATACCAATACTATTGACATCTATCATTTTATTTTTTAGTGGTATTATATTTGCTTATGTAATTTTAGCTCCTGCAGCGTTGCAATTTTTAATTAACTATGGAAATGAAATTGTAGAACCAATATGGTCATTTGAACAATATTTTAACTTTATACTACTTCTTTTGTTTAGTACAGGTATTGCATTTCAAATTCCTATTATTCAAATAGTTTTAGGGATACTGAAAATTTTTTCCTCTACAGAAATGCATACGTATTGGAAATATATTATTTTAGGTGCAACAATAATTGCAGCTATTATTACACCATCTACAGATCCAGTAACACAAATTATTATGTCTTTAGCTATTTTAATTTTATACAGCAGCGGAATTATTGTACTGAAAATTTTAAATAGATAAATCTAATATATAATAAAATATTAAAATAAAGGTATTAAACAATACGATAATAATTAAAACCTATAATAACAAGGATTTATGAAAAAATCACAAATATAGAATGTTATTATAAATAGATAAGAGATATAATTATTAAAAATTCAATTTTATTTAATATGACTCATAACTACAATAAATACTTTCATATGAATATTAAACTTACATTATTAATTTTCGTTAGTACTATAAACCTAATTATAATTCAGCCTATCAAAACTGTAGCATTTCCCATATATGCACAGCAAGGATATGACAATCCTCGAGAAGCAACTGGTAGAATAGTTTGCGCAAACTGTCATCTAGCACAAAAAAACGTTGAAATTGAAGCACCTAAAACAGTATTACCAAATAGTGTTTTCGAAGCCGTTGTAAAAATACCATATGACAAGAGCAGTAAACAAATTTTAGGTAATGGGCTTAAAGGACCTATAAATACTGGTGCAGTAATTATTTTACCAGAAGGCTTTAAATTAGCTCCAAAAAATTTATTATCAGAAGAGTTAAAAGAAAAAACTAAAAATATTTATATACAACCATATAGCACAAAACAAGACAATATCTTATTAGTTGGTCCTTTACCTGGAGATAAAAACCAAGAAATTGTTTTTCCTATTCTATCACCAGATCCAAGCAAGGATAAAAATATCCATTTTTTAAAATATCCAATCTATATAGGTGCCAATAGAGGAAGAGGACAAGTATACCCAACTGGAGATAAATCCAATAATAATACTATAATATCTTCACAGAATGGGAAAGTTATAGATATTACATCAGTGGAAAAAGGAGGATATGTAGTTAAGATTGAAAGGAAGAATGGAGAAACTTATATAGAAAATATACCACCTGGCTTAGATTTAATCATTTCTAAAGGAAATGAAGTATCCGCTAACCAAAGTTTAACTACTGATCCAAATGTAGGAGGATTCGGGCAAACTGAAACAGAAATAGTGCTACAAAGCCCTTCTAGAATCAAAGGCATGATAGTTTTTTTCTTTACTGTAACAATAGCTCAAATATTTTTTGTATTAAAGAAAAAACAATGGGAAAAAGTACAAGCAGCAGAAATTAATTTCTAAAGTATCAATAAATATTTAATAATCAATAAGTAAGTCTATATAAACTTACTTATTAACTAATTACTAAATAATATAATTCATGAATAGATACAAACTAGACTATATTTTTAACGGCTTCAATAATTTGTTGAGGATAAATAACTGTTGCTTTTTCTAACGCACCATTATAGGGGGTCGGTATATCCTGAGAAGATAATCTTATTATAGGAGCATCTAAAAAATCAAAATAATTATCATTAATTTGTGCTATTATTTCAGCAGCAATCCCCCCTGTTTTCATACATTCTTCTACTATAATCAATTTATGTGTTTTCATTAAAGATTGTCCAATAGAATCTATATCTAAAGGTTTTAATGAGATTAAATCTATTACTTCTGGATTATAATCATAATTGACAAGTTCTGCAACAGCTTGCATTACATGATAACGCATTCGAGAATAAGTTAAAATAGTAACATCTAATCCAGATCTAACTAATTCAGCTTTATCTAAAGGAAGGAAATACTCATGATTCGGTAACTGATCTTTTAAATTATACAGTAAAACATGTTCAAAAAAAATTACTGGATTGTTATCTCTAATAGCAGATTTTAGTAAACCTTTAGCGTTATAAGGAGTTGAACAAGCTACAATTTTCAATCCTGGTATAGCTTGAAAATATGCCTCTAATCTTTGTGAATGTTCTGCACCTAATTGTCTACCAACACCACCTGGTCCACGTATCACTATAGGAATTTGAAAATTCCCCCCTGAAGTATAACGCAACATACCAGCATTATTGGAAATTTGATTAAAAGCTAACAATAAAAAGCTCATATTCATCCCTTCTACTATAGGTCTTAAGCCTGTAATTGCTGCTCCAATAGCCATACCCATAAAACTGTTTTCAGCAATAGGAGTATCTAAAACACGTAAATCACCATATTTAGAATGCAAGTCTTTAGTAACCTTATAAGAACCACCATAATGACCTACATCTTCTCCTAAAACAAATACAGAAGAATCATTTTGCATCTCTTCATTAGTAGCCTCTCTTAAAGCATCAAACATAAAAACTGAACTCATAAAATGACTATCCTCAACTAAAATATAAAAAAATAATATACTAATATAATTAATCTGCAAACAAATATTTTTTTAAATCCTTAATATTCGGCTCAGGGCTAGATATAGCAAATTCAACAGCTTGATCCACTTCTATTTTCACTTCCGAATTTACATCATCAACTTGTTGTTCTGAAAACAAGGAATTATCTAGTATATAATCTTTTAAACGCTTAATAGGATCGCGCGCCAACCATGTTTCTTTTTCAGTTACTGATCTTAATTCATCTGGGTCAGCTAAGGAATGTCCACGAAAACGATAAGTTAAAGCCTCTATTAAAGTAGGCCCATGACCATATTTTGCTCTATCAACAGCTGCCAGAGCAACCTCTCGAACAGCTAAAACATCCATACCATCAACTTCTATACCAGGAAGGCCAAAAGCTTCTGCTTTTTTATGTATTTCAGGAAATGAAGTAGATCTGTGATGAGCCATACCTATTGCCCATTGATTATTTTCAACTACGAAAATAATAGGAAGTTTCCATAGAACAGCCATATTCAAACATTCAAAAAATTGTCCATTATTGCTTGTCCCATCACCAAAAAAACAGGCTGTTACACGCATTGGTTGTTGATCGTTTAAAACTTGTTTTCTATATACACTTTGAAATGCAGCACCTATAGCAACTGGAATACCTTCACCAATAAATGCAAAACCACCTAAAAACTTATGAGGAGCTGAAAAAATATGCATTGAACCGCCACGTCCACGGCTACAACCAGTCTCTTTACCAAATAACTCTGCCATTACTAATTTAGCTGGAACCCCTTTACTTAATGCATGAACATGATCACGATATGTACTACAAACATAATCCTCTTCTTGCAAAGCTTTTATAACCCCCGTAGAAACAGCCTCTTGTCCATTATATAAATGGACAAAACCAAACATTTTACCTCTATAATACATTTGAGCACACATATCCTCAAAACGACGACCCAGTAACATATCTTTATAAAGTGATAATACAACCTGAGAATTTATTTCATATTCATTAAATACGCTTGATGGTAAAGTAATTTTATTCTTCATTTGTTTAAATATTATAATTAATTCAAATATCAAAAATCATAAGTTGAGAAATCATATACATAAATACAGTAAATATACAAATAATAATAATACATTAGGAATTTTCATATATCAATTAACAAATAAGTTTAAATAATTACTTATTGTCCATAATATGGTTATAATAAGTTGTTTGAGTTTATATTTTATCAAAATTATATAATTAAAATGGCTATGACTATAGTACCCAAAATCTTGCCAAATATACATAAAGATTTATTGATTTTAGAGACCAACTTAAAAAAAATGGTCAGTGCTAAACACCCAATATTGTACGCAGCAGCTGAACATCTTTTCAATGCTGGAGGAAAAAGGATAAGACCAACTATCATATTACTAATAGCATTATCAACAACAAAAAGACTCAATATACTACCCGAGCATAAACGTTTAGCAGAAATAACAGAAATAATACATACAGCAAGTTTAGTGCATGATGATGTAATCGATGAATGCGAAACAAGGAGAGGAGTTAATACAGTTCATAATACATTTAGCACTAAAGTAGCTGTATTAGCAGGCGACTTTCTATTTGCTCAATCTTCTTGGTATTTAGCTAATCTAAACAATTTAGAAGTGGTTAAAACTATTTCTAAAGTAATTACTGATTTTGCAGAGGGTGAAGTCAGACAAAGTCTAACATGTTTTGATGAAACAATATCTATGGACAACTATATAGAAAAATCTTTCTATAAAACTGCATCACTAATGGCATCAAGTTGTCAAGCAGCAGCTATATTAAGTGAAACAAATATAAGTATACAAAATCAATTTTACATCTATGGAAAACACTTAGGCTTAGCTTTTCAAATTGTAGATGATATCTTAGATATAATTGGTTCTGAAGCTTCTCTTGGCAAGCCAGCAGGATCAGATTTAAAAAATGGAAATCTAACAGCTCCACTGATTTTTGCTTTGCAAGAAAATCCAGCACTTTATAATTTGATTGAAAGAGAATTTGAGCAGAATAATGATATTCGTCAAGCTATAGAAATAATTAAAAGAAGTCATGGTATTCAAAAATCATACGACTTGGCTCAAGAACACATACAAGCATCAATACAAGCTATTAACAAGATCGATAATAAGCTAGCTCAAGAAAGCTTGTCTTATATTAACAATTATATTATAAAAAGATTAAATTAATAAATGAAATTATAATTAAATACTATTATATACAATAATATATAAGTATTATTTCATTTAGATACAAAATCATGACAAGAATAAAAAATTCAACGAAGTGAAAACTAATAATTATGATGTTTTGTATGAAAATACATATGAAAGATAATTTTAGTGTGTTTATCTACAAAAAATAACTGGTTTTGCTTTTAACAATTATATTTACTTAAAAATCTTAATTCTCAATTTAATTCACAAGACTCCACAACAGTATTAAATACACTATTATCTAAAATAGCTAACTGCGATAACATCTTGCGATTTAATGCTATTTTTCTTCTTTTTAATTTTTGTATAAATTCACTATATGTAATACCATAAGGTCGAACAGCAGCATTAATACGAACTATCCAAAGGCTTCTATAGTTACGCTTACGCTGTTTTCTACCTATGTAAGCATATTTTAGAGCTTTTAATACCTGCTGTTTAGCTGTGCGAAACAAAACTGAATGAGAACCCCGAAAACCTTTTGCTAGTTTTAAAATTTTTTTTCGTCTTTTACGAGCAACATTGCCTCTTTTAACTCTAGTCATAAATATAGTATTAATGTATATAAGGTATTTTAAATTTTAGATTTGCTATATCACACTGCTTCAGACTAATAACTTTTTTTAGTTTTTGTTTTCTTTTAGATGATTTCTTTTGCAACAAATGGCTATGACCAGCCATATGTCTCAAGACTTTGTTTTTAGACTTAAATTTAAACCTTTTAATGATCGATTTAGAATTTTTTAGTTTATACATAAATTATACTGTCGAATTAGTTAATCAAACAACAAGAGATTAATGGATTACCTCAAGCAACCAAATTCATCCATATATCTATATAAAGACAAATTAGATCTTAGATAAGATATCTAAGATTATAAATCATATATTCGAGTATAATCCAACAAAAAAATCATAAATCTTATATCTTAAATAATTTTTTTTCGCAAACTCGTGATTGTGCTCAATAATAGCATTCCCATAATCTTAATAAAATTAGAGTTTAATTCTTGAAAAACCTTCATATTGAGATTAAAAGATATATTAGCTTCAGCAATAATTTGTTCAATTTGTATTTGATCAATAGGCGCATTATCTAATGCTTGACGATATATTATTTTAAATCCTTTGTCGTCCTTGATATTATGAAAGTTATAAAAAGCTATTCCATCATTATTTGACAAATTCATAGCTGTTTGCGCAATCTTTTTCAAAATCTGTCCTCCAGATAAATCACCCATATATCTAGTATAAGCATGAGCTATCAATAATTCTGGTTGATTAATACTGATATTACGAATTCTGTCAACATATATTTTTGTGGCTAAAGAAGGACAAACTTGCTCTTGCCAATTAGAACCATAATAATATTCAAGATCTTGCTTTAAACTAACGGTACGATTTAATTCTGGAAAATATATAGATTGAACAACAGAATGATTTTTATTTTTCTCAATTTCTTCTTCAAGAGCAGTATATACAAAAAATAGATTAGCTACTAATCTACGATAAGATTTTTTGTCAACTACACCACCTAAAAATGATTTAACAAAACTAACATTTTCAGCCATACTATGAGCTTTTGTTGTTCCCTCACGCAATTGTTGAGCTAAATTAGTAGACATAAGTATTATTCCTAATAAATCTATAACTAAAAAATACAAAAAAACCATATAATTCTATCAAAAATTATTTTATACTAATAACTTAATAATATAGAATAAAACTTTATGACATATAATTATATTAAATATTTTAAAGAGAAAGCTCGTAGATTAATCTATATAGACTTAAAATAATCTTTCGATTTTTGAGGACTATTAATTATAGTGGCTTGTCCCGGTTGCCAATCTGCTGGACAGACTTCATCTGGGTGGGACTGTACATACTGAATCGCTTTTAGAATTCTCAACGTTTCACTAACACTACGACCAAAATCAAGATTATTAACCAAAGAATATTGTATAATACCTTGTTTATCAATAATAAATAAACCTCTTAATGCTGTTCCTTCTTCTGTCAAAACATTATATGAAGCACTAATATTTTTAGTTAAATCAGAAACTAATGGGTAATTTAAATTTCCTAACCCTCCAATATCTCTTTCCATTTGTAGCCATGCTAAATGCGAATATTCACTATCAACAGATATACCCAAAATTTCTGCATTCAAACCCTTAATATCTTGGTATGCATCACTGAAAGAAGTAATCTCAGTTGGACATACAAATGTAAAGTCTAAAGGGTAAAACAATAATATAACATATTGACCCAAATAATCAGATAATGTTATTCTCTTAAATTCTTGATCATATACAGCAATAGCAGAAAAATTGGGTGCTTGTTTACCAACTCTAACATCATTATTATTTATTACCATGTTAACATTACGTTTTTTATTATAACATTTAGGATTTTTTATATTATTTATTTTATAAAATAAAAGTAATAAAACAACATAATATCACAAATTAATAGAAGTATTACATATAATATTAAACTATTACGATAGCGGAGAATGGATTTGAACCATTGACCTTCGGGTTATGAGCCCGACGAGCTACCAGACTGCTCTACCCCGCGATTAAAATATAATCTTAGTATATTTATTATGATAAAAGCAATGAATATACTATTTTTTCTAAGAATAATAGAATAATACTAACTATTACACCATATTTAGCTCGAAATAAAAAAGGCATAACTTCATAAAGTCCTACAAGACGATCTTGTGTTAAAAATTCTGGACTTTTAATCCACAACTGACCATCATACCAACCTGATTCTTCATAAAAAATAGTTGCACTAATTAACCTTTTTACAACATAAGACCATGCTAAGTATAAACGTATAAAAATTAATAAAAAAATAAAAGTCGCTATGAATATATTCAAGATCATTATTTGCCATATAGTATAATTTGAAATTATATATGATGTTAAAAATATAGATACTAGAAAGATAATTAGAAAAACAGTAACTACTTTAATCAAATACTTATTTAAAGGCAAAGTACATAAAGAAAAAAACCAAGAAGCTTTTAAAGCAAAATATTCATTTAAAGGTTGTTGATCAAAAGGAACAGGACACGTTTTTTTAGAAATAGACACAAGTTTTTCTATATATTATGTATTATGTTTTTATATTAATAAATAGTAGAAGAAAGCACATACAATATAGTCCATACTAAAAATAAACATATATTAATAATAATAATAATTTGCAAATTTTTTTGCGTGCTCCGAGTAACATTTAAACCACTTGATTTGCTTGGAAAACCACCTAAGCTTGTAAACTTAGGATTATTAATTAAAATTAATATAATTGCAAGAACTCCAATTAAATACCATAAACTTTTCATATAATTCCATTAAAAAAATAAAAGCTATATAAATCAGAAGAATATGATTAACATATTCTTAATTATATTATTTATATATTAAGTAATTAAATTAAATATAAAAATAATAACTTGATGCTCAGTAGAAATTATCTATTCACCTTGAACTTTGAGCAATATGAATCCTAATACAAGGCCTAATAATATTAGTATAAAACTTACAGTACTGGCAATTAAAATTTCTCCCCCCATTATATTACTCCATATACATTTATTCAATAATCACGATATAAAAATTAAAAACCATTTCGTCCCCATACAACTAATGCAACTGAAAAACTGAATACAGCCAATAGCGATCCCCAACCTAAACTAATTATATCCAACATTTTACTTCAACTCCTATTAATATATATAATAATAATTTAAAGGTTAATCTTATAAAGCTAATTGTATCAAACACTATACGACAACATTATTTATATTGAATAATAATACAAAATACAAAAATCACAAAATGTAAATTTTTTACAATTATCAGTAAACTACATGAAACTTAAGGTTAGTATAAAAATAATAATATATTATATCTTACATTAAATAGTATATAAAATTAAATCAATTATCTTAACTATGGAAACTACTCAAAACTCATCTAAAATCACTGCACAAGAGACTTTACTCACTCCACGGTTTTATACAACAGACTTTGATGAAATGTCTAAATTAGATATTTCACCAAATATAGATGAGTTTGAAGCTTTATTGCAAGAATTTAGAGCCGATTATAATAGACAACATTTTATTCGAGATGAAGAGTTTGAACAATCTTGGAATAATTTAAGCAGTAGTACTAAAGCATTATTTATTGAATTTTTGGAAAGATCATGTACGGCAGAATTTTCAGGTTTTTTATTGTACAAAGAACTATCAAGAAGACTACAAAAGACTAATCCTGTACTCGCAGAATGTTTTTTACTTATGTCGAGAGATGAAGCAAGACATGCTGGTTTTTTAAACAAAGCGATGAACGATTTTAATTTATCATTAGATTTAGGCTTCTTAACTAAGAGTAGAAAATATACTTTTTTTTCTCCTAAATTCATTTTCTATGCAACATATTTATCAGAAAAAATTGGATATTGGAGATACATAACTATATATAGACACTTAGAAAAATATCCTGAGCATAGAATATATCCAATTTTTAAGTTTTTTGAAAATTGGTGTCAAGATGAAAACCGTCATGGTGATTTCTTTGCAGCATTACTAAAATCACAACCACAATTACTAAATAATTTAGAAGCAAAATTATGGTGTCGATTTTTTTTATTAAGTGTATTTGCGACTATGTATTTAAACGACTTTCAAAGATCAGATTTTTATAAATCTATTGGACTAGATGCAAGACAATATGATATGCAAGTCATCAGGAAAACAAATGAAAGCGCATCAAGAATTTTTCCAATTGCTTTGAATGTTGACCAGCCTGAATTTTTTCAGTATTTAGATGAGTGTGCTTCAGAAAACAAAAAACTAATAGAAATAAATAAAAAATATAATAATTGGTTTATTAACAAAATTATTAAAGTACCTATTTATATGAAGTTGAGCTACTATCTAGTAAGATTATATTTATTGCCAACTATTGCTTCATCGTATGTAATATCAACCATCAGATAATTGTAACACTTTACAAATAAAAAAATAAAGCTTTATTTTCTATTCAACTTGTAGAATAAAAAATAGCTTATAATACTATTCTATATACATACTACATATCATTTAAATATTTATTATGACTAATACAATAGATTTAAAAATGCCATCACCGACTTTTGGTGGTAGCACAGGCGGATGGCTTAGATCAGCAGAAACAGAAGAAAAATATGCTATTACTTGGTCTAGCAAGAAAGAACAAATTTTTGAGATGCCCACAGGTGGAGCTGCAATAATGAACCAAGGTAGTAATCTTTTATATTTAGCAAGAAAAGAGCAATGTCTTGCCTTAAGCACACAACTAAAAACAAAATTCAAAATTACAGATTTTAAAATTTATAGAATTTTCCCTAATAGCGAAGTGCAATATTTACATCCAAAAGATGGTGTATTTCCAGAAAAAGTTAATTCTGGTAGAATTGGCATAGGAAATATAAATCATTCAATCGGAAAAAATGAGGATCCAGTCAATAGAAAATTTACAGGGAAAGCTACATATGAATAATATATTCATAATTTATTTATAAAAACTATGATCTAAACTAGATATATTATATCAGCGATAAGTAAGATTACAATATAAAATTGTATTTCGTATCTTACTTATGATATAATTTGTGTTCAGATATTCAAAAATTTAGGAGAGGTGGTAGAGCTGGTTTATTGCGTCTGATTTGAAATCAGATGAACCGTCAGGTTCCGTGGGTTCGAATCCCACCCTCTCCGTATATGTAATATACTAACTTAATCTCAAATCTTATTTACTTTACCTCCTCGCTCATCTTACTTTTTATTAACTCTACAGCCTGTTCAACATTATCTATACCTTCAGCATCTTCATCGGGTATTTCTATACCAAACTTTTCTTCAAAAGCCATTACCAGCTCGACTGTATCTAAAGAATCGGCTCCTAAATCAGAAAAAGTGGCCTTCTCTGTAACTTCTTCCGGAGCTACACCCAACTGTTCAGCAATAACAGACTTTGCTCTTTCAAAAACAGATAACATAATAACTCCTTAATTAATAAATAACATATATTTGTATTAAAATAACCTGTATCTACAATTATTAAAAATATAATAATATATTCCATAACACAATTCTATATAATATTAATCAGGGTAAATTTTCAATCTTCTATTAGGTTCTTCACCAAAACTACGTGACCTTAGATTATAAAAATTAATTAATTGATGTTGTAATTGACGTAACTTTACATTTCTAGGAAGTAATTCAACTGACTGTTTCTTTCCATTCACAATTTTTTCTATAGCTATTCTGGTTTCTGTCAAAGTCTCTAACTCTATTGCTTTCTTATTCTTACATATAATATCCCAATTACAATTAGATACCTTACTAATATTTAAAATTTTTGTTAAAGCACGCTTAATATTTGCAGAAGTACTACTACATATTGTATATATTGTTATCTGTCTCGCTTTAGCGATTTGCTTTAGCTTTGTATTATATTTGAAATTTGATCTTAAAGCTAGAATTATATCAGCTTGTGTAATATCTCTCGTAATAAGAACAGGTAGATATAAAGAATTCACTATCATTTGTACTTGAGTAATGTTAACACAATATATATAGACACGTATATTCAAAAGATCTTGAATAATATTTTGAGAAAAACTTGGAACAGAAGATACTTTTGGCCATTTTGTGACACTTTGTTTGTTGGAAAAATTTGTAGAGACCTGTGCATTTAAAGGATTTATACTTACATTACTTGATTTTAATTTCTTGACGCTAATTTTGGGATAATAAGAGTTAGTATTAGAAACAAAATTAATTGGTATATATTGTTCACATTGAATAATAATAGAACCATTAGATAATAATTTACGTCGCTGAACCCACAAATTTATACCCTGCAATAATTGATCAACAGCCTGACTAACTGATTCATGCACAATCCAACTATGACGATCGTGAATTTCTATAGCTATTTGAAATGCAGGAGAAGATTTTCTTTCTAAAATACTTTTTTGCGATCCTCTTCTTTTAGCTTCATCATCACCAAGAGTAACATACTGTATACCTCCAATTAGATCAGACAAAATTGGGTTTTTTATTAAACTTTCTAAACAATTACCATGTGCTGTACCAACCAGTTGAACACCTCTCTCAGCTATTGTACGAGCAGCTAAAGCTTCTAATTCTGTTCCTATTTCATCAATTATGATAACTTCCGGCATATGATTTTCTACAGCCTCAATCATTACTTGATGCTGTAACTCAGGTCTTGATACCTGCATTCTCCTTGCTCTACCAATAGCAGGATGCGGTATATCGCCATCACCAGCTATTTCATTTGATGTATCAATTATAACAACTCTCTTTTCCATTTCATCTGCTAATACCCTTGCAATTTCTCTAATTGCTGTTGTTTTACCTACACCAGGCTTACCTAATAATAATATAGAAGGATTTTTATCTAATAAATCTCTAATAATACTTATAGTACCTAAGATAGCCCTACCTACTCGGCATGTTAAACCGATAATACTTCCTTGCCGATTTTTAATAGAGCTAATTCGATGCAATGTCCTTTCAATACCAGAACGATTATCACCACTAAAATTTCCTAGGCGCTTAATAGAATAATCTAAATCTTGCCAAGTTATAATTCTACTAGATAAATATTGGGGTCCATTAGGGAAACGTGCTTCTGGTTTCCTGCCTAAATCCATAACGACTTCAATCAACAATTTTCTTTCCGAATGAATTGCTAAAGGATACCTAATAAAATCAGGTAAAATTTCTAATAGTTGGTCTAAATCATCTGATATTAACATTATTGATTTATTAATTAATTAAAATAAAAACTTATATTTTTCAACATAATAATTAATTTTATCCTGATGAAACTTCTAAAAAGAAGATAAAATATATATTAAAGACATACTTCATTATTAATTATTTACTATCACATAGATTGGTTGCAAAGAAATATATTTAATACTATACAATAGTAATATCCTAAATATAATAATTTAGGAATAGTAAATAAATATATTGTAAAAATATACAAAAATATTTAAAAATCAACTACAATTATAAAAATATAAAGCATAAAGTTAATATATAAAAAAATAATACAGGAGAACATATATTAAATATGAACTTTCAAGTAAAAGATTTAAGGAAAATATTATATTCCATTAAAACAAATAGAATTTGTCGTCTTAATATAGTAAGTCAACAATTTGAATTGTTTATTAACAAGGATAACACTATTTTTAATACAAATTCTATAATACGAAAACATAAATATTCTGAGATTCCTATCGAAAATACAATAAAAATTCAGGAAGATGAAAATAAAGCGAACTATAATAATTCCCATAATATAAATATACATACTAATGAAGCTAAAAGCTACTCTACAATAGTTTCGCCTATGGTTGGTACTTTTTATAGATCTCCAGCACCAAACGAACCTCCATTTATAGAAAAAAGTGATATAGTTAATAAAAAACAAACAGTATGTATAATCGAAGCTATGAAATTAATGAATGAAATAGAAGCTGAAGTGAATGGTAAAATTGTTGAAATATTAGTTAAAGATGGAGAAATCGTTGACTGTGGTCAAGCTCTTATGAAAGTACAAACAATCTGATTATAATTAATAAATCTTAGATTTTAACTATTGTTAACAGATCCTAGGGAAGAGATAAGTTGTATTTATAATATAAATTAGTAATAAAAACTCAATTGTAACAACTATATAGTTTCGTATTAATTACAATATATAAATCCAAAGATATTAACATAATGAGTGTTTTATTAAATTGTCTCATTGTATTTTATTAGAATAAATAGGAGAATCTCAATGGCAATTAGCTCACAAGAGCAAGAGACAAAAAAAGTTCAAGTTACTGTAGACAAAGATCCTGTTGCTACATCATTTGAAAAATGGGCAAAACCTGGCCATTTTTCAAGAAAGCTAGCTAAAGGTCCTAAAACAACCACTTGGATCTGGAATTTGCATGCAGATGCTCACGACTTTGACAGTCATACAAGTTCTCTAGAAGAAATTTCACGCAAAATCTTTAGTGCACACTTTGGTCAATTAGCGATTATATTTCTATGGCTTAGTGGAATGTACTTCCATGGTGCAAAGTTTTCAAATTATGTAGCATGGCTTAGCAATCCTACTGCAATTAAACCTAGCGCTCAAATTGTATGGCCTATAGTTGGTCAAGAGATTTTAAATGGTGATGTTGGAGGAGGATTTCAAGGAGTTCAAATTACATCTGGTTTTTTCCAACTATGGCGCGCATCTGGAATAACAACAGAATTCGAACTTTATGCAACAGCAATAGCTGGACTATTCATGGCTTGCTTAATGGTTTTTGCTGGTTGGTTTCATTACCATAAAGCCGCACCAAAACTAGAATGGTTTCAAAACGTTGAATCTATGATGAATCACCACCTAGCTGGCTTACTAGGATTAGGTTGCTTGGCATGGTCAGGGCATCAAATTCATATTTCTATACCGATAAACAAATTACTAGATTCTGGTGTGTCTCCACAAGAATTGCCTCTACCACATGAATTCTTAGTGAACAGAGATCTAATGAGTCAATTATATCCCAGCTTCAGTAAAGGAATAATTCCTTTCTTTACCTTGAATTGGAATGAATACTCAGATTTTTTAACTTTTAAGGGCGGCTTAAATCCTGTTACTGGCGGTTTATGGCTGACTGATACAGCTCATCATCATTTAGCTTTAGCTGTATTGTTTTTAGTAGCAGGCCATATGTACAGAACTAATTGGGGTATTGGACATAGCATGAAAGAAATATTAGAAGCACATAAAGGTCCATTTACTGGAGAAGGGCATAAAGGTCTTTATGAAATTTTAACAACTTCTTGGCATGCACAATTAGCTATTAATTTAGCTATGATGGGCTCATTAAGTATTATTGTAGCTCATCATATGTATGCAATGCCTCCATATCCTTATATTGCTACTGATTATCCAACACAATTATCTTTGTTTACACATCATATGTGGATAGGAGGTTTTTGTATCGTAGGAGCAGGAGCACATGCTTCAATATTCATGGTAAGAGATTATAACCCAGCACAAAATTATAATAACGTACTAGATAGAGTTATAAGGCATAGGGATGCTATAATATCGCATTTAAATTGGGTATGTATCTTTTTAGGATTTCATTCATTTGGTCTATATATACATAATGATACAATGAGAGCATTAGGTAGATCTCAAGATATGTTTTCAGATACAGCTATACAATTACAGCCTATATTTGCACAATGGATACAAAATATTCACAATCTTGCTCCAAGTAATACAAGCCCAAATGCATTAGCAACAGCTAGCTATACATTTGGAGGTGATATAGTTGCAATTAATAATAAAATTGCTATGATGCCTATAAAATTAGGAACAGCAGATTTTATGGTACATCATATTCATGCATTTACTATCCATGTAACAGTACTCATATTAGTTAAAGGCTTTTTATTTTCCCGTAATTCCAGATTAATACCAGACAAATCTAACCTAGGATTTCGCTTCCCTTGTGACGGTCCTGGAAGAGGTGGTACATGTCAAGTATCTGGATGGGATCATGTGTTTTTAGGACTTTTTTGGATGTACAATTCATTATCTATAGCAATTTTTCATTTTAGTTGGAAAATGCAATCCGATGTTTGGGGAAGTGTTACATCAGCAGGAACAATATCTCATATTACGGGAGGGAATTTCGCTCAGAGCTCTATTACAATTAATGGATGGCTGCGAGACTTCTTATGGGCCCAAGCTTCACAAGTAATTCAATCGTATGGGTCTGCTTTATCAGCATATGGATTGATCTTTTTAGGAGCTCATTTCGTTTGGGCATTTAGCTTAATGTTCTTATTTAGCGGACGTGGATATTGGCAAGAACTTATAGAATCCATTGTATGGGCTCATAATAAAGTAAAAGTAGCACCATCTATTCAACCAAGAGCATTAAGTATTACACAAGGAAGAGCTGTAGGTGTAGCTCATTATTTACTAGGAGGAATCGGAACCACTTGGGCTTTCTTCTTAGCAAGAATTATATCAGTAGGATAAATATTAAATTAGGAACATAAAACAATGGCAACAAAATTTCCAAAATTTAGCCAAGCATTATCACAAGACCCTACAACACGAAGAATTTGGTATGGTATAGCAACGGCACACGATTTTGAAAGCCATGATGGAATGACAGAAGAAAATTTATATCAAAAAATTTTCTCTTCTCATTTCGGTCATATAGCTATAATCTTTCTATGGACATCAGGCAATTTATTTCATGTTGCTTGGCAAGGCAACTTTGAACAATGGGTAACACAACCCATGAAAATCAAACCTATTGCTCATGCAATATGGGATCCTCACTTTGGACAACCAGCTGTTAAAGCATTTACTAAAGGTAGTGCACCATATCCAGTGGATATTACTTTCTCAGGCGTATATCATTGGTGGTACACTATAGGAATGAGAACTAATAATGACTTATATAATGCTTCGTTATTTTTACTCGTATTATCTACAATTATGCTTTTTGCTGGATGGTTACATTTACAACCCAAATTCAAACCCGGTTTATCATGGTTTAAAAATAATGAATCAAGATTAAATCACCACCTATCAGGTTTATTTGGACTAAGTTCATTAGCATGGACAGGGCATCTTGTTCACGTAGCTATTCCAGAATCCCGTGGACAACATATAGGATGGGATAATTTTACATATACTTTACCACATCCCTCTGGCTTGCAACCATTTTTTACAGGCAATTGGAGCATTTATGCTTCAAATCCAGATACATCAAATCATATATTTGGTACTAGCCAAGGAGCAGGAACAGCTATATTAACCTTTTTAGGTGGATTCCATCCACAAAGTCAATCTTTATGGCTAACTGATATAGCTCATCATCATTTAGCAATTGCCATAATATTTATAATCGCTGGCCATATGTACAAAACTAATTGGGGGATTGGACATAACATTAAAGATATAATTGATGCACACCGTCCACCAAGTGGAAAACTTGGTAAAGGACATGTTGGACTATATGAAACTATTACAAATTCACTACATATGCAACTGGGGTTAGCCTTAGCTTCTTTAGGTGTAATTACATCATTAGTTGCTCAACATATGTATGCAATGCCTCCATATGCATTTATGGCTAAAGACTTTACAACGCAAGCTGCTCTATATACACATCATCAATATATAGCAGGCTTTCTAATGGTTGGTGCATTTGCTCATGGTGCTATATTTTTCATAAGAGATTACGATCCAGAAGAAAATAAAAATAATGTATTGGCCAGAATGTTAGATCATAAAGAAGCAATAATTTCACATTTAAGTTGGGTATGTTTATTTTTGGGATTTCACACGTTAGGATTATATATTCATAATGATACAATGATTGCTTTTGGAACGCCAGAAAAGCAAATATTAATTGAACCAGTTTTTGCACAATGGATACAAGCAAGTTCAGGGAAAGCACTTTATGGTTTTGATAGCTTACTATCTTCTTCATCAAACATAGCAGCAAAAGCTAGTAGTAATATATGGTTACCAGGATGGCTAGAAGCAATAAATAGTAACAAAAACTCTTTATTTTTAACCATAGGCCCAGGTGACTTCTTAGTTCATCATGCAATTGCATTGGGACTACATACCACAACATTAATATTAGTCAAAGGAGCCTTAGATGCTAGAGGTTCCAAATTAATGCCTGATAAAAAAGATTTTGGGTACAGTTTTCCTTGTGATGGCCCTGGAAGAGGTGGCACATGCGATATCTCTGCATGGGATGCATTCTATTTATCTGTATTTTGGATGCTTAATACCATTGGATGGGTAACATTTTACTGGCACTGGAAACATATGACAATTTGGCAAGGTAATATCAACCAGTTTAATGAATCTTCAACTTATTTGATGGGATGGCTTAGAGATTACTTATGGCTTAATTCATCTCCATTAATAAATGGATATAATCCTTATGGTATGAATAACTTATCTGTGTGGTCATGGATGTTCTTATTTGGACATTTAGTATGGGCAACTGGATTTATGTTCTTAATATCTTGGCGTGGTTATTGGCAAGAACTGATAGAAACATTAGCTTGGGCTCACGAGAGAACGCCTCTTGCCAATTTAATCAGATGGAAAGATAAACCAGTAGCGCTATCTATAGTTCAAGCTAGACTGGTTGGTTTAGTACATTTTTCTGTAGGATATATATTAACATATGCAGCATTTGTAATAGCATCTACATCAGGTAAATTTGGTTGATAAATAAATAACAATACTTAAATTACTACTGAATATGAATATTCAAGTAGTGATTTTTTATTGCAATATGAATATTTTTCAGTTAAAATAAAAATTATTTTAACTCTTTACCTATATATAAAAATGGCTAAAAAAAGCATGATTGAAAGAGAAGCAAAAAGGAATAAATTAATTCAAAAATATAAACATAAAAGGAAAGAAATTAAAAATAAACTCCATAATAAATTAACTTTCATTGAACAAATAGAATTACAAAAAGAATTACAAAAACTGCCTAAAAATAGTTCACCCTGTCGTAGAAGAAATAGATGCTGGAAAACCGGGCGTAGCCGTGGATTTTATAGAGATTTCGGATTATCGAGACATGTTTTAAGAGAAATGTCACACAATTGCTTACTGCCCGGTATTAAAAAAGCTAGTTGGTAATAAATTTACAGATTTAGATTTTTATTATTATATTTATATAAATGTTTTTCAATAACATTTATGTAAATATAAATTATACATTAAATACTATATTTATAAACTATAATCCAAACTGATTACCCCTACGATACTGTAAATAAGCTGCTACTAATAAACCAAACAAAGTTACAGGAATTAATCCTAAAACTATACCAGATAAAAGAGGTTCCACCATAATAAAAATTTAAAAACTTGTTAAAAATAAATTCAAATAATACTGCTTATTGCGTTTCACTATCTAAAACCAATCGCTGCTTGCCATACAAATGCTAATAGCAAGAAAAAAACAGGAATTACTGGTAATATATCAACTAAAGGTCGAAAAATCGAGTACGCTTCGGGTAATTTTGCTAATATAATCGCTGTAGTCATAATATAAACCTCTTTATAATTAATTTCTATATTTATCTGTATACATACTGATATCAATCAATTACTTAATGTAAACATCAAACATAATATTTTACGTACTTTTTTCTTAATAAATTTACTATGATGATTATATCAATATAAATACTAAACTGTTGATATTGTAAAAAAAAAGTATATATAAAAAAGAAAACAGTTTACAATAATAAATAAATTATGTTTCACAATATATAATTATATATTATATATAAATCCATCTTTAAGTCATGTAATTAACACATTAAGAAATGTAAAAGGATAAAAACTATGACAATTATTATTCAACTTTTAGTATTCGCACTCGTAATATTTTCTACTCTACTTGTAGTAGGCATACCTGTTACTTTTGCATCTCCTGGACAATGGGAAAAATCGAAAAATTTAATTTACACTGGGGCTGGCATATGGACTGGATTAGTATTAATAACAGGATTCTTTAACTCTTTTATTAATTAAATACTATATATTACTATGTATATAAAAACATTAATATGTATTTAATATACATAGTATATCAAATATTAACAATTTGACAAAACAAGATTTTTTTGTAATCATACTATATTATAGCGGGTATAGCTCAGAGGTAGAGCGCAACCTTGCCAAGGTTGATGTCGCGCGTTCGAATCGCGTTACCCGCTTATATTTTTTACTCTCATGCTTCCTTAGAATTAGTATCAATAACCGAATCATCTACCGATTCTTGACCATTTTGCTGATTAGAACTATAAACTTGTTTACCAATATTCATCATTGCTTGCTGCAATTGATTTTGCGTATTTTTGATTTTTTCATAGTTATCTTCTTGAATATATAACTTTAAGGAATCAATAAGCTGTTGAACTTTTTTCTTTTCATCTTCACTAACTTTATCCTTCAATTCATCAAGCTGATTTTGAGACTGATAACACAGCGAATCTGCTTGATTTTTTAAATCTATTTGTTCACGTTTTTGCTTATCAAGCTCTGAATTCTCCTCTGCTTCTCTAACAAGTTTCTCAACTTCTTCTTTAGGTAATGTGGATGCACCTGTTATAGTAATAGACTGTTCTTTACCAGTGCCTTTATCCTTGGCTTTCACAGATAATATACCATTAGCATCTATATCAAATATAACTTCTATTTGAGGAACACCGCGGGGAGCTGGCATAATACCATCTAATCTAAAAGTACCTAAACTCTTATTGTCTTTAGTAAATTCTCTCTCTCCTTGCAACACATGAATCTCAACATTAGGTTGATTATCAACAGCTGTTGAAAAAATTTCAGATTTCTTTGTAGGTACTGTTGTGTTACGAGCTATTATTTTGGTCATTACTCCCCCAAGAGTTTCTACACCTAAAGATAGAGGTGTAACATCCAGCAACAATATGTCTTTAACCTCACCTGCTAAAACACCTGCTTGAACAGCTGCTCCAATTGCTACTACTTCATCAGGATTTACACTTTGATTAGGATCTTTGCCTATCATTTTTTTAACCAATTGTTGAATAGAAGGAATTCTAGTACAACCACCGACTAAAACAATTTCATCTATATCACCAGAAGACAATTGAGCATCTTTCAAAGCATTATTAACAGGAACCTCACAACGATTAATTAAATCCTGGCATAAGTGCTCAAATTTTGCTCTAGTTATATTCTTTTCTAAATGCTTAGGTCCTGTATCCGTAGATGTAATAAAAGGCAAATTAATATCTGTTTGCCCTAAACTAGATAACTCCATTTTAGCTTTCTCAGCAGCTTCTGTTAATCTTTGTAAAGCTTGTCTATCTTTACCTAAATTAATTCCTTCATCATTATTAAACTCATTAATTAACCATTCAACAATTTTTCTATCAAAATCGTCACCTCCTAAATGAGTATCGCCAGATGTTGATAAAACCTCAAAAACACCATCACCTACTTCTAAAATAGAAACATCGAATGTACCTCCACCAAGATCAAAGACCAAAATAGTTTCATTATTTTTTTTGTCCAACCCATATGACAAAGATGCTGCTGTAGGCTCATTAATAATTCTTAAAACATCTAAACCAGCAATCTGTCCAGCATCTTTAGTGGCTTGACGCTGTGAATCATTAAAATAAGCTGGAACAGTTATAACTGCTTGAGTAACTTGTTGCCCTAAATAGGTACTAGCATCTTCAACCAATTTACGTAAAACTTGGGCAGAAATTTCTTCAGGCGCAAAATCTTTACCCAATGCTGGACACTCTAATTTAATATTAGAATTGCTATCTGTTTTTACATTATAAGATGATTGCTGTAGTTCACTCACTAATTCATCTTTTTTACGACCAATAAACCTTTTAACAGAATAAAAAGTATTTTCTGGATTCATTACAGCTTGTCTTTTAGCTATCTGTCCTACTAATTTATCTTGCTTTTTTGTATAAGCAACAACAGATGGTGTTGTCCTTACTCCTTCTTTATTAGGAATTACCGTAGGTTTTCCTCCTTCCATAACAGCAATAACAGAATTTGTAGTACCTAAATCAATTCCAACAACTTTAACCATATATTACCTCGCAAAAGATCAGCTTAATATATTAATATTATATTGTATATATTTTTATTCATATAATTATAATTATATATTGCATCATATTAAACTTCGAGTAAAGTAGTAATTACCGAACTGATTATACACCTAATATCTCATATGTAAAATTAAATGAAATCTACAATAAAATTTTAATAATATATTGAAAAATTATATAATATATAAAAAACTAAATTATAAGTACGTCTAATCTAATAATAAGTTCAGTAAAAGCTTAGATGATTACAATAAGAAACTTGAAAATTTTAAGAATTTAACAGATAATAAATATATGTATGATATGAAGATATATAATTAAACAACTTTGTAAAACTTAGGAGAGAAAACATAAAATGAAAATCGGGCTACTAGGTAAAAAAATTGGTATGACTCAAATTTTTGACCAAGAAGGGAAAGCATTGCCCGTAACTATTTTACAGCTAGGACCATGTCTAGTAACTGAAATAAAAAACTTAGAATCTCATGGGTATAAAGCTATTCAAATAGGATACATAGAAACAAAATTGAAGAAACTTAATAAAGCTGAAATTGGACATCTCAATAAATATAATATACCTCCTTTAAAATATCTAAAAGAATATAGAGTAAATTCATTGGACAACTTCGAAATCGGCAAATTGATTACAGTAAAAGATTTAAAGATAGATCAAAATATTTCTATTTCTAGCATAAGTATTGGGAAAGGATTTATGGGTTGTATAAAAAGACATAATTTTAGTAAAGGGCCTATGTCTCATGGTTCTAAAAACCATAAGCAACCAGGATCAATTGGCGCAGGAACAACACCAGGAAAAGTTTTTGCCGGAAAGAAAATGGCTGGTCGGATGGGCGGAAAAAAAGTAACCATTCAAAATCTAAGTATTATAGATATTAAAACCAATCATAATATTATTGTAGTTAAAGGTTCTGTACCTGGCAAAACTGGCAATATTGTTAGTGTTCATCAAAAATAGATCCATAAATATAACAAAAAATTAATTCAACAATGTCTTATGTCTTCTCAAGATACAAGCCTAATATATAATCAAAATGTAGTAATAAGATTATGCAAGCAGGATAGTAACAATATGTATGTACTGCACCGAGCACTTACGCAACAATTAATTAAAAATCGCAATGCACACACAAAAACACGTAGTGAGGTAAGAGGAGGAGGGAAAAAACCATGGAAACAAAAAGGAACTGGTAGGGCAAGAGCTGGTTCAAATAGATCTCCACTATGGAGAGGGGGAGGAGTCATATTTGGTCCACATACTAAAAAACACAAAAAGAAAATAAACAAAAAAGAAAAACAATTAGCATTGCGTATTCTAATAGAAAATAAATTTAAAAATACAATAATTACAGAAGATTTTATAGACAAACTAAATAAACCCAGCACTAAAGCGATAGTCAATAATTTAAAAAAATATAATCTGGATACAAATATAAGCCATAATATTTTAATCATAGTAAGCAAAAAATCAGATAATTTATATCTTTCTACTCGTAATTTAAAGAATGTAGAACTGTTAAATGCTAACCATATCAATATTTTATCCTTACTGAAAGCAAATCAAATAATAATAAATAAAGATGCTTTAAATATTATTAACAAAACATATTATGACTAATAATAGAGATTTAATGAATATAATTAAACGTCCAATACTAACAGATAAAACAACACTGATGGTAGAAGATAATAAATATTATTTTGCAGTCGCAATCAAAGCTAAAAAACCAGAAATTAAACAAGCTATCGAAAAATTATTCGATGTAAAAATTGAGAAAATTAACACACTAATTGTAAAGTCACAAAAAAAACGTATAGGAAAACATATAGGTTACAAAAGCAAATATAAAAAAGCTATTGTAAAACTTAATAATCAATATCGAATAAATTTATTTTCAGATAATTAACTTATTAACTTATTAACTTATATATAATATGTACAACTAATCAAATGGCTATTCGTTTATATAAAGCATATACACCTGGTACAAGAAATAGAACCATATCTACATTCGATGAAATAACAAATGATAAGCCAGAAAAATCGTTAATTAGAAAAAATCATCGTTGCCAAGGTCGTAATAACAGAGGAATCATTACATCAAGGCATAGAGGTAAAGGGCATAAAAGACGTTACAGAACAATTGATTTCAAACGTAATAAATATAATATTGAAGCTAAGGTTGCAAGTATAGAATATGATCCCAACAGAAACGCACGAATAGCGCTCTTACATTACTCAGATGGTGATAAAAGATATATTTTACATCCAAGATCATTAAATGTTGGCCAAACAATCATTTCAGGTATAAAAGTTCCTGTAGAAGTTGGTAACTCTTTACCATTATATTCAATTCCCTTAGGTACAGCTGTACATAATATAGAACTAACTCCATATAAAGGAGGACAAATTGTTAGAGCAGCTGGAACATACGCACAAATAGTAGCTAAAGAAGGTGCTTTTGTGACATTGAAGCTGCCATCGAATGAAGTTAGATTAATTCGAAAAGAATGCTTTGCTACTATAGGTCAAGTCGGCAACATTGATGTTAGTAATATTACTATAGGAAAAGCTGGACGCAATAGATGGCTTAGTAAAAGGCCTAAAGTTAGAGGAGTAGTAATGAACCCTATAGATCACCCTCATGGTGGTGGAGAAGGGCGTTCACCTATAGGCAAGCCTCACCCAGTTACTCCATGGGGCAAACCTGCTTTAGGAATAAAAACTCGTAAAAAACCTAAATATAGTAATCGTTATATACTGAGGAAAAGAAAATAAAATAAAGATAATATATAAACTGAAATTATTATGTCTAGATCTCTAAAAAAAGGCCCTTATATAGATGTTAAACTACTAAAAAAAATAGAAAAATTAAACGAACAAGAATTCAAAAAAACTGTGAAAACTTGGTCAAGATCTTCAACTATTATTCCACAAATGATAGGCCATACAATAGCTATTTATAACGGAAAACAATTTTTTCCTGTCTTTATATCTGACCAAATGGTAGGACATAAACTGGGCGAATTTGTGCCAACGAGAAACTTTAGAAGTCATATAAAAAGCGATAGAAAAACAAGAAAATAACTATATGATAAATACAATTACACAAACTCAAGCAATAGGCAAATATTTACGTTTGTCACCACAAAAAACAAGAAGAATTTTAAATCAAATTAGAGGAAAAAGCTATCAAGAAGCAGAACTAATCCTTGAATTTATGCCATATAAGCCTTGCAAAGTTATCAAAAAAATTCTAGAGTCAGCTGGAAATAATGCATCAAATCTTAAACATGAAAAACAAGACTTAATTATACAACAAGCTTTTGCAAACGAAGGCCCAAAACTAAAAAGGTTTCAACCAAGAGCACAAGGAAGAGCATTTAAAATACAAAAACCAACATGCCATATCACGATTAAATTAGCACTAAAATAATTTTATTGAACATGTAAACATACATATAATACAGAATGGGACAAAAAATACATCCACTAGGATTTAGGATAGGTATTACACAAACACATAATTCTTCTTGGTTTTCGAACATGAAATCATATGCAAAACTAGCTCAAGAAGATGATCAAATTAGAAATTCGATAGAAAAACAATTATATAATGCAAGCATTACATTAATTCATATAGATAGAAAAGTTGATCAAATACAAGTACAAATACATACAGCTAGACCAGGTATTGTATTAGGAAAAATGGGCAGTGGTATAGAAGATATAAGAAAAAATTTAGAAAACACATTAAAAGAACGTGCACAAATCAGAATTAATCTTATAGAAATCACAGATCCTGATAAAGAAGCAACTTTAATAGCTGAATTTATAGTACATCAACTTGAAAAAAGAATAGCTTTTAGACGAGTAATTAGGCAAGCTATTCAAAGATCTCAAAAAGCCAAAAATCAAGGAATTAAAATTCAGGTTTCTGGTCGATTGAATGGTGCCGAAATAGCAAGAAGTGAATGGGTTAGAGAAGGCCGTGTACCATTACAAACACTAAGAGCACATATAGACTACTCATATAAAACAGCACATACTATATATGGAATATTAGGTGTAAAAGTATGGTTATTTAAAGGAGAAAAAATTTTAAAATATACATCCGAAACTTAACTAATTCACTATGATAATATACTATTGAAACAAAATTTATTAATAATATGCTAAGTCCCAAAAGAACAAAATTTCGTAAACAACATCGTGGTCGTATGAACGGTAAAGCAAGCAAAGGAAACTATATTGCATTTGGCGACTATGCATTAAAAACTTTAGAACCTGTATGGCTAACAGCAAGACAAATTGAAGCTACAAGAAGAACAATTACCAGATATGTAAAACGAGGTGGGAAACTATGGATAAGAGTTTTTCCAGATAAACCAATAACAGCTAGACCAGCAGAAACAAGGATGGGATCTGGAAAAGGAACTACAGAATATTGGGTCGCAGTTGTGAAACCGGGTCATATCTTATTTGAAATAGCCGGTGTGCCTCAACAAACTGCTCAACAAGCTATGAAACTAGCATCATATAAATTACCTGTAAAAACCAAATTTATAACTAAAAAATAAAATATAATATATGGCTTTACCAAAAATTAAAGATATTAAACACTTAACAAATAGCGAAATTCACAAAAAAATCATAGAACTAAAAAAAGAAATATTTGAGTTAAAATTAAAACAAACAACAAGACAAAATATAAAACCACACTTATTCAAACATAAAAAACACCAACTAGCTCAACTATTAACAATAAAACAAGATTAACACCATGCATACTAAATACACAATTGGAAAAGTAATAAGTAACAAAATGCATAAGACTATTACTGTAGCAGTCAATAATAAAATATCACATTCAAAATATAAAAAAATAATTACAAAGACTAATAAATATTATGCACATGATGAAAATAATGAATGTCATATAGGCGACATCGTAAAAATACAACCACATAGACCTATAAGTAAGAAAAAACGTTGGATATTTATACAAAAAATATTAGAAAAATGATACAAACACAAAGTTATTTAAATATTGCTGATAACAGTGGTGCACGCAAAATTATGTGTATTCAAGTTTTAGGAAGTAATAATCCTTCTTATGCTAGCTTAGGAGATATTATAATCGGAGTTGTTAAAGACGCACTCCCTAATATGCCCATAAAAAAATCCGATATTATTAGAGCTGTTATAGTAAGAACTAAAAAAACAATACGACGAGATGATGGAATGAGTATACGATTTGATGATAATGCAGCAGTGATAATCAATCAAGAAAATAATCCAAGAGGCACAAGAATATTTGGCCCTATAGCTAAAGAATTACGAGATAAAAACTTTACAAAAATTATATCATTAGCACCAGAGGTTGTGTAATGAAAACTAAAAAAATAAGTAGAAAAACGCATGTTAAAAGAGGAGATACTGTACAAATTATATCTGGTCGTGAAAAAGGAAAGATAGGTACAATCATTAAAGTTATACCCAAAAATAATGAAGTTATTATTGAGAATTTAAATATAGCAATAAAACACTTAAAACCACAAAAAGACAATAATAGTGGTAGGATTATTCAAATTGAACAACCAATTAACAGTTCAAATGTCATACTATATAATCAAAATAACTCATAAGCTGATATTAAGAACAACATTTGAAGAATTAATTCAATTAACAAAATATATATCGATAGGAAATATATAATTAATTATACATAATATTAGAGAATGGAAAATACACTAAAAAAACTTTATAAAAATAAAATTTGTAATGATTTACAAAATAGATTTAACTATAAAAATATTCATGAAATACCTAAAATTGTCAAAATCACAATTAACCGAGGTTTAGGAGAAGCTGCAAACAATAATAAAGTACTTGAAAAAAGTATAAGTGAAATAACTACAATTACTGGTCAAAAACCTAAAATTACCAAATCTAAACAAGCCATAGCAGGCTTTAAAATACGTGAAAACGTAGCTATTGGCCTAATGGTTACATTAAGAAGAGATAAAATGTATGATTTTCTTAATAAACTCATTAAGCTAGCTTTACCAAGAATTAGAGACTTCAGAGGAATAAGCTCTAAAAGCTTTGATGGAAGAGGAAACTACAATTTAGGTTTGAAAGAACAAATAATTTTTCCAGAAATTCAGTATGATGATATTGATAAGATAAGAGGACTAAATATTACAATAGTTACAACTGCAAAAAACGATGCAGAAAGCTTTGCACTATTAAAAGAATTTGGTATGCCCTTCATCTTATAAAGTAAAAATAGTCCTTTTGAAAATACATGAAAAGATTAATGGAGTGTAAAACGTGATTAATGACACAATTGCAGATATGCTAACTCGTATTCGAAATGCCAATTTAGCAAAACATCAGATTGTTCAAGTCTATTCAACTAAAATAACTCGCAACATAGTTAAAGTTTTGAAAGAGGAAGGTTTTATTTATAAATTTGAAGAAATCGGAGAAAAAAGCAGAAAATATTTACTCATATCATTAAAATATAAAGGAAAGCATAAAAAACCTGTTATTACTTCACTAAAAAGAATAAGCAAACCTGGCTTAAGAGTATATGCTAACTATAAAGAACTTCCTAAAGTTCTAGGGGGAATCGGAATAGCGATTATTTCAACATCAAAAGGAATTATGTCAGACCACCATGCAAGACATCATGGACTAGGTGGAGAAATTTTATGTTATATATGGTAACAATAATTAAAACAATATAATGTCTAGAATAGGAAAAAAAACCATTAACTTACCGCAGAATACTGATATTCAAATTATAGAAAATAATATAAATATTATAGGCCCAAAAGGAAAATTATCATATCAGTTACCAGAAGTAATAAAAATTAAGCACGATATAGAAAATCAAACATTAAACTTATATAAGACGCATGAAAATAAAGAAGCACAAGAATTGTATGGATTATCAAGAACTCTAATCAACAATATGGTTCTAGGAGTATCTAAAGGATTCGAGAAAAAATTACATATTCAAGGTGTTGGCTATAGATCACAATTACAAGGGAAAAATCTCATACTTAACGTTGGATATAGTCATCAAATTACTATAGAAACTCCTGAGGATATTGTAATAGAAGTAGAAAACAATATAAATATTACTATAAAGGGAATCAAGAAAGAGAAAGTAGGAGAACTAGCTGCTCAAATTAGAAGAATTAGACCACCCGAGCCGTATAAAGGAAAAGGTATTAGATATTTAAATGAAAAAATTAATATCAAAGTAGGTAAAGCTGGCAAATAAAAATTTATTAGTCACTAAATATAAAAATAGAATGAAGAAAACAATTAAAGGAATCAAGAATCGTCCACGCCTTTGTGTATTCAGGTCAAATAAACATATTTATGCACAAATCATAGATGATATGAACAACCAAATCATTGCAAGTAGCTCTACATTAACAGAAATCATAAAAAAAAATATGAAACTATCAAACAACTGTAATGCCGCACGTAGTGTAGGCAAAAATATAGCCCAAAAATCAAAAGCATTAGGTATTAAACAAGTTGTCTTTGATCGTCGAAATAAAATATATCATGGCAGAATTCAAGCCTTAGCAGAAGCTGTAAGAGAAGAAGGTATTAAGTTTTAACTTTAAAAAATCATGAAAAAAAAATCCGTTAAGAATAAAGAACAAGAATATAATTGGGAAGAAAAAGTTGTACAAGTAAAAAGAGTTACCAAGGTAGTCAAAGGTGGTAAAAAATTAAGCTTTCGAGCTATTTTAGTTGTAGGAAATGAGCAGGGACAAATAGGAGTAGGTATTGGTAAAGCAAGTGATGTTATAGGAGCTGTAAAAAAAGGTGTCACAGATGCCAAAAAAAATATTATAAATATCCCGATAACCAAATCATACTCTATACCTCACACTATAGAAGGAATATCAGGAGCTGCCAAAGTGATTTTGAGGCCATCAGCCATAGGCTCAGGAGTTATTGCAGGTGGATCTACACGTACAGTTCTGGAACTCGCTGGAATTAAAAATATTCTAGCCAAACAATTAAAATCTAGCAATACCTTAAATAATGCAAGAGCTGTACTAAATGCCTTAAGCCAATTAAGAACATTTCGAAACACAGCACAAAATAGAGATATAAATATAGAACAACTTTATAATATTTAATATACAAATGGTGTAAATATGCAATGAAAGCTGCAACACAATTACAACAAAAACTATTCATTACATTAATACTTTTAATTTTAGCTAGATTAGGCATATTTATTCCGATACCAGGCATAGATCATAATTCGTTGAATAATAGCATTAATGATAATGGATTAATAAATTTTTTAAATATTTTTTCAGGTGGAGGCTTTTCAACAATAGGCATTTTTGCTTTAGGAATAGTTCCTTATATAAATGCATCAATTATGATGCAATTATTAACAAAACTAATACCAGAATTAGATCATTTGCAAAAAGAAGAAGGAGATTCTGGAAGACAAAAATTAACACAAATAACACGTTATTTTACGCTGATATGGAGTATCATACAAAGTATAGGAATATCTTTATGGATTAAACCTTATGTTTTTAACTGGAATTACTATTTTGTATTAGATTGCATTATTGCATTAAGTACAGGATCGTTAATAATTATGTGGTGCGCAGAAATTATTACAGAGTATGGAATAGGAAATGGACCTTCATTATTAATCTTTCAGAACATAATCTCAGGTATACCTAAAAACTTACAAAATTATAAAATTACCGTTTATAATAAAGAGACAATTATTAATGGATGCTTCTTTTTAATATTATTTATATTAATTCTAGTAATAAATATTCTCATTCAAGAATGCAAACGAAAAATCATAATTGTCTCAGCAAAACAATTGAGTAAAATTAATATATTAAATCCTCAAAGTTATATACCATTAAAACTAAATCAAGGCGGCGTAATGCCCATTGTATTTGCTTCTGCAACAATGGCATTACCTATATACTTATCAGGTAATAAACAAATACTTCAAATAAATAGTATCATTGATTTATTTTTACCTGGCCGTATTTTATATTTACCTACATATGGCTTTTTAATAATAGCTTTTAGTTTTTTTTATACATCTCTAGTTTTAAACCCAGAAGATATAGCAGAAAATTTAAATAAAATGGGTGCTAGCATACCTTCAATTAGACCTGGATCTGATACAATCAAATATATCAAACAAATACTGAACAGAATGACACTATTAGGAGGAATATTTTTATTCATAATAGCTCTTATTCCTTCTTTAATAACTAAAACAACAAATACAAGTATATTGCAAGGGTTAGGAACTACATCATTATTGATTCTAGTAGGCGTGGCAATTGACACAGCAAAACAAATTCAAACATATATAATATCACAGCAATATGATAATATAATGGAATAAATAAAAATTTAAACTATAAACAAGGATATCGAATTAATTAATGAAAGTAAGACCATCAGTAAAAAAAATTTGTGACAAATGCAGGGTTATACGTAGACATAGAAAAATAATAGTAATTTGTGAGAATACAAAACATAAACAAAGACAAGGATAAATATATAAAAATAATAGGAATACAAAATGATAAGAATAGTAGGAGTAGATTTACCTAAAAATAAGAGAATAGAAATCTCATTAACATATATTTATGGTATAGGTAAATCAAAAGCGATAGAAATTTTAGAACAACTCAATATAAATCGCAACATTAAAACAAATGAATTAAATGATGAACAAATTGTTCTTGTTAGACAAATACTAAGTAATAATTATCAAGTAGAAGGAGACTTGAAAAGGATGGAATCAATGAATATTAAAAGACTAATGACAATAGGTTCATACAAAGGCAAAAGACATCAATTAGGTCTCCCTTTAAGGGGACAAAATACTAGAACCAACGCTCGTACAAAACGCGGTATAAAAAAAACAATGGCTGGTAAGAAAAAAGCTCCACGTAAATAAAAACAACATAATAAGTTTATAAGAAATGGCTAGACAAACAAGAAAAACATATACAAAACAGAAAAAAAATATTATTAATGGTATAGCACATATAAAATCAACGTTTAATAATACTATAGTAACAATTACAGATCTTCAAGGAGCTACTTTATCTTGGTGTTCATCCGGTGCCAGCGGATTTAAAGGAACTAAAAAAGGCACGCCTTTTGCTGCACAAATAGCTGCAGAAAAAGCCGCTAAACAGGCAATGGAACAAGGAATAAGACAAACAGAAGTATTAGTAAATGGGCCAGGAGCAGGACGCGAAACAGCAATTAGAGCATTGCAGGCGGCTGGAATAAACATAACACTGATTAAAGATATCACTCCTACACCACATAATGGTTGTAGACCTCCTAAAAAAAGACGTGTTTAGATTAACACATTTATATAAACAATATAAACACTGCTAATGATATATCTTGAATAATCTTGTATGAACCATTTCCAAATAGAATGTATAGAATCCAAAATAGAAAATAACCGTCGACAATACGGTCGTTTCATTTTAGAACCACTCAATAAAGGACAAGGTATTACTTTAGGCAATTCTTTAAGAAGAACAATTCTATCAGATTTAGAAGGTGCTGCCATTGTAGCCGTACGAATTGCTGGTATAAACCATGAATTTTCAACTATTACAGGAGTGCGAGAAGATGTACTAGAAATTTTACTTAATCTTAAAGAGGTTGTATTAAAAAGTCACAGTGATACACCTCAAATTGGTAGAATAAGAGTACAAGGACCAGCTATTATTACTACAGGCTTATTCGAACTACCACCAGAAATTCAAATCATTGATCCACAACAGTATATAGCAACCATTTGTAATAATACAATATTCGAAATGGAATTTCGTGTTGAAAAAGGAAGCGGCTATAAACTTGTAAATAAAGGATTTGATAAAAAATCTATAGATTTTTTACAAATAGATGCAATATTCATGCCAGCAACCAAATTTAACTATATAGTAGAAGAAAAAAAAATTAGTCCAACACTTATTCAAGAAAAACTATCTTTAGAAGTTTGGACAAACGGAAGTTTATCACCACAAGAAGCTATTAGTCAAGGAGCTCAAGTTCTAACTAATCTGTTTTACCCTATAACTAATCTGAATTTTAAAAGTATTGATAATACAGAAAATGAATACGAAGAAGAAGTCAATCAAGTTCTAATAGAAGAACTACAACTATCTGTTAGAGCTTATAATTGTCTTAAAAGAGCTCAAATACATTCTATTTCAGATTTATTAGATTATTCACAAGACGAACTGTTAGAAATTAAAAACTTTGGTCAAAAATCCGCAGAAGAAGTAATTGAAGCATTACAAAATAAACTTGGAATCAGATTACCAAAAGAAAAAAATATAAACAGAACATAAAAGTAAATCAAATATATAATTCAAAATAGATGAAAAAAATAGTCTAAACGTGGAAAAACAAATTAATATATCAATTTATGAATAAAACATATATTGCACAAAAACCTAATTATAGCAAATGGTACATTATTGATGCTAAAGATAAAAATTTAGGTCGACTTAGTAGCAAAATAGCTAAATTATTAAAAGGAAAGAATTCTATTTCATATACACCCTATATTAATAATAAAATATATATAATAATAATAAATTCAAAGTCAATTAAAGTCACGGGTAAAAAAGTGTTTCAAAAAACATATAAACAACACTCTGGCTATCCAGGAGGTTTGCGAATTAAAACATTTAATCATTTTTTATCTAGAAAACCTAATATAATTTTAGAAAAGTCTATAAAAGGCATGCTACCTAAAGGAATTTTAGGAAAACAATTATTTACACAGTTAAAAATCTATCCAGATACTGAACATCCTCATAAACCACAAAAACCGGAAGTAATTACATTAATTTAATAATATATAACAATGACTATCTTAACAAACAATTCTAAAATAATTTACTCAGGTACAGGAAGGCGTAAAACATCTATTGCGAGAGTAAAATTAGTACCAGGATCTGGAAAATTAATTATTAATGGCTTACCGGGTGAATCATATTTGCAATTCAGTCCCAATTATTTAAGAGTTTCATGTTCACCTCTTAAAATACTTGGATTAAATAAGGAATATGATATATATGCTAATACTGAAGGAGGCGGATTAACCGGCCAAGCAAACGCAATAAGATTAGGATTAGCAAGAGCATTATGTAGAATGAATCCCGAAAATCGTATTACCTTAAAAGCAGAAGGATTTTTAACAAGAGATGCAAGAATAAAAGAGAGAAAAAAATATGGCTTACGAAAAGCAAGAAAAGCTCCACAATATTCAAAACGATAATATAAAACAAAAAACATTAGTATTTTTAACGATTTTAACATATAAGATATATGAATAAAGAGATTCATCCAAAATGGTATAATGATGCTAAAGTATATTGCGATGGCAAACATATTATGACAGTAGGTTCCACTAAGCCTGAATTACATGTAGATATATGGTCAGGTAACCATCCCTTCTTTACAGGGTCTCAAAGAATTATAGATACAGAAGGAAGAGTCGAAAAATTTATGCGTAGATATAATTTACAATCAGACAAGAATAAATAAAGTAGCGAATAGTTATAGAAATAATATAAAGTTTAAAAGAGTCTATCACAATATTGATAATATTAGGGATATTTATTAAAATATAAATATATAAATTACAAATGCCAACCATTCAACAACTTGTAAGATCAGAAAGACAAAGATCCAACAAAAAAACTAAATCCCCTGCTTTAAAAGGATGCCCACAAAGACGAGGAGTATGTACAAGAGTTTACACAACCACGCCTAAAAAACCAAATTCTGCTTTAAGAAAAGTTGCTAGAGTTAGATTAACTTCAGGATTTGAAGTAACTGCATATATACCAGGTATAGGACATAATATACAAGAACATTCTGTCGTACTTATCAGAGGAGGTCGTGTAAAAGATTTGCCCGGTGTACGCTATCATATCGTGCGAGGTATTCTAGACGCTTCTGGAGTAAAAGACAGGAAAAAAAGTCGTTCAAAATATGGAGCCAAAAAACCAAAAACATAAAATTTAAAAACATATAACATCAAATTAAACTATAAATATGTCTCGTCGTAATAAATCAAAAAAAAGATTAATTCAGCCAGATCCTGTACATAATAGCAAACTAATCAGTATGTTAACTGTAAGAATACTAAAAAATGGTAAAAAAGGGTTAGCATATAAAATAGTTTATCAAGCATTAGATATAATTCATAAAAAAACATCTAACAATCCTTTAGAAATATTAGAGCAAGCTATACGTAATGCAACACCATTGGTAGAGGTTAAAAGTAGAAGAATTGGAGGATCAACATATCAGGTTCCAATGGAAGTAAGAGCATATCGTGGAACAAACCTGGCACTTAGATGGATCACAAGATTTGCATACGTAAGATCTGGTAAAAGCATGGCTTTCAAGTTAGCAAATGAAATCATAGATGCCTCTAATGAAAATGGTAATACGATTAGAAAAAAAGAAGAAACACATCGTATGGCTGAAGCTAACAAAGCATTCGCTCACTATCGTTATTAGATAGTGTAATCATCACAATAATTATTAAATATAAAGAAGGAAACTGAATATTATGGCACGTGTCAAATTTGAACGAAAAAAACCTCATGTTAATATTGGAACAATAGGACATGTTGATCATGGAAAAACAACTCTAACAGCAGCTATATCAGCAACTTTAGCTGCTGCTAATGATACAAAAGCTAAAAAATTTGATGAAATTGATGCTGCTCCAGAAGAAAAAGCGAGAGGAATAACAATTAACACAGCTCATGTAGAATACGAAACAAAGAATCGCCACTATGCGCATGTAGATTGTCCAGGTCATGCTGATTATGTGAAAAATATGATTACAGGCGCAGCTCAAATGGATGGAGCTATTCTAGTGGTCTCAGCAGCTGACGGACCAATGCCCCAAACAAGAGAACACATATTATTAGCTAAACAAGTAGGAGTACCTAATATTGTCGTTTTTCTAAACAAGCAAGATCAATTAGATGATGAAGAATTATTAGAGCTAGTAGAATTAGAAGTTCGCGAACTATTAACACAATATGATTTCCCAGGTGATGATATTCCATTTGTAGCTGGTTCTGCATTATTAGCCTTAGAAAAAGTAACAGAAAATAATACAATTCAAAGAGGAGAAAACGAATGGGTTGACAAAATTCATTCACTTATGGATGCAGTAGATGAATACATTCCAACACCTGTTAGAGATGTAGAAAAAACATTCTTAATGGCAGTAGAAGACGTGTTTTCAATTACTGGAAGAGGTACCGTAGCCACAGGAAGAATTGAGAGAGGTATAATCAAAGTGGGTGATACAATAGAAATAGTAGGGTTAAGAGAAACTGCAACTACTACAATTACTGGATTAGAAATGTTTCAAAAGACCTTAGATGAAGGGATGGCAGGAGATAACATAGGCATATTACTACGAGGAATACAAAAAAAAGATATTGAAAGAGGAATGGTATTAGCACAGCCTGGAACAATTACACCCCATACTCAATTCGAAGCAGAAGTATATATACTTACTAAAGAAGAAGGCGGAAGACATACTCCATTTTTTTCCGGATATCGTCCACAATTTTATGTAAGAACTACTGATGTAACAGGAACAATTACACAATTTACTGCAGATGATGGCTCTGCGGCAGAAATGGTCATGCCAGGAGACAGAATTAAGATGAGTGCCGAACTAATTAATCCTATTGCTATTGAACAAGGAATGAGATTTGCAATACGCGAAGGAGGGAAAACTGTAGGAGCCGGTGTAGTATCTAAAATTCTTGAATAATACAACAGATATTATGAAAATTCACGACCAAAACAAAATACGTATTAAATTACAAGCTTACGATCATATTTTATTAGCTTCATCATGTAAAATAATACTTGATACAGCCCATAGAGCAAAAGTTAAAGCTAAAGGACCAATAGCATTACCAGGAAAACGCAAAATTTATTGCGTTTTACGATCACCACATGTAGATAAAGATTCTAGGGAACACTTTGAAATAAGATCACATATAAAAATCATTGATATATATGAACCATCTTCACAAATAATTGATTCTTTAATGAAACTAAATATTCCTTCAGGTGTAGATATAGAAATTAAACTGTAAAATTGTCGGTAGAATACTCACTAAGTATTCTACCGACAATTTTACAGTTTTATATCAAAAAGATTAATACAAGAAATCTTCTTGATGTGTCTCAATAGTACAATCACTCGTAGGTATAGCCACACAAGTTAAAACAAAACCTTCTTCTATTTGATCATCATCTAAAAAACTTTGATCTTCCTGGTTAACACTGCCACTAACTAACTTACCTGCACAAGTAGAACAAGCACCTGCTCTACAAGAATAAGGCAAGTCTACCCCTTGGTCCTCAGCGATATCTAAAATGCTTTTTTCATCTTCAGAATCAGGGTAATCAAGGACTACTGTCGGTTCATCAGGCATCACTAAAGTAACTTGATAAGACATAAGCTTTCTCCTATGATAATTATATTATCAATCTAATTGTATATTAGTATAGTAAATCATAAAATCAAATAAATCGCCACATTATATTTGTATATAATTGCAACATATAATAAAAATATTATAATTATAAATAAAAAATTTCTAAATAAATTTACAAAATTAATATAATGGTAAATACCTCAAAAAATAATTTAAAATATAACTATATAAAACTCAAACCTAAAAAAAATATTCAATCGAAGATATATATCAACAATATATATCAAGAAATTTCTTGCTTAATTAAAAGATATTATATACAAACACAAAGACGACCCTCTAGTTTATTATCAGGTATATTACAACCATTACTATGGCTTATTTTATTTGGGGCTTTATTTCAAAATGCACCTGTAAATCTATTAACACAGAATAAAAATTATCATCAATTTTTGAGTCCAGGAATTATCGTTTTCTCATCTTTTACAGGAGCTATTAATTCTGGTTTACCAATGATGTTTGATAGAGAATTTGGTTTCCTTAATAGACTACTTGTAGCGCCATTAAAATCTCGCAACTCATTATTAGTCTCTTCAATTATTTTTATCGCAACAATCACGACATTACAGACAAGCTTTATAATCATATCCAGTCTGCTCATCGAATATAACAACCTAAATGTTCAACAAATCATAACTATATTTATAATACTTTTATTAATTACATTAAGTATAGGAAGCATAAGTATTTGCTTAGCATTTATTCTGCCTGGCCATATAGAATTTTTAGCACTCATATTAATTTTAACTTTACCAACATTATTTTCAAGCACAGCATTAGCTCCGTTATCTTTTATGCCTTACTGGCTACAAATAATTGCCAGTATTAACCCACTTACTTATGCAATAGAAAGTATTAGATGTCTTTATTCAATACCTTATATGAACTATGAAAATCATATTATCAAAACAGTATGGTTGAGCTTGAATATACAGCATAGTATTTGTTTTTTAATGCTTGTAACTTTTATATGCTTCTATATAGTAAAAAATCTTATTCTATATAAATGCGAGTAAAACCTCATTAATTGATCTGAAGAATGTTATAATAGATTACTATGGAGTTAGTTATATATCAAATAGTAAGAAAAGCAATAATTTTATATCTCTTAACTAGGAGGATAGTAGTTCAATGGGACTACCATGGTATCGTGTACATACAGTTGTATTAAATGATCCAGGACGCTTAATATCTGTTCATTTAATGCATACCGCTTTAGTAGCAGGATGGGCTGGTTCTATGGCCTTATATGAGTTAGCCGTTTTCGATCCATCTGATCCTGTTTTAAACCCAATGTGGAGACAAGGAATGTTCGTGATGCCTTTTATGGCAAGACTTGGAGTAACCGACTCATGGGGTGGATGGAGTATTACAGGAGAAAGTGTTTCCAATCCTGGTTTATGGAGTTTTGAAGGTGTTGCTATTACTCATATAGTTTTATCAGGCATGTTATTCTTAGCATCTATATGGCACTGGGTTTACTGGGATTTAGAATTATTTAGAGATCCAAGAACAGGTGAGCCTGCATTAGACTTACCTAAAATATTTGGTATTCATCTACTATTATCTAGTTTGCTATGCTTTGGTTTTGGTGCTTTTCACACAACAGGATTATTCGGACCAGGAATATGGATATCAGATGGATATGGAATTACAGGGAAGGTACAACCTGTTGCTCCAGCTTGGGGTCCAGATGGCTTCAATCCATTCAACCCAGGTGGAATAGCATCACACCATATAGCAGCAGGTACTGTAGGAATACTAGCTGGTTTATTTCATCTTACTGTTAGACCTCCGCAACGTTTATATAGAGCACTAAGAATGGGCAACATAGAAACTGTACTATCAAGCAGTATATCCGCTGTTTTTTTCAGTGCTTTCGTAGCTTGTGGAACTATGTGGTATGGTTCAGCAACAACTCCTATAGAGCTCTTTGGACCAACCAGGTATCAGTGGGATAGCGGATATTTTCAACAAGAAATTGAAAGAAGAGTAGAAAATTCATTAAATGAAGGAGTAACACCTGAAGAAGCATGGTCTAAAATACCAGATAAATTAGCATTTTACGACTATATAGGCAATAATCCTGCAAAAGGCGGTCTCTTTAGAGCAGGGCCTATGGATAAAGGAGATGGCATAGCAGAAGCATGGTTAGGACATCCTATATTTCAAGATAAAGATGGAAGAGAATTAACTGTCAGAAGAATGCCTGCATTCTTTGAGACTTTTCCAGTAATACTGGTTGATAAAGACGGAATTATACGCGCAGATATACCATTTAGAAGAGCTGAATCTAAATACAGTATTGAACAAGTAGGTGTAACTGTAAGTTTTTACGGTGGAAAACTTAATGGCAAGGTGTTTACTGATGCTCCTAGTGTAAAGAAATATGCACGTAAAGCTCAATTAGGAGAAGTCTTCGAATTTGATCGTACTACATTAGAATCAGATGGTGTATTCAGAAGTAGTCCTAGAGGATGGTTTACCTTTGGACATGCAAACTTTGCACTCATTTTTTTCTTCGGCCACTTATGGCATGGATCAAGAACTATCTTCAGAGATGTATTTGCCGGTATTGGTGCAGAAGTAACAGAGCAAGTAGAATTTGGTGCATTCCAAAAATTAGGGGATAGAAGCAGTAAAAAACAAGGCGCTGTATAAAATATATACTTATATAAGGAGGTAAATATGGAAGCATTGGTATATGTCTTTCTATTAGTAGGAACATTAATGGTTATCTTCTTTGCTGTATTCTTCAGAGACCCTCCAAGAATAGCCAAATAAATAAAAACTAGATAATAAAAAGACTGAATTATATATATTATCGACTAAAATAGCTACTTAAATTTAAGTAGCTATAAATCAAGAAAAATAATAGTATAACCTTAAATCATTTATAGTATTTGCAGTTATATTATTTACTCCTCATGTTCTTCAAAAGGATCTCGAAGCTCTTTAGATATAGGACCAAAAGAAGTATATATAGAATACATTGTTATTCCTAATAATAAACTAGAAATAAAAATACTAAGAACTGTTGCAGTTTCCATAAAGACAATATAGGTTCAGTTAATTGATTTTTATAATTATAATATTAATATTATAATTATATAAGATAAAAATTATAAAATATACAAACTAGATTAAAAAACTATGGCATTAAGAACAAGATTAGGAGAAATATTAAGACCTTTAAATTCTGAATATGGCAAAGTCGCTCCGGGTTGGGGTACAACTCCAATTATGGGAGTATTTATGCTCTTATTCTTTTTATTTTTATTAATAATTTTACAAATATATAACTCATCTTTAATTTTAGAGAATGTAGATGTAGACTGGGCAACATTAGGAAGTTAAATAGAAATTTTATATAACCAGTAAAGCTTTAACTCAAGATAAAAGCAATTGCTTTTATCTCTTACTTATGCACTTATATAATTGGATATAAACTAAGACTCAACTAATAATAATTCACTTTCAGAAAAATTATTACTATTAATACCATTATAAGTTTCTCTGATAAAACGTACAAGAACTGAATATTTAATATCTTTTTCGACCTTAACAACAGTACCTATATCTTGATACCAATAAGATTCTTTACGCAAAACTTTAACTACTGATCCTTTCTTTATCATATAAGTAATAATGTAAATAATTCAACATATAATAATATTATTATACAGTCAAATAAAATTTTGAAAATTAACTTATATAAACAAGAGAAATATATTTTCATATAATATAGTTGCCTAAAAAATATCAAAGATGTTAAATTCATTTAAATATAATTAATACAAGGCTTAACATAATGAAATTATCTTGGAAAACTTTATTATTGTTATCTTTACCGATAATTGTAATTGGATTCTTTTTATGGCAAGGATTTTTAGCTCCCACGACAAGCGAGTTAAATACAAACATAGCACGTTCTCGAATGACTTATGGGCGTTTTTTAGAATATTTAGATATGGGTTGGATAAAAAAAGTTGATCTATATGATAATGGACATACAGCTATAGTAGAAGCAGTTGGTCCTGAATTAGGTAATAGAATTCAAAAGATTAGAGTTGAACTTCCAGCAACAGTACCAGATTTAATTGTAAAACTTAAAAAAGCCAATATAGATTTAGATGCACACCCAACTAAGAATACCAGTGCAATCTGGAATTTAATAGGTAATTTATTATTTCCGATATTATTAATATTAGGTTTAGCATTCTTATTTCGTCGCTCCAATAACTCTTCTGGTGGGCCAGGGCAAGCAATGTCATTTAGCAAATCTAAAGCTTTATTTCAAATGGAAGCTAAAACCGGTATAGTTTTTAACGATGTTGCAGGAATTGACGAGGCTAAAGAAGAATTTGAAGAAGTAGTTACATTCTTAAAAAAACCAGAAAGATTCACAGCTGTAGGAGCTAAAATACCTAAAGGCGTTTTATTAATAGGCCCTCCCGGAACAGGCAAAACATTATTGGCTAAGGCAATTGCAGGCGAAGCAAATGTACCTTTTTTCAGTATTTCAGGATCTGAATTCGTAGAAATGTTTGTAGGTGTAGGTGCTTCACGTGTCAGAGATTTATTTAAAAAAGCAAAAGAGAATGCTCCATGCATCGTATTCATAGATGAAATAGATGCTGTCGGTAGACAAAGAGGAACAGGTATTGGTGGTGGTAATGATGAAAGAGAACAAACATTAAATCAATTACTAACCGAAATGGATGGTTTTGAAGGAAATACTGGAGTTATAGTAATTGCAGCAACAAACAGAGCTGATATACTTGATTCTGCTTTATTAAGGCCAGGCCGCTTTGATCGACAAGTGTCTGTAGAAATACCAGATTTTAAAGGAAGGTTGGATATATTAAAAGTTCATGCTAAAAATAAAAAGATGGATACAAGTATATCTTTATCCATAATAGCTAGAAGAACTCCTGGCTTCTCAGGGGCAGATTTAGCAAATTTACTTAATGAAGCAGCAATACTAACGGCTAGGCGAAGAAAAAAATACACTACATTAAATGAAATAGATGCTTCTATCGACCGTATAGTAGCAGGTATGGAAGGAACAGCATTAACCGATAGCAAAAGTAAACGCTTAATTGCATACCATGAGATTGGCCATGCAATAGTTGGAACACTCCTAAAAGATCATGATCCGGTGCAAAAAGTAACCTTAATACCTCGCGGTCAAGCTAAAGGATTAACTTGGTTTACACCAGGAGAGGATCAAAGTTTAATATCAAGATCTCAAATTTTATCACGTATCATGGGAGCCTTAGGTGGTAGAGCTGCAGAAGAAGTTGTATTTGGAGATACAGAAGTCACAACTGGAGCTAGCAATGATTTACAACAAGTAACATCTATGGCTCGTCAAATGGTTACAAGATTTGGGATGTCAAATATAGGTCCACTATGTTTAGAAAATGAAGAGTCAAACCCATTTCTAGGAAGAAGTATGGGCAGTGCATCAGAATATTCTGATGAAATTGCAATTAAAATTGATAAACAAATCTATCACATCGTAGAAAAATGCTATCAAGAAACAATACAAATTATTCAAGACAATAGAATTATTATTGATAGATTAGTAGACTTACTAATTGAAAAAGAAACTATTGACGGAAAAGAATTTAAAGAAATCATAAATGAATACACACCCGTACCAGAAAAAGAAGTATATACTGCATAAAAGATAAAATCAATAAAACGGGATTGACGGGACT